AGTATCCAGAATATTCAGCCTGACAAACAATTTGATGTTTTGGCTTTGATAAACATGAAATTATATTAATATTATATAGCTACAATTGTCAAGCAAATTACAATTTTTCTAAGAAATATGTAATCTATGTGCAACATATATCTTATAAACCAAGAAAAGTTAAAAAATTTTTTCATGTATAACTATTTTAAAAATAGAATTAAGTTTTTTATACATAAAATGTTAAGTACCACATTAATACAAAATTAAGAAATGTTGTATTTAAACCTCATCTATTTACTAAAAAATATAAAACAATGAAATATATACTTTATATAAATTTATTGTCACGCTCATATAGCAAAAATCACCGAACGCTTTAGATTCTTTAAGGTAAGTAAACAAAATGATAATCAGTTAGGGAATAATTCTAAATATGTTATTAAGAATAAAATAACCTATAGACTATAATTTGTCGATATATAATAAAAACTTTAATTTTAAAACTAAGTATAAAAGTATTGAGCTGATAATAATAAAATAATATAAAAATAATAAATTATTAAAATTTAACCACACAAAATTAACAAACTGAGATTAATTCAATAAGAAAGGAAATAAATTGGATAGCAATAAAGAAAAAATATTAATAGTTGATGATGAAGTAAGTATAAGAAGAATACTAGAAACTAGATTATCAATAATAGGATACGAAGTAATTAGTGCATCTGATGGAGAAGAAGCATTACAGATTTTTAGAAGGGAATATCCTACTTTAGTCGTTTTAGATGTAATGATGCCTAAATTAGATGGATATGGGGTATGTCAAGAACTTAGAAAAGAATCAGATGTACCAATCATTATATTAACAGCTCTTGGTGATGTTTCTGACAGGATAACTGGACTAGAACTAGGCGCAGATGACTATATAGTTAAACCATTTTCTCCTAAAGAATTAGAAGCTCGAATTCGTTCAGTATTAAGAAGAATAGATAAAATAGCAATTAATTCATCAATTCCTAGTTCAGGTGTAATTAATGTAGGATTATTAAAAATTGATACTAATAAAAAACAGGTATACAAAAATCATGAAAGAATCAGACTAACAGGAATGGAATTTAGCTTATTAGAACTTTTAATCAGTAAAGCTGGTGAAGCATTTTCTAGATCATCAATACTACAAGAAGTTTGGGGATATACACCAGAAAGACATGTTGATACACGAGTCGTAGACGTTCATATATCTAGATTAAGAGCAAAACTAGAGGATGATCCTAGTAATCCTGACTTAATTCTTACAGCGAGAGGCACTGGTTATTTATTTCAAAAAATTATAATCAAAGAACAAATTAATTAATAAAATAGATAAAAATGTATATCTATTGACTACATTAAATAGAATACGATATATATTAAAGATAAACTTAGAGAGCTAAAAAAATACTTATAAATACAATATCATTTAAATTTTATTAATCTTATAATAATATATAACTGAAACGAAAAGTAAAAACAAGCTCACTAACATCTTATTATATACAAAACAATTTTAGAAATTAAAATAAGTTTAGATATTTACTTAAGTAATTGGAGTTGGAGAAATAATATATGACTGTCGCAATTGGACAAGAAAAAAACCGGGGAAGATTTGATTTAATTGATGACTGGGTAAAAAGAGATAGATTTGTATTTGTAGGATGGTCTGGACTATTGCTTTTTCCATGCTCATATTTAGCTTTAGGTGGCTGGCTAACTGGAACAACATTTGTAACATCTTGGTACACTCACGGTCTAGCAAGTTCTTACTTAGAAGGATGCAATTTCCTTACAGCCGCTGTTTCAACACCAGCAAATAGCATGGGTCATTCTTTATTACTTCTTTGGGGACCGGAAGCACAAGGAGATTTCACAAGATGGTGTCAAATTGGTGGACTATGGGCATTCATAGCTTTACATGGATCTTTTGGATTAATAGGATTTTGCTTAAGACAATTTGAAATTGCTAGACTAGTAGGTATTAGACCATATAACGCTATAGCATTTTCTGGACCCATCGCAGTATTTGTTTCAGTATTCTTAATGTATCCACTAGGACAAGCAAGCTGGTTTTTCGCACCGAGCTTTGGCGTTGCAGCTATATTTCGTTTTCTATTATTCTTGCAAGGATTCCATAACTGGACACTTAATCCTTTCCATATGATGGGAGTAGCAGGTATTCTAGGTGGCGCTTTGCTATGCGCAATTCACGGAGCAACAGTACAAAATACTTTATTTGAAGATGGTGATGCAGCAGATACTTTTAGGGCATTTACTCCTACACAATCAGAAGAGACTTATTCAATGGTTACAGCTAATCGTTTTTGGTCTCAAATATTCGGAGTAGCTTTTTCTAATAAAAGATGGTTACACTTTTTTATGTTATTCGTTCCAGTAACAGGAATGTGGACAAGTGCATTCGGTATTGTAGGATTAGCTTTAAACTTAAGAGCATACGACTTTGTTTCTCAAGAATTAAGAGCTGCAGAAGATCCAGAATTTGAAACATTTTATACAAAAAACATTTTATTAAATGAAGGTATTCGTTCATGGATGGCAGCACAGGATCAACCACACGAAAACTTTATATTCCCAGAGGAGGTCTTACCACGTGGAAACGCCCTTTAATAATAGCAACTTAGTCGGAGGTAGAGATCTTGAATCAACAGGTTTTGCATGGTGGTCAGGAAATGCAAGACTAATCAATGTATCTGGCAAACTATTAGGTGCTCACGTAGCACACGCCGGAATTATGGTATTTTGGACTGGAGCAATGACTCTTTTCGAAGTTGCTCACTTTATACCAGAAAAGCCACTTTACGAACAAGGATTTATTTTAATACCTCACTTAGCAACTTTAGGATGGGGTGTAGGTCCTAGTGGAGACATAATAAGCACATATCCATATTTTATAGTAGGCGTAGTACATCTAATTTCATCAGCTGTACTTGGTTTTGGTGGTCTATATCATTCTCTTATAGGACCAGATACACTTGAAGAATCATTCCCATTTTTTGGATATGACTGGAGAGATAAGAACAAAATGACAACCATATTAGGAATACACTTAGTGTTACTAGGAATTGGTTCATTTTTACTTGTTATCAAAGCACTATTCTTTGGTGGAGTATATGATACTTGGGCACCTGGAGGTGGAGATGTTAGAATAATTACGAATCCAACACTCAATCCTTCAGTCATCTTTGGTTATATACTAAAATCACCCTTTGGTGGTGACGGCTGGATAGTAAGCATAGATAATATGGAAGATCTTATAGGTGGACATGTATGGATGGGTGTTATCTGTATAACAGGTGGTATATGGCATATTCTTACAAAACCATTCGCATGGGCTAGAAGAGCATTTGTTTGGTCAGGAGAAGCATATCTTTCATATAGCTTAGGAGCATTATCTATCATGGGATTAACAGCTTCTAATTTCGTATGGTATAACAACACAGCATATCCAAGCGAATTTTATGGACCTACTGGACCTGAAGCATCACAAGCACAAGCATTTACTTTTCTTGTTAGAGATCAAAGACTTGGAGCTAATGTAGCATCTGCACAAGGACCTACTGGGTTAGGTAAATATTTAATGCGTTCACCGAGTGGAGAGATTATATTCGGTGGAGAAACAATGAGATTTTGGGATCTCAGAGCTCCTTGGGTCGAACCATTAAGGGGACCAAATGGCTTAGATTTAAACAAAATCAAAAATGACATTCAGCCTTGGCAAGAGAGAAGAGCTGCTGAATACATGACTCATGCTCCACTAGGCTCTTTAAACTCAGTTGGTGGAGTTGCAACAGAAATTAATTCTGTAAACTACGTTTCGCCTAGAAGCTGGTTAACAACATCGCACTTCTTCTTAGGATTCTTTTTATTTATAGGACATCTATGGCACGCAGGAAGAGCTAGAGCTGCTGCTGCTGGATTTGAGAAAGGTATCAATAGAGAGAATGAAGCTGTACTATCAATGAGACCATTAGATTAATAAAAAACTATATAATAGTTTGAAAAGTATTCTTTAAGGAAATAACTTAAAGGATACTTTTTATTTTTTACTATATTAGTCAAATTAAAACATATAATATATAACTTTAAATCATATTAAATAGTTTATTAGACAATAGTACATGAGTAGATTTAATGATAAAGAATATTTTTCAAAGATCAAAATAATTGAAATTCAAATAAATTAATACTAAGGAATAGAATAAAGCAACAAATGAAATTACAAATTTATGAGTTATCACATCCAATAATTAAAATAATACTAAATGAAATAGAAAATAATGAAAACGATTATAAATATATTGGTCTTTTATTAATGTATGAGATTTTGAGAAATTACATTAGCATTAAAAAAATATATATTAAAAAGATAAAAGCAATTAAAGAATTTAATACTATCAATAAAAATGAAAAGCACTTTTTATTAACAAATATATCTAACACATACGACATGATAAGCGAGATTAAAGTAATAGTACCAAATATCAAAATCATACATATTGATTACAGCAGTACAGACAAAATAGAGCAATCAATCAAAAATTTAGAGATCAGTAATAATAATACCAAAATTTTTATAATAGAAAAAATTACAATTAATGAACAAATAAGTAATTTAATAAATTATTTAATACATAATAAACAAATAGATAGTAAATATATTAATATTGGCTGTGTCATAAGCCATCAAAAAAGTTTAGAACAAATAGCTAATCAATATCCAAAATTAAAAGTATACACCACAAAAATCATATATAATAATAAATAACACACAAAATCAATATTAAAATATGACTATTATTACTCACTCATTCAACTTAATTTTTACATCTGTAGCAAACTTTTCTGAAATATATTTAATACTAATTTTACTCAAGCTATCATTAGCATGGCTACCAACAGTTAATTGGTACAATGAACCATTTTGTTCGTTAAACAGATTAACAGATCCCTATTTAAAACTATTTAGAGGAACAATACCAATGATATTTGGCATGGACATGTCACCAATGTTAGGAATTATTTTTTTACAATGTTTAACAGTAATTTTTAATAACATTAAAATTGAATCTATTATACAATAGAATAAAAATACTCACGTAGTTAAACAAAATTTAATAATATTACATGAAATAGATTTTATTAATATCGATAAATTATCTCATGTAATTTCTTAATAGGATACAACAATAGATATCAGTGTTCACATCTTAAAAACAGAGTAATTCTATTAACTTATATATACTAAAATTTTAAACTAAGCACGTAAGTAATACCACAAAATATTACTGTAAAATATATTTACTTGTAATCAGTGAATAGCTGATCATACAAAAAGAATATATACATTAAATAAAAAGTACTTTACAAACAATGTTTTTATAAAGAGCCTCAACTATTTGTACAATCATTAATTCAATTCTGTATTATTTTGATATTAATTTACTCATAATTTTAATAAACGTTATCGAGAATAAGTATGAAATTACAAATCATTTCAATTTATAATATTAATAAAGAATAAAAGTTGCTCAGTTAGGTTATATGTTATAATGTTGCATATAAAAAATCTTTACACAAATTGAAATACTGAAAATGCTAAAAATTAGACTCAAAAGGCTAGGCAGAAAAAAAAGACCGTTTTATAGAATTATATTAATAGACAGTAGAAAAAAAAGAGATGGAAAAGCAATCAAAGAAATAGGATTTTATAATCCTCTAAATAAAAACTATTACATCAATACAATACAAGTAAAAAAAACAATTAAACAAGGAGCACAGATAACGAAAACTGTACAAAATATAATCAAAAATAACGATAAATAAATTGTTAAGGAGAAAAAATTGCAAAAATTTACATTTCGAATTTTATGGTTAGATAATAATGTAGCAATAGCAATTGACCATATCATAGGTAAAAACATAAGTCCACTCACATCATATTTTTTTTGGCCTAGAAATGATGCTTGGGAACAGTTAAAAACAGAACTTGATTCAAAACCATGGATATCAGAAAATGAAAAAATCAACTTGCTAAATAAAGCAACTGAGATTATCAATTTTTGGCAAGAAAAAAATAAAAGTACATCATTAAATGAAGCAGAAGAAGAATTCCCGGAATTTATTTTTTCAGGTACTAATTAAACCAATAGCTCAACTCAAAACAATTTAATATTAATGACTAATATCACAACTATTAATATGATGCGAAGTATAAAATAGATAAACATTATGACTGATAAAAAGAAAATTTTTTTAAAAAAGGTAGACTTATTAATTATAAGTCTTGAAATTCTTAATAAATACTTTAATAAAAATCAGAACAATATCGAATTCCAAAAAATACGTGATGACTTACAAAATTACAAGTCATATAGTATATGTAGCTTTATTAAAATAATTCAGTATATATACTCAATACAATTATTAATTAAAAGATATTTAATTCATGAAATATCAAATGAAATACTAAAGAATTATACGAACTATGGACAATGTAATATAGTTAACAAATATCATAAAAAATTCTATAGCATATCTACAAATAAAAAAGAATATTATAAAAACTATAAAATTATGCATGATTCATTCAAAAATGATATAAATATAAAATATATATCTATTATTAATCTATATATAATATCTAAGTTAGTAACAAGAAAAGGAATTTATAATTTAATTATATATTTATTCAATTAGATAATCTATTCTACATCTACAATAATACATTCAGTAGTTAAAATCATTGAAGCAATAGACGCAGCATTTTGTAAAGCAGAACGAGTAACTTTAGCAGGATCAATTATGCCAGCATCATACATATCAACTAACAATTGAGAATTAACATTATATCCTATCGGGAAATTATTTTGTTTTACTTTCTCTACTGTAACAGCTCCATTAATGCCAGCATTAGAAGACATTCTATACAATGGAAGTAGCAAAGCTCTTTGAACAATTAAAGCTCCTACTAACTGTTCACCAAATAAATTATCTTGGGACCACGAAAAAAGTTCTTTGGATAAGTGCACATAAGTTGAACCACCACCAGGTACTATTCCTTCTTCAATAGCAGCTTTAGTGGCATTAATAGCGTCTTCTAAACGCAATTTTTTATTTTTCATCTCAGTTTCAGTAGCAGCACCAACTTTAATAACAGCTACACCACTAGACAACTTAGAGAGCCTTTCCTGAAGCTTTTCTTTTTCATAACTATTAGTACTTACTTGGATCTGCTGACGAATTTCATTACATCTTATATTAACTAAATTATTATCAGTATCTGCAATAATAGTAGTACTATCTTTTGAAACCTGTACTTTTTTAGCAATACCTAGATGATTTAACGAGACTTTATCAAGTGTTAAACCAGTATCTTCAGTAATCAACTGACTAGATGTTAGAATACCAATATCTTCTAACAAAGATTTTCTTCTATCACCAAAGCCAGGCGCGCGAACTGCAACAATGTTAATTATATTTTTCAATTTATTTATAACCATAGTAGCCAGAGCTTCTTTCTCAACGTCTTCAGCAATTATTAACAGAGGCATTCCTGTCTTAGCAACCTGTTCCAAAATTGGCAGTAATTCCTGTTGTATCAAAGTTATCTTTTTATCTGTTAGTAAAACATATGCATTTTCTTGTATTACTTCCATCCTAGTAGTATCTGTAACAAAATAAGGAGAAATAAAACCTTTATCAAATTTCATTCCTTCTTTGATATCTAGTAATGTCTCAGTAGATTTATTCTCTTCTAAGGAAATAATACCTTCATTACCCACTTTATCTATTGCTTGAGTAATCATTTCACCAATTTGTATATCATTACCTGCAGATATAGAAGCAACTTGCATAATATCACGAGAACTACTAATAGGACGAGAATATTGTCCTATTTTATTAATAACAAATTTAACTGCTTTATCAATACCTTTTTTTAATAATATTGGATTAGAACCAGCAGCAACATTTTTCAATCCTTCTTTAACAATTGCATAAGCCAAAACTGTAGCTGTAGTAGTACCATCACCTGCAACATCATTAGTTTTAGAAGCTGCTTGTCTAATAAGTGCAACTCCTGTATTTTCTACAGAGTCTTTTAACTCAATTTCTTTTGCAATAGTTATACCATCATTAATAATTTGAGGAGATCCATATTTTTTTTCTAATACTACATTTCTACCTTTAGGACCTAGGGTAATCGATACAGCTTCAGATAAAATATCCATACCTTTTTCTAACGCTTTACGAGCGTTATCTTTATAAAGTATCGTTTTACTCATAAAAAATTTACCTCGATAATTGATTACAAAAAATATAATAAAATAACATCTTTTATAGATATAAAATATAAATGTATATAAAAAATATCAAGAATAAATAGTAAAAAACACCGATTTTATAGTTATAATGCTTGTATAGCATGATAATGGGCTTGTAGCTCAGTGGATTAGAGCACGTGGCTACGAACCACGGTGTCGGGGGTTCAAATCCCTCCTTGCCCGATAATAAATAAAATAAATAAGAAAAACAATAATGCAACCATTAAGAGGAACAAAAGATATTTTACCAAATGAGATAGAAATTTGGCAAAAAATATACACTACAACAAAAAATATATTAAATACATACTCTTATAAAGAAATTAGAACACCAATAATTGAAAACACAGAATTATTCCAAAGAAGCATAGGTAATTTTACAGATATTGTAAGCAAAGAAATGTATAGCTTTAGTGATCAAGGAAAACGTCAAATAACTTTAAGACCAGAGGGTACAGCTAGTATAGCAAGAGCATTTATACACAATAAACTTAATACTAACAAATCTGTTAACAGGCTATGGTATCTAGGTCCTATGTTTAGATATGAAAGACCACAAAAAGGCAGACAAAGACAATTTCATCAGTTAGGTATTGAATGTATAGGCAGTAATATGCCATTAGCTGATGTAGAAGTTATTAAATTAGCAGTTGACGTACTACAAAATTTAAAGTGCGAAGAAGAGTACCTACTAGAACTTAACTCAATTGGTAATATAAAAGAAAGGGAAATATACAAAATACATTTAATTGAATATCTAAAACGCTATACGAATGAACTCGACAATGATTCCAAGAATCGGATAGATAGAAACCCACTAAGAATACTAGATAGTAAGAATTTAAGAACACAAGAAATATTACAAGATGCACCCGTTTTAAAGAATTATTTAAGTAAGACTTCTATAGAACACTTTGAACAAGTTTGCAGTAATTTAGAACACTTAGATATAAAATATAAGATCAATAACTACTTAGTAAGAGGATTAGATTACTACAACTATACTGCATTTGAAATAAAAACAAGAACATCCCATCAACAAAACACAATTTGTGGAGGAGGTAGATATGACAATCTAATAAAACAACTTGGAGGTCCTAACACACCAGCAGTAGGTTGGGCAATTGGTCTTGAAAGATTAATAATTTTAATCCAAAATAACCTAAAGAGCAAAATCAGAAGAAACAAAATATATATAGCTATCCAACATATTGGAGCAAACAATTTACTATGGAGCATTATTAAAATACTTACGAATTATAAATTAGAATTTGAAATTGATTTAAGTAATAACAATTTAAGTAAACAGATAAAAAAAGCAAATCAACTCAAAGCAAAAATTTGCTTTATTTTAGGAGAAAACGAAATCAATAATAACTTTGTTACAATTAAATGGCTAAACACAGGAACACAACAAACTCTTCAATTATCAGAATTAACAAAGTACATAAAGTACTTAAAACAATACGACTTGACATCATATTAAAAGTTATTGTAAAAGTAAGTTTATTACGTTGGGGTGTAGCCAAGTGGTAAGGCAGCGGACTTTGACTCCGCCATTCGCAGGTTCGAATCCTCCTACCCCAGATTAAGAAATAAATATGAAGTAAAAAAGCACACACATTAAATTTATTATAGAAAAATTAATTAAGTAAGGAATTCAAAATATGGCATCAATTCAATTTATTGATGGAATTAATGAAACAGTAATACCCAACATTAAATTAACAAGATCACGCGACGGAAGTACTGGAACTGCAACGTTTAGATTTAATCAACCAGATATAATAAAACCAGAAATGCAAGAAAAAGGAGAAATTAAAGGCATGTACTTAAAAGATGAAGAAGGAGAATTAATGACAACAGATGTCAATGCAAAATTCATTAACGGTAAACCCCAAGGAATTGAATGTATTTATATAATAAAAAACCCATTAGAATGGGATAGATTTATGCGCTTTATGGAAAGATACGCTAACAATAATAATTTATCATTCACAAAGGCATAAAAAATTAATATAAAATAACTAGAAGTACAAAATGAAATTTTCATGGCAATTAACTAATAACTTTATTAATTTAAAAGACTTAACAATCAATGAGTTTCAAGAAAACTTAACACTATCTGGTATAGAAATTGAAAAAATAGAAACTATAAAACAAGAAAGAGACATAACAATAGAATTAAGTATTACAGCTAATAGAAAAGAAATCAACTCAACATTAAGTTTAGCAAGAGAAATTAGTACTATTTTTAAACTACCTATAAGAATAACACCAATTAAATTAAATTATACAAATAGGATTGCATACAATAAAAAACATCTATGTCAGACCAAACATAACCAAATATCTTATATTAGAGTAATCTTATTAAATAATATCAAGCAAAAACAGACTCCTGAATGGTTACTGCACCAACTACAAATACATGATATACACCATAAAGAAACATTAAATAATATCCAAGAATACATCAAAATAAAATGGGGACATACATTCTATATCATTAATATTAACAATGACAAAACACAGGTAAAAAAAGATTTAATAAAAATTACTAATTCACTTAAACAATTTAATATCACAGAACTTAATGTAATCATAAATAAAATAACAAGACAAAAACAAAAAGATAGTAAATCAAAATTAATTGTTTTTACAACAAAACAACCTACAAATAATAAAGAAAATTTAAACTATGACAACAATGAATTTTATGAAAATTTTTATATTGATAGCATTAAACTAATTGGTACATTAACGGGAGTAAGTATAGGGAAATATAGCGAGGCATTTAAGACAATTATCAACGAAAATACTATTATTAAAGTAAGAAAAAATAATGTAAATAAGTCTTTAGGATATATAAGAAACAGAACTTTTAAATTTATAACGACAGATAAAATCATAAATATATTAAATCAGCTAAAACTATCACCTAAATATGATTCAAAAGAACAATCTTTTAATATAACAGTACCAAACTACAGAAAACACGATTTAAAAAGAGAAATCGATATTATAGAAGAAATCGGAAGAATTTATCAATTCAAATCATTTTTTAAGGAAGTTAAAAAACATAATTTAACAGGAATTCAATCTGAGAATTTCTTAAAAATTAAAAAACTTAGGCATACACTAAGAAGTCTAGGACTACATGAAGTAGTAAATTCATGCCTGACTACAAATATTACAAATAATATGATAAATACTAAAATATATAATCCTATTAATAATGAACAAACACACTTAAAAACAAACATCATAGAAAACTTAATTCAAAATTATAAGCATAATATTAAACATTCACAAAATACTATAGAAATATTTGAAATTAGCAAAATATTTGAGGCAAATAATATAACAACTAGACAATATGTAGAAAAACGACATATAGGAGGATTAATATATAACACAAATTATTCAAGACACAGCTGGGAAAATAAACCACATAATACTAACCTATTTCACTTCAAAGGGATAATAGAAACATTTTTAGAAAGAATAAATTCAGACACAATAATAAAAGAAATATTAAAAAATGATAATAAAAAATATATTAAACACCTAGAGCACTTATTCAAAAAAGATAGAAGAATCGGAATTTATAGTCAAAACAACAATACAATAATTGGAATAATAGGTGAATTAAATAACAACAATATAATTAACTCTAACAAACAGATATATGCATTTGAGTTTAATTTGAACGAATTAATCAAAACAACAAATAAACAAAGAAATTTAAATTATATAATTAAAAAATACTCTAATTACCCTCATGTTAGCAGAGACATATCAATAGAATCAATAAAAAATCTAAGTATTGATCAAATAAAACAGATTTTGCTAAAACATAATAAAGAATTAATTGAATCATTGTACGTATTTAATGAATACAAAGATGAAAGCAATAAGAAAAAAAGAGCTGTAGGGTTAAGACTCATTTATAGATCATACGTTAGGACTTTAAATAATAAAGACATACAATTAATAGATACAAATTTAGAAAGTGCAATTAAAGAAATCGAGCAAGTATGAGGTAAAACATAAGCCGGGTTTTGTTCTTTTTAATATTATCATTATATAATTAAAAAGGGTAATTATTAATCTAGAGTAAACTAAAATACTTCATGCAGTATATGTAATTAAAAAAAATATATAAAATTTATAAAAATTTTACACTTTGGAATATCTTAACTACTTTGCTCTTATATGGGGTTTACCTAGCAAACATCTTAAAAATATTTCTGGTACGCTTTTACCGAACCATTGCACCCTTACCTTATATATATTATAAAGCGGTATATTTCTGTGGCACTATCCTCATAGTTACCTACACTGTATTTTATACAACTATATTTTTATAAATAGAGCCCGGACTTTCCTCAAATTTGTCAAAAATTTGTAATTACCTATGTTTACCTATAACACTAAATAATTATACAACACATTCACATACAAAATAACATTCGACAGTAACCAAAAAATCAAAATGACTAAAAAAAAAAATAAATTCAAAGAAATACTAAAAAAATACAAATATAGATTACATAGTGGAGATATAGTTGCTGGAACAGTAATTCACAATGAAAAGGCTGGTTTTTTGGTTGACATAGGAACAGAAAGGATAGGGTACCTACCAAATGAAGAAATAAGTACTGATTTGAAAAAAAACAAAAAGAATACTCCACAAATCGTCAATGCAACGAGAGATTTTTTTCTAATTACAGAAAATAAAAGTACAAAACAATGCATACTATCCATAAGAAGACTAGACTATATTAGAGCATGGAAAAGAATCAAACAGATATATTCAGAAGACATTGTATTCAATGTACAAATAAATTATATTAATAAAGGAGGCATTATTACTTGCCTCGAAGGCATACAGGGGTTTATACCCAAATCACATATAGCTATTAAGAAACTAAACTTAAATAATGAATTTCAGTTAAGAAAACAAGAAGATATCAAATGTAAAATATTGACAATCAGTGAACATAAAAACCAACTTATCCTAAGTAATAAAAGCGCTAAGTTAACACTATTAAAACATAAACTTAAAATCGGTGAACTTTTATACGGACAAGTAGTATCAATCAAATCATATGGATTGTTTATAAATATATATGAAATAAAAGCACTACTCCATATCTCAGAAGTTGACAGAATAGATAATGAAATTTATAAAAATATAGTAATTAAAGATAAATTTATAAAAGTAAAAGTAATACATTTAAATAACAAAAGTGGCCAAGTATATGTTTCAGTACGCAATTTAAAAAACAATCCTAACCACCACCAACAATACTAATGACTTCAATAGAATCTTCGTCTTTAAAATACAAATTATCAAATTGGATTTTGTTCACTATATAATTATTATACTCAACAATTACTTTATTGATATCAATGTTCAAATACTTTAAAACATCAGACAAACACATAGAAGAATCACAATTAAATGGTTGACCATTAATAAATATTGTAAAATAACTTTGCATATTAGTATTAAATAGAAAATAAACAAAACTCGACTAATATTATTAAAAAATACTATAATATTTGAAAACGATAAAATTAATATGGCGGATGTAGCCAAGAGGTTACGGCAATGGATTGTGACTCCATCATTCGCGGGTTCGATTCCCGTCATTCGCCCTTAAATAGAATTAATCAATAATTTAATCAGCTCTACTCTATTACGAGTATTAGTTTTAATTAACAAACGACTTACATAATTTTCAATATTTCTGGTACTAACGTTTAAACTTATAGCTATTTCTTTATTCATATAACCTTTCAAAACGAATATCAATACACTTTTCTCACGATCAGTAAAATTAAATGGATTAAATGACTGAGAAATAGCAGTTGATTTTTTTTGATGAAGAACAACGTTTCTGTGTAGCAGATTAGTATAATTAAAAATATTATCAATAATAGCAACAAGCTCTCTAGGGTCAAAAGGTTTTGTCAAATAAGCATGACATCCTAAATTATAACCTTTAATTCTATCATTAGTCATACCTTTAGCTGTTAAAAAAATTACAGGAATATGATTAAACAAATTATCTAATTTAAGGAACTTAATAAAATCATAACCATCAAGATCTTTCATCATTATATCAGAAATAACTAAGTCAGGACAATATTCTCTTATATAAACTAAAGCATTACGAATACTATATTCTGAATCTACATCAAAATTAAAAGAAATTAAGTAAGAAGATAAAAGATAACATAATTTTTGATCATCATCTACTAATAAAATTTTTTTCACTTTAAAAGAAAATTATAAGATAATTCTAAAAAATAACAATTAAATTTAATATATCATACTAATATGAAATGGATTAAATTTTGTATAACTAACAGAATACCCTACTATATATATAGACTACAAAAAGAAGACTCAATTATCTTAAATAATATCAAACCAGATGGTTTTATTATTATCTTATCTGGCATTGTTTATATCACAAAAGTATTTGCAAATCGGGAAGTTTCACCTATAGCTATATTAAACGAAAATAATATATTTATAAAAAATCAAAAAGAAAACAAAATTCACTACACAATGGTTGCATTACAAACTACATACATTATTAATATAAATCACAATATACACAAATATCAAAAAGGTAATATTTTAACATGTATAAATATATTAAATAACTATAAACAAACATATGAAAAATACGAAGTAATCAATAAGATAGTATGCCAAAAACAAGTAAAACACAGAATACTTCAATTAATATTTATTCTATCTTTACAATATGGGATAATTAAGGGTCAAACAATTTTTATTCCATTTAACCTATCATATCACAATATAGCTATTTTAACGGGAACAAGCAAAAACACAGTTGTTAAGGTGATGAAAAAAATGTATGCGATAGGAATAAAAAGAGACATTATACATAATACGATATTAATTAAAAATATTTTAAACTTAAAATTACAATAAAAACATCTAAATGTTATAATAGTTAAAATAGTAATAAGACAACTACTTTCATAAGAAATTAGTTTAAACGCATTAATCCAATATATAAAGTAAAAATAACTATATGAGCAAAGTATACGACTGGTTTGAAGAAAGGCTAGAAATACAATCTATTGCAGATGATATCTCTAGTAAATATGTACCTCCACACGTAAATATTTTCTATTGTATAGGAGGTATTGTATTCACAGCTTTTCTTATTCAAGTAGCAAGCGGTTTTGCTATGACATTTTACTATAGACCAACCGTAGCAGAAGCTTTTTCATCAGTTGAATACATAATGACAGAAGTTAACTTCGGTTGGTTAATTCGATCGATACATAGATGGTCTGCAAGTATGATGGTACTAATGTTAATTCTACACGTATTTCGAGTATACCTAACTGGAGGATTTAAAAAACCACGTGAGTTAACTTGGGTTACTGGAGTTATACTTGCTGTTTTAACAGTTTCTTTTGGAGTTACAGGGTATTCATTACCATGGGATCAAATAGGTTACTGGGCTGTTAAGATAGTAACTGGAGTACCAGAAGCTATACCAATATTTGGAAGTGCAATTGTTGAACTTTTAAGAGGTAGTGTTAGCGTAGGACAAAGCACGTTGACTAGATTTTACAGCTTACATACTTTTGTTTTACCTTTACTTACAGCAGTATTTATGTTAATGCACTTTTTAATGATACGAAAACAAGGTATTTCAGGTCCGTTATAAAAATAAATAAGGTACACAGAATATGTCAATTATAAAAAAACCGGATTTAACAGATCCAAAATTAAGAGCAAAATTAGCTAAAGGAATGGGGCATAATTATTATGGTGAACCTGCTTGGCCCAATGATCTTTTATACATATTTCCAGTAGTAATTCTTGGAACAATAGCATGTAATGTTGGTCTTGCTGTCTTAGAACCAATGGGAATAGGAGAAGTAGCAGATCCATTTGCAACACCATTAGAAATATTACCAGAGTGGTACTTCTTCCCAACTTTTAACTTACTTAGAGTAATACCAAATAAATTAATAGGTGTCTTATCTATGGCATCTGTTCCATTAGGATTAATAACAATACCTTTTATTGAAAGCATAAATAAGTTTCAAAATCCTTTTCGAAGACCCATTGCTACAACAGTATTTATAATTAGTACATTGATCACAATTTGGCTAGGAATAGGTGCAACAATGCCTTTATCACAAGCTATAACTTTAGGTTTATTTTAATCTTATTACCTGATATAATTTCATAAACTTACTTTATAATAAATTAAAAGAATAGATTAATTCGAAATATTTTATAAAATCAATATTAAAAAGTAAATTCAAATAGACTATTTACTTTTTTTAGTATTTAATTAAATTTTATAGGATTTACAGATACTTAATTACTCAAAAACCTAACATAAACTTACAAAACTAACATTAATAATCAAATGTTAAATTCACAATAATTTATTAATACTAATACAAAAATCATTTCTCAATTAATTGATAACTCACTGAAATTCAAATACAGATATAAATTAATTATAGAAGCGTAAAGCCAAAATGCAAAAAAAATGCAATAGAGATAACACAAATAAAAAATAATTTGTAATATCACTATTGCATTTTATTATCTAATTATAACTTTAGCACCAACTTCTTCTAACTTAGATTTAATATCTTCTGCATCTTCTTTAGAAATACTTTCCTTAATTGGTTTAGGGGCAGACTCTACCAATTCTTTTGCTTCTTTTAAACCTAAAGCCGTTAAAGAACGTACAACTTTCAAAATTGTAATTTTTTTTGGCGCAGGAACTTCTTCTAATATTACATCAAACTCTGTTTTTTCTTCGACTTCCTCAACAGCAGCACTACTTGTATCATTTGGCATCATTACCATTCCAGTATTAGATACAGCTGAAGCATCTACACCAAATGTTTCTTCTATCTGTTTAACCAAATCAGCAGACTCTAATAAAGTTAGAGATTTTAATTGCTCAATAATATTATCAATTTTGTTGCTCATGCTAAATTTAAAAATAAATATAAATAATTATAAATTACCCCGTTTTTATATCTTTAAAAAGATTAAGATCAACAGGAATACCTGGTCCCATTGTACTAGATAAATATAAAGATTTCCAATATTTACCTTTAGAACCACTAGGTCTATTTTTATCAATAGACTCTTGCAAAGCCATAAGATTTAATTTTAAATCATCAATGGCAAAACTTAATTTACCTAAAGGTACATGAAGTATTCCAGTACGATCAATTTTATATTCTAATTTGCCAGCTTTAAATTCAGTAATAGCACTCTTTAATTCATTTGTAACAGTGCCTGATTTTGGAGATGGCATAAGTCCTCTAGGTCCTAAAAAACGTCCTAATTTAGCTATGAGTAACATCATGTCAGGAGTTGCAATTAACTTATCAAAGTCCAGGCGACCCTTAAAAATTTCTTCAATCAAATCCTGAGAACCAACTACATCAGCTCCCGCAGAAGTAGCTATATTTACTTTAGAAGGCTGAGTTATAACTGCAACTCTAACCAATCTACCAGAGCCTTTAGGTAAAATAACAGTAGATCTTAACTGCTGATCTGCATACTTAGGATCTAAACCTAAGACAATATGAGCTTCTAATGTTTCATTAAACTTTACAGAAGAAAACTTTTTCAATAACAATAAAGCTTCATGAGGACTATATAATAAACTTTTATCTATTTCTTGCAAAATATGTGAAAAGCGACGTGAACGTTTAACCATAAGATAAATGAACTTTTCCTTCTAAAAATATATTTTTGCTACTCAATTAATATACCCATACTATTCGCTGTACCAGTAATGATTGAAACTGCTTGGTTAACATCATTTGTATTTAGATCAGGTAATTTTGTATTTGCTATTTCATACAACTGAGAGGTAGAAATAGATCCCACTTTTTTAGAATTAGGAACACCAGAACCTTTATCAATACCAGCAGCTTTAGCTAATAAAACAGAAGCTGGAGGAGTTTTTAAAATAAAAGAAAAACTACGATCTTCATAAATTGATATTTCTACAGGAATTACTAAACCTACTTTATCAGCAGTTTTAGCATTATATTCTTTACAAAACATAACAATATTAGCTCCGTGTTGTCCTAATGCAGGTCCAACAGGAGGGGCTGGTGTTGCTTTACCAGCTGCTAATGCTAACTTAACAAAACCAACAATTTTTTTAGGCATAAATATTCACAGTCTTTTAATAATATATTATATCTATCCAAATATATAACAATTCATAATTAAATAATCTATTAATTGTAACACATTATATGATTAATAAAAAATTTGTCCAATATGTGACATAAAATATTCAATACACGCCCTGAAGGACTTGAACCCTCGACATCAGGTTTTGGAAACCTGCGTTCTACCAACTGAACTAAGGGCGTATATAAAGTAGATGTAACAGTATTATAATTTAAACCAACGACAATGTTAAATAGAAAAGCAATTAATAAAATAAAACTATCCACAGAAGAGTACAAAGTCTACTCCAAACAAATAATTTTGGACAATATAGGTATAGAGGGACAAAAAAAGCTAAAGCAAGCAAAGATTTTGATAGTAGGTGCAGGAGGTTTAGGTTGTACGGTAATGATGTATTTAGCAATATCTGGGATAGGCCATATTGGAATTATAGATCAAGATAAAATAGAATTCTCTAACTTAAATAGACAGATACTATATAGTAAAAATGATATTAACAATCTTAAAGTTACATCTGCAAAAGACAAATTACAACAAATTAACAATAATTGTATTATAACAGAACATCCATATAACCTTACTATAGATAATAGTATAGAAATAATATGTTATTACGATATATTAATTGATACTACAGACAACTTCAACACAAGGGATCTTATAGATAAGATTTCGCATAAACTGCACAAAACTTATATATATGGGGCAGTAGATAAGTTTGAAGGACATATTGCTATATTCAATTATAAAAGTGGCATGAGATATAAAGACATCTATAGTAAAAGTACAATAATAAACAATAATACATGTAATCGCCATGGAATAATGGGTATTAATACTGGTTACATCGGAATATTGCAAGCAATAGAAGGAATAAAAACTATTTTAGGATTAAACAAAAAGTGTAAAAACTTTATACTTTTGTACAATATCATAAAAATAAAAAATGAAAAAAGGAAAATTTATTTAAAAAGAAACTCAGAAAGTTATAAAAAAATTCGAAATAGTAGGTCAAGATCATTAATGTCATTCGACGTATTAGAAAAAGATAAACGTAATATTATAATAATAGACCTAAGGAAAAAGAATGAATTCAGCAGAAAACATAACAAAAAAGCTATCAATATACCAATTAATCACTTTAAATACAGTCTCATCATAAAATTAATAGAATACTACATCAAAAATAAAACTCTAGTACTATATTGCGATACAACAGAGAAATCAACCATAGGATCTTATTTTTTAACACAGAAAAACATTAAACACTATATTTTACTAATCTAAATAAAATAAAGATTAAATTCAGATGCATATAGCAACTTAAAATCTGATATTATTAGTAAAAAAATAAATAACTAATCAACTAAACATATGAAAAAAAAGGTAGATATTATAATCATCAAAGATAGCGTAAAAAATCTAGCAAAAGGATCGGTAATAAGTGTTACACGTGGATATGCATTTAATTACCTTTTACCAAATAAAATAGCAGAAATAGTAACAAAAAAAAGAATTAAACATTTAACAATGTTTAATGATATCAAAATAGAAAAACAAGAAGCAAATGCAAATTACAATAGACTACTTAAAAATAGTATTGAAAAAATTGATAAAGTCACATTATACAAAAAAAACGGAGAAAACAATTTGATCTTTGGCAGCATTACAGATAAAGAAATTACAGAATGGATAAGTAAGTATACAAACTTAATCATTCATAAAACTCAAATTGAAATTACGGAAACAAAATCTATTGGAATAACAAGATTAAGAATTAAAATTAATACAAATAATCAAATAGATATACCGTTACAAATAATACCTACAAACATTTAAAAAAACATTTTTCAGATATATACACAAATTAATACCAATAGCTATGAATGACATATATAATCATAAATTTGTCCCGCACAACTATATAGCGGAAGAAACATTAATAGGTATAATACTTATATATCCGAATATTTTTCGTACAGTAAAAAATATAATTAGAAAAGAATATTTTTTTTTAGAGGTCAATCAAATCATATATATAAACTTAATTCATTCAAATAACAAAGAAAACATATTTGAACTGCTATATAAACTGCAAAATAAAAAACTCTTATCAAGAATAGGTGGTATACAAAAAATTATTAGGGTAATGAAACAAGGACAAATTTTTATATCATCATCACAAGCAAATTATTACCTTGAAAATTTAATTAAATTACTACATAACAACTATTTACGAAGACTTATAATTCAATTAGGATATAATATTATCAATATAGGTCATATAGAAAGTATTAACACGAATAATATATACTCAAAAATCTTATCCTATTTATATTTAATTGATTCGCAGTTAAATAAAAATAATAACAATAAAATAGTAGATATAAAAGATTTAATTTCTAAAAAACTTATTCAAATTAAGCATAAGAATAGTGATATAAACACAAAGATAAAGAAATTATCGATTCAATCAGGATTTTTTGGACTGGATCAAATTATCAATAGTCTACCAGAAGGTAATTTAATAATAATAGCTGGTAGACCATCAATTGGCAAAACTTCACTAGCAATAAATATCGCTTATAATATTTTCTTCTATCAAAATAAAGGTTTATTAATTTTTAGCCTTGAAATGTCTAAAGAAGAAATATTTAATAAACTAATATCTATTGGATCAAAAACAGACATAAATGCAACAAAAATGCAACAACTAAATGAATTGCAATGGAAAAAAATTAGTAATATATGCAAAGTGCTGTTAAAAAGAAACATATATATCAATGATAAAAGCAACATAGATATAAAATATATTAATCAAATAGCGAGAAAGCTTAAAAAAAAAAATAGCTATATCAATTTAGTAGTTATAGATTACTTACAATTAATCGATTTTTTTTCAGGGAAACAACAAAAATATAGCAGAAGTCAAGAACTTGGATACATTACAAGAAAATTAAAACTTTTAGCGCAATTTCTAAAAATACCAATAATTGTCATATCCCAACTGAATAGAAACATAGAAATTAGAAATAATAAAGAACCATTATTATCTGACTTAAAAGAAAGTGGATGTATCAAATCACAGAATAATATTAACATTAAATCGAAATATACTCGTCATATAAATATAAAAAGTATACACAAAAGTGACAAAAAAATAAATTTTGGGAAATTATATAATACAAAAAGCCAATTACCTAAGATCTTACAATCAATTCAAAAGACTATTAGTGTGATTAGTTACATTAATATCTCTAATAAATATACTTTTAACTATACTAGTCAAAGCTTTATATTATTTTTTACACACAATCACAAATACTTATCATATAACGTATGGGCAGAATGCAACAAAATACTAATATCTACTACAGTAAGTAATATAGATAGCAATAAATTGAATTGTATTTATAAAAACTACTTGAATCGGATTGTTTTCCACAACTATTCTAAAACATATGATATAAATCACAATAACTATTTTAACATTATATCAAATTATACAATAACACATAACTCTATAGAACAAGATGCAGACATAATACTGATTTTATACGAAAAATTAGGGAAAGAAATGAGTATTAATTTACATAATAAAAAAGTAATAGACTTAAAAATATCAAAAAATCGTAACGGCAATATAGGAACATGCCAGCTCATATTTACTCCAGAACTAAGTATATTTCAGAACATAGATTAAAAACTTAAATAATGATTTTATTGAGACCACTTTAAAAGTATTATATTATCATAGTGTAGCAAATCGCCGGGATAGCTCAGTTGGTAGAGCAGTGGACTGAAAATCCTCGTGTCACCAGTTCAAATCTGGTTCCTGGCATATTACATCACATAATTACTATAAAATCTTTAAATACAGTCAAGTCAATTCTATATTACAGTATTTTTGATTATGAAAATTTTAAATATAAAATAAAAACCATTAAAATTAGATATGATATTTTTAAAGTTAGTTAATATATTTTTAAATAAACAGACTTAAACAGATAAGCTTGATAAAGTTTATATTGATTCAAGAATCACTAATCACTATTATAATAACTGAATATAAGCTATATGTAAAAAATATCTCATTTTTCAATTCTTACAAAAAAATACTACGTCAGATTCTAAAAATAAAAATTCAATAGACATTAGACATGATGAATCGTAATTCAACAAAAGTTTTTATATATAAAGTTTTCAAAACATATATTTGCAAAGAATAGCAGAAACATTTTAAAATCTCTGCTATTTATTTGAAGCATATATTATTATTACTATCAAATATTAAACTTTAAATTATATAGTTGACTAATTCAAAATAAAGTTCAGAATAATCAATAGCGACAAAATAACTAGATTACTTATTTAATTTGATAACTAAACCTCTAATTTATCACCAAGCAAAACTTTAACAACTCCATCATCAGCAATATCAACAACAGCACTATCTCCACCTTTAATTTTGCCGGCTAAAACTTCTTCTGCTAAGCTATCTTCAAGTAAACGCATTACAGCACGACGCAACGGACGAGCGCCATAACTTGGGTTATAACCTTCATCAACTAACTTATTTTTAAACCTTTCTGTCACATTTAAATCAATGTCTTGTTGTTTAATTCTCTCAAATACTTCTTTAAGCATCAGGTCTGCTATTTCGCGAACTTCTTCCTTAGTTAATTGTCTAAACACAATTATTTCATCTAATCTATTTAAAAATTCTGGCCGAAAGTACTGTTTAAGCTCTTCATTAACTAAAGATTTAATACGATTATACTGAGATTCTACTTGTGACTCTCCTAACTCAAAACCTAAACTTCCCCCTCCCTTTTCAATAACTTTTGACCCAATATTAGAAGTCATAATTAATAAAGTATTTTTAAAATCAATAGTACGTCCTTTAGCATCTGTTAAACGACCATCTTCTAAAATTTGCAATAGCAAGTTAAAAATATCAGGGTGTGCTTTTTCGATTTCATCAAATAAAATGACTGTATATGGTCTTTTCCTAACAGCTTCTGTTAGATAACCTCCTTCACTATAACCAACATAACCTGGAGGCGAACCAATCAACTTAGAAACAGTATGTCTTTCCATATATTCTGACATATCTAATCTTACCATAGCTTCTTGTGCACCAAAAAAATATGATGCTAGAGCTTTAGTTAACTCAGTTTTTCCAACTCCAGTAGGGCCAGAAAAAATAAAACTAGCAATAGGACGATTTGGATTTTTTAATCCAACTCTTGCTCTTCTTATAGCTCTTGAGACTGCTACAACTGCTTCTTCTTGGCCAATAATTCTACCATGAAGTGTGTCTTCCATATGCATCAACTTCTCTGACTCGCTTTTAGTTAACTTAGTAACAGGAATACCAGTCCAGAAAGCAACAATCTCAGCAATATCTTCTTCAGTAACTATAGGATCTTCTAATTGAAGATCTGAATCAGAATTTTTGCTTTGTGCGATAGCAGCAATTTGTGCTTTAATTTCCATTTCTCTAGTTCTATATTGCTCAGCCTTTTCATATTTTTGAGCTCTAATAGCTTCATCTTTAGTTTTTAAAACAGAACGTAGTTCTCTATCTAATTCACGCGCAGCAGGAGGCAACTGAGAATTTAAAAGACGAACTCTAGAACCAGCTTCATCGATCAAGTCAATAGCTTTATCTGGTAAAAACCTATCTGAAATATATTGATTAGCATATTTAGCTGCTGCTGCTAAAGCTTCATCAGACATTTTTAACTGATGATGTTTTTCGTAACGATCTCTCAAACCAAATAAAATTTCGATTGTTTCTTCAACAGTCGGCTCACCGACTAAAACTGGTTGGAAACGACGTTCTAAAGCAGCATCTTTTTCTATATGCTTCCGATATTCTTCTAAGGTAGTTGCACCTATACACTGTAATTCTCCTCTAGCTAAGGCAGGTTTTAATAAATTAGCAGCATCTATAGCTCCTTCAGCAGCACCAGCACCAATAAGAGTATGAACTTCATCTATAACCAAAACTACATTATTAGCTGACTTAATTTCATCCATAATTCTTTTAAGTCTTTCTTCAAATTCACCTCTATACTTTGTTCCTGCAACTAATAAACCAACATCCAGAGTAATTACTAACTTATCTTCAAGAATTGATGGAATATCTCTATTTGCAATTCTTTGAGCAAGACCTTCTGCAATAGCAGTTTTTCCTACACCTGGCTCTCCAATTAATACAGGATTATTTTTAGTACGACGCCCTAAAATCTGAATTACTCTTTCAATTTCTTTTTGTCTGCCAACAACAGGATCTAACACACCTTCTATAGCTAATTCTGTTAAATTGGAACCGAACTCTTCTAAAGTAGGAGTTTTACTTCTTGCTTGCGTATTATTACTACCGTTTGCATTAACATCGGTACTATCACCTAACATTTGAATTACTTCTGTTCTAATAGAAGCAACATTAACTGCTAAATTTTCTAAAACTCTCGCTGCAACTCCTTCTCCCTCTCTAACTAATCCCATTAAAAGGTGCTCAGTACCGATATAATTATGACCTAACTGTCTAGCTTCTTCTAAAGATAATTCTAATACACGTTTTGCCCTGGGTGTAAAAGGAATTTCCACTGCAACAAAACCTGAACCTCTACCTATAATCTTTTCAACTTCAATACGAGCATCTTTTAGATTAACATTCATTGATTTTAAAACTTGAGCAGCAATACCAGTTCCTTCACCAATTAATCCTAACAATATTTGCTCAGTACCAACAAAATTATGTCCTAATCTCCTAGCCTCTTCTTGAGCTAGCATAATTACTTTAATAGCTTTTTCAGTAAAGCGTTCAAACATATCTAAATCGCAAACAATATATAATTACCTTTGATAGTAAGGTATTATAACACAAGGAAAATAAAAATTATAACTATTAGTAAAAAAAATGTATTGAAATAGTTGACTAACGTTAAAGAAATTAAATAGAATAAATTGAAAAATAAACTTTAAATTTTTATATGATTAGAAAATTCAAAAAAAAATCGAATTTAGTACAAAAAATAGAAAATCAATACATAAATCACAATAGACCACACATAGAAACCGGCGATAGCATAAAAATTCAAAAAGTAATACAAGAAGGGAATAAAGAAAGAGTACAAATATCACAAGGAGTAGTTATTGCACAAAATAATTCAAATATTAATAAAACAATTACAGTACGAAAAACTGTACAGAATGTAGGTATTGAAATGATATACTTATTACATTCTCCACACATACTAAATATAGAAGTAATCAAAAGATCTAAAGTTAGAAAATCAAAGTTATACTATTTAAGAAATAGATCAGGTAAAGCGACAAGACTCAAAGCCAAGTTAATATGAGATAAAACAAGATTTATATACAGTAAAATAAGTATTATTAGATAATTAAGAAGAAAGATTTTTAACAAGCCTATAAATTTTCACAAAATAAAATTGATTTATCAATGAAAATTTAATATAATTAATTTGTTATTAAATAAAATAAGAAACTAATAAGTAAACAAAAAAAGGGTCGGTGCCCGAGTGGTTAATGGGGGCGGACTGTAAATCCGCTGGCTTAGCCTACGTTGGTTCAAATCCAACCCGGCCCAATAATAATAATAAATCTAAACAATCTTTACTACTTAGAATTAGTGAAAATTTTTACATTTTTTTGATTTGTAGGTGGTAAAGAATGCTTAACTAAACCGATCATTTGTGAATTACTTTTACCAGGAGCTACCATCGGATAACAATTCTCTTTCTCTCTAACTTTACAATCAAGAAGTACAGGCCCATGATAATTATAAAATAGTTTAAGTACTTCTTTTATATTTTTCCTTGATTCAATTTCTAATCCCATCAATCTAAAGGATTGTGCAAGCTTTACTAAATCAGGAGATCCTTTTTCCATATTAGAATGAGAATATCTTTCTCCATAAAAAGCTTGTTGCCATTGTCTAACCATTCCTTGCCACTTATTATTAATTACAAGAATTTTAATAGGTAAATTATATTGAGCAATAGTAGCTAATTCTTGTAAATTCATTTGAAAACTGGCATCGCCACTAATACATATAACCTTAGAATTTGGATTTGCAATCTGAACACCAATAGCAGCAGGCAAACCATAACCCATTGTTCCCAAACCAGAACTAGACATCCAATGTCTTGGTAAAACATTTAAGAACTGTGCTGCCCACATTTGATGTTGACCAACATCTGTTGTATAGTAGGCTTTAGGTGATAATTCTGAAACTATATTGAGAATCTCTTGAGCTGATAACAAACTTAACTGTTTAGGAATAAGTAAAGGATATTGCTTTTTCCATACATTAATTCTTTGTTTCCAAGAACTAGTTTGTTCACTGTTATTAATAGATTCTTCTAAGTCATCTGAATATATTAAGAAATCTTTTATAACAGTAGTAATATCACCAACTATTGCAACATTAGGAATTCTATTTTTTCCAACTTCTGCTGTATCAACATCTATATGAATAACTTGCGCATTACATGCAAACTCATCTAATTTACCAGTGACTCTATCATCAAAACGAGCTCCTAAAGCAATTAATAAATCACACTCACTGACAGCAAAATTTGCATATGCAGTTCCATGCATTCCTAACATACCTAGAGATAAAGAATGCTTCTCATCAATAATACCTTTACCCATTAATGTTGTAGTTATTGGTATTTGGAAACGTTCCGCAAACTTTAATATAACATTAGATGCATTCGAAGAAATAGCACCACCACCCACGTATAAAAGGGGTTGATTTGACTGCTGAACTAATTCTAACATTTTACTTAAATGCTTTTTTTTAACAGGTTTTAAGGGTTTACAACCTAAAAGACTTAAATTACTTTGTGAAGTAAAATTATAAGAAAACTTTTCAAGACCAACATCTTTAGGTATATCAATAAGTACCGTACCAGGCCTACCATGCTTAGCTATATAAAAAGCTTCAGCCACAATTCTACTCATATCCCTTGGATCTCTGACAACATACGAATGCTTCACAATAGGTAAGGTAATACCGAAGATATCTACTTCTTGAAATGCATCTGTACCAATAAATGGACGAGCTACTTGACCAGTAATTAGAATCATAGGAACAGAATCTATTTGAGCAGTAGCTATACCAGTAACCAAATTCGTAGCTCCTGGACCTGAAGTAGCAAAACAAATACCTACTTTACCAGAAGACCTCGCATAACCGTCAGCTGCATGAACAGCTCCTTGTTCATGTCTACAGAGTATATGCTTAACTAGCTTATTTTCCTCCCATCTAAATAATTCATCATATATGGGGAGGATAGCACCACCTGGATAACCAAATATATGAGATACGCCATTTCTAACAAGACTATCTATTAAAGAAAAAGCACCAGTCACAGAATTAGATAGAGACACACAAAAACCTCCAAAGAATAAATAGTATTATATATATTATATATGTTCAATTTTTTATTCTATACCTGTCATAAGGTATATTATTTTATAGGATAACATCATGATAATCATTAATATTATTGTGAATATAAATCTATTATTTTTGTTCTCTAATAACTTAAAAATGGGTTTAAAAGTTGTCAAGAAAAATCCTATTAATACATTTATTAAAAATCTTGGAAATTTATATAAATTTACCCAAAAATCTGACATAATACTCTATTATATTATTTATTAAATATTTCTACTCTTTTTATTTTAATTCATTATTAATAATTACTTAAGTATTTAAATGTCAAATCTTTTAAGTTCTGATCGTTTTTATTTTTCTCCTGATACCTTATCTTTAATTCGTAAATATGCTGGTTCTACTTTTGTTATTAAATATGGTGGATCTGCTATGAAAGATAAATCTTTACAGTTAAATGTGATTCAGGATATATCTTTACTTTATTCACTAGGTATTAAAGTTATTTTAGTTCATGGTGGAGGATACTTAGTAAATGACTGGTTATGTAAATTAAATATTGAACCAAAATTTGAAGAAGGTTTACGCGTTACTGATGCAAAGACTATGGAAATAGTTGAAATGGTTTTAAGTGGTAATATTAATAATCATTTAGTTTCTTTGTTAAATCAAAATAATATTCTTTCAGTAGGCTTATCTGGCAAAGACGCAAATTTAGTTACAGCTGTTCCATTATTTAAAAATTCTGAAAATTTTACAGGTCAAGTTGTTAATGTTAATGTAAAAGTATTAAATATTCTTTTAAATAATCATTATATTCCTGTAGTGGCAAGTATTGCATCTGATTTAAAAGGATATACTTATAATATTAATGCTGATACATTAGCTAGTTCTATAGCTTCTTCTATTAAAGCTAATAAATTAATTTTACTTACAGATACTCCAGGATTACTTTATGATGTTGATGATAAATTAAGTTTGATTAAGAATTTAAATTTAAGTAAAATTAATAATTTAAAATCTGAAGGTATTATTAAGGATGGTATGATTCCTAAAGTTGATTCTTGTGTTCATGCACTTAATAATGATGTATCAGAGGTACATATTATTGATGGAAGAATTCGTTACTCGTTATTATATGAAATTTTAACTTATGATCGAATTGGTTCAATGTTAGTAGCATAAATATCAGTTTGTTTATTTTTTCTTGAAATGTTATATTTTTACTGCAATATAATTGGCTCAGTAGCTCAGTTGGTTAGAGCAGGGGACTCATAAGCCCAAGGTCGCAGGTTCAAGTCCCGCCTGAGCCATTTATGTTACTATATTTTTAAGTTAATTTGGAGAGGTGGCTGAGAGGTTGAAAGCGGCAGATTGCTAATCTGTTGTATAATAATTATTATACCGAGGGTTCGAATCCCTTCTTCTCCTATATCATTGATTTGACAAATTTTATATTATTAAACTATAATTAGTTCCGTTGGGACTGTAGTTCAACTGGTTAGAGCACCGCCCTGTCACGGCGGAAGTTGCGGGTTCGAATCCCGTCAGTCTCGTTATGTGTTATTAAGTTCATTATTTTGTTTTGGTACTTTAGTATATTGGCTAACAATTTCTATAAACTCACTGCCATTTATTGTTTCCCTTTCTATTAATATGTCTACTAATTTATCTATTATAACTCGGTTATTTTTTACAATGTCCTTAGTTTTTTCGTGGCATTCATCAACAATTGCTTTTATTTGATAATCTATACTTTTTGCAATTTCATCAGAATATTCATTATTGCCTCTCATTCCTCTACCCAGAAATGGATTAGAGTCTTCATTTTCTAGTGACATTGGACCTATTTTAGACATTCCAAATCTTGTAACCATTTGTCTTGCCATTGAAGTGACTTGCTGTAGATCGTTACTTGCACCTGTAGTAATTTCTGAGTCTCCAAATACTATTTCTTCTGTTGCTCTTCCTCCCAAAGCTCCCATAATACGTGATCTAATTTGAGATCTAGATATTAAACTTTGGTCTTCGGCTGGAGTAAACCAAGTTAATCCTCGTGCTTGTCCTCTTGGTATTAATGTTACCTTTTGGACATTCTCGTGGTCTTTTAAAAGTGTTCCAACAATTGCATGTCCAATTTCATGGTATGCAATTAATCTTTTACTTTTACTATCAATCAGTGCTGTTCCCTCCATTCCTGCAACAATTCGATCGATAGCTTTATCAATTTCTTGTAAAGTTATCTTGCTTTTCCTTTCTCTTGCTGTTAATATAGCTGCTTCATTTAATAAGTTAGCTAAATCAGCGCCAGAAAAACCAGGTGTACGTCTTGCAATTATTGATAAAGAAACACTTGAATCAATTTTTTTGTTTTTTGCGTGTACGTTTAAAATATCTAGTCTTCCCTTGAAGTCAGGTATATCGACATTTACTTGTCTGTCAAATCTTCCAGGTCTTAATAAAGCTGAGTCAAGTATATCGGCTCTATTTGTAGCTGCTACAACAATAATTCCTGTATTACCTTCAAAACCATCCATTTCTGTTAGTAACTGATTGAGAGTCTGTTCTCTTTCATCATTTCCTCCACCTATCCCAGTTCCTCTTTGTCTACCTACTGCATCAATTTCATCAATGAAGATGATGCATGGTGCATTTTCTTTTGCCTTTTTGAATAAATCTCTTACTCTTGATGCTCCTACTCCTACAAACATCTCTACAAATTCAGAACCTGATATACTAAAAAAAGGAACATTTGCTTCTCCTGCTATAGCTTTTGCCAATAATGTTTTACCAGTTCCTGGTGGTCCGACTAATAGTACGCCTTTTGGTATTTTTGCTCCAACTGCTGTAAAATATTCTGGCTTTTTTAGAAATGTTACTATTTCTTCAAATTCTTCTTTTGCTTCGTCTATTCCTGCTACATCATCAAAAATAATACCTGTTTTAGCTTCTATTTGGAATAAAGCTTTTGATTTACCAAATGACATTGCTTGTCCTGGTCCTCCTGCAGAATTGTTTGATCTTCTAAATAAAAGTGCTAAACTTGCAATTAACAGCAAAGGGAATAATAAGTTGCTGACAAGACTCCATAAAGCAATATTGTTTTTAGTTGGGTGAGCATCCAAATCTATGTTATTTTTCTTCAGTTTAGTTATGAGTTCCGGTGCGCTTGCTGGTAATTCTACTCTAATTTTTTGTATTCTATTTCCCATTTCAGGTCCTATAGCCTCTATAACAGCTGTATGTCCGTTTTCATATATATCTACCTTTTTTACCCATCCCATGTCTATGTACTCTAAAAACCTTCCATAAGTCATTCTTGAGTTTGTTGAGTTATTGCTATTTTCATTTGTTGCTGGTGCAAATAGTCCTTGCCATAAAAAGAAGGATATGACAATTATTGGCAAAGACCAAAGTAAAATATTTTTCCATGAAAATTTCATAATTGATTATCTTTATATGTTATTCCGATTTATTATTTATATAAATGTAACATCTTTGTTATTACATAGGCAACCATATAGTAAACTGTAGATCTAGTTGATAAAAGTTAATACTGATTTAGCAATTGTTTGTTGATTTTTATATTTATTATTAATATTTTATTAATGTAATTAGTGTGAGTTTAAATATGTTAGAAAAAGGTAAAAAAGTTAAGGTTTTAAGGAAAGAGTCTTATTGGTATCAAGATATTGGGACAATTGTTAAAGTAGATAAAGGTATTAAATATCCTGTTTTAGTGCGTTTTGTAAAGTCTACTTATAGTAATATTAATACTAATAATTTTGCTGAAACTGAGCTGATATTAGTAAGCTAATATTTATGCTCTTATTTAGACAAGTATTATGTTATTAATACTTGTCTTTTTTATTTAGCTTCCTAAGCTTGCCCAGTCAACATCTACATTTTCTAAAATTAATGATGAATTGTATATTTGTAAAATAATTAATAAAAATAAGAAAAATAATAACATAAATATTGCCATGATAGGAGTGGTTCCCCATCCTGGTGCAACTTTTCCGTACTCAGAATTTAGTGGTCTTAATATTTCTCCAAGTCTAGTTCTTAAAGCCATAATGAATTTCTTTAATTTGTTTAATTAATAGTTCTTATAATAATATTATAAAAATAGCTTAGTTTTATTTCTTATTAAATTATGGAAACTGCAACAGTTCTTAGCATTTTTATTCTTAGTCTATTATTTGGTGTTACCGGTTATTCTATATATACTTCATTTGGTCCTATTTCAAAAGATTTAAGAGATCCTTTTGAGGAGCATGAGGAATAATTTTTATATTAGTTTTCTAGTGTCTATGAAATGTAAATATAGATATTTACATTTCAATTGTAATTTAGAGATTTCTTGTACTCATACTTTCTAATTGTTTATTCTTGGCGGATCTCTAAAAAAAACTGCAAAAAATATTACCATTAATGTGCCAACTAATAAAAATACATATACTAGTGCTTCCATTTTTGTTCCTATTGCTTAAATGTGTATGATCTTTAACTTTTAATTTACTATTTGAGTTGTATATCGCTATATTTAAATAATTACACAGCACCTTGTTTTTTACTACTACGGTCACCTAGTTTTTGGAATGCACCGAATTCTACTTGTTCTGTTACTTCAGCTCCGATACCTGCAAATACATCTCTAAAAATTGTTCTCGAGCCATGCCATAAGTGTCCGAAAAAGAATAACAGTGCAAAATTTGCGTGTCCGAAGGTAAACCAACCTCTTGGACTACTGCGGAATACTCCGTCTGATTCTAATGTTGTTCTATCAAATTCGAATACTTCACCTAATTCTGCTTTACGTGCATATTTTTTAACACTCGGAGCATCATCAAATGCCTTTCCATTTAATTTGCCACCGTAGAAACTTACAGTTACACCTACTTGTTCAATGCTATACTTAGACTCTGCTCTTCTAAATGGAATGTCTGCTCTTATAATGCCGTCTTTGTCGACTAGAATTACAGGAAATGTTTCAAAGAATGCTGGCATACGTCTTACTGTAAGTTCTCTGCCTTCTTTATCTTGAAATATTGGATGCCCTAACCAAGCTTCTGCTATTCCATCTCCTTTATCCATAGGTCCTGCTCTAAATAGTCCTCCTTTTGCTGGGTTATTACCTATGTAGTCATAAAATGCTAGTTTATCTGGTATTTTTGACCAAGCTTCTTCTGGTGTTGAACCTTCATTTAGTGAGTTTTCGACCCTTCTTTCAATTTCTTGTTGAAAGTAACCGCTATCCCATTGATATCTAGTTGGTCCAAACAGTTCAATTGGTGTTGTTGCTGAGCCATACCACATCGTTCCGCATGTTACAAATGCACTAAAAAATACAGCAGATATACTACTTGATAGTACTGTTTCAATATTTCCCATTCTTAAGGCTCTGTAGAGTCTTTGTGGTGGTCTTACAGTTAAATGAAATAGTCCAGCTAATATACCTACTGTACCTGCAGCTATGTGATGTGATGCTATACCACTAGGATTAAATGGATTAAATCCATCTGGTCCCCATGCAGGTGCTATTGGTTGAACTTTCCCAGTAATTCCGTATCCATCAGAAATCCATATACCTGGTCCAAATAAACCAGTTGCATGAAATGCTCCAAATCCGAAACATAGTAGGCTAGATAGTAATAAATGTATTCCAAAAATTTTGGGTAAATCTAATGCAGGTTCTCCTGTTCTTGGGTCTCTAAATAATTCTAGGTCCCAATATACCCAATGCCATATAGAAGCTAAAAATAGCATTCCTGAAAGTACTATGTGTGTTATTGCTACACCTTCAAAACTCCATAAACCTGGATTTGATACACTTTCACCTGTAATACTCCATCCTCCCCAGGAGTCAGTAACACCGATTCTGGTCATAAATGGCATTACAAACATTCCTTGTCTCCACATTGGATTTAAAATTGGATCTGAAGGATCAAAAATTGCTAATTCATATAATGCCATTGATCCTGCCCATCCAGCTACTAGTGCTGTATGCATTAAGTGAACAGAAATTAATCTTCCAGGATCATTTAAAACTACTGTATGTACTCGATACCATGGTAATGCCATATAAGGATATTACTCCTTTTGATATTATGTATGTTGCTTTTCTTACTCTTTTTTATAGCCTTTTAGATATATTATAGCATTTCTTTGATGTAAGTTATTGAATTTAGTCATATTTATATTTAATTATATTTTTAATAACTATTAAACTAATTATATTTACCATTATTAGTATTGTCATTGCTTGTTGTGTGTTTATTGTCAGCCATGTAGTATTTATTATTGTAGTATCTAGTAATAATGACTTATTTAAATTGTAATTCCTTATTATTTCTATGGCGTAAGTCAAAGGGTTAATGCAGCAAATTGTTTGCAGCCATGTTGGCATAAATGAGAGAGGTGCTAATGCTGTGCTAGTGAATAGTGTTGGTAAATTTATTAGTAGATTAGTGAATGCTATAAATTCTATATGTCCTGGAACAATTAATGCATTGCATATGCTGATTATTGATATGTTTGAAATGATTATGGTGCTAATGCCAATATTGATAAGTAGTTCAATTAAGTCTAAGTTATTATTATATTTCTGAAACAATGTTATAGATATAATTGTTAAAATTTGAATAATAGCTATTAACCAAGTATGTATTACTGATGAATAAACAATTGCATTTTTATTACTAATAGGCGATACTAAAATTCTGTTAAGGAAACCAAACTCTCTGTCAAAAACTACTGGTAGTCCTGCATTAATAGCACTATTAAATCCTGTAAATATTATAATACCCGGATTTAAAAACTCTCTATACTGTATTTTATATTCTTCAAATAAATATATAGGTGCATTTTGAAATAAAGCTCCAAATATTAGTAACCATAAAAGTGGTTGTATTATGCTTATGATTAAGCTTGCTGGTCTTCTTAAGCTTTGTAAGTATAGCCTATGAAGAAGTTGTGTTGTTTCTTTATATGTTGTTTGATTACTTATATTTAATTTAATTGTTTTTTTTGGTGTAAATTGAGTTAAGCTTGTTTCTTTCAGTTCCTTGTTTAAGTTCATTTTTTTAGTATATTAGTTATATAAATTTATATCTAAATTCATTAATTATTTTAATCTATACAAGTGTGCTACAAAAACTTTTGCATATAAAATAATGACTTTATTAGTTACTTATCTTTTGAATTCTGTGTTTAAATATAAATAGCTTAAAATTTTATTAATAGCAAAATAAAATACTTTTTTTAAGTTCATATCTTAATTACATGTTTTGATGTGAAGTGAATTATTGTAAATTTATTAGGAAAAATATTTTTATGACTGATTATAATATTACATTGAATTTACCTAATGGTTCATCAGAAAAATTTACATGCGCTGATGATACTTATATATTAGATGTTGCTGATGAGATTGGAATTGGAATGCCTTATTCTTGTAGAGCTGGTGCATGTTCCACTTGTGCGGGTATTTTATTAGAAGGTGAAGTAGATCAGAAAGATCAAACATTTTTAGATGATGATCAAATTCAAGAGAACTTTATTCTGACGTGTGTTTCATATCCTAAAAAGGATTGCGTAATTATTACAGATCAAGAAGACAAATTGTATGAACAATAAAAAATATTTATTGATTTATTGATTTAAAAGCTTGGCGTGTAAGTTGTTTATCTTACTGGTCAAGCTTTTATATTTATTTTACTAATGAGTTATTATATTTTTACCTCTACATCAACTCCTGCAGGTATGTTCAGCTTCATTAATGAATCAACTGTCTTGCTTGATGGCTTATAAACATCAATAAGCTTTGTATATATTCTAATTTCGAAATGTTCCCTAGAGTCTTTGTCGACATGTGGTGAGCGTAGAACACAATAGATTTTACGTTTTGTAGGCATTGATATAGGACCAACAACTTCAGCTTCTGTTAGATCTATTGTTTCTAAAATATTCTTACATGATATTCTAAGTAATTTGCTGTTATATGTTTTTAATTTTATTCTTACTTTATTCTGTTTAAGTTGATACATTTTGAATGATATTCGTCGTAATTATTTTAATATTTTGGATACTACTCCTGCACCTACAGTTCTTCCTCCTTCTCTAATAGCAAATCTCATGCCTTGTTCTATTGCTATAGGGTGTATTAATTCTGCACTCATTTTTATTCTATCTCCAGGCATTACCATTTCTGCTTTAGATCCATCATCTGCTGTAAATTGGTTAATTGTTCCAGTAACATCTGTTGTTCTAACGTAAAATTGAGGTCTGTATCCTGAAAAAAATGGTGTATGTCTTCCGCCTTCTTCCTTTGTCAAAATATATACTTCTGCTTCAAATTGTGTATGTGGTGTGATTGTTCCCGGTTGTGCTAAAACCATACCTCTTTGAATATCTAGTTTTTGTATACCTCTTAGTAATATACCTATATTATCTCCTGCCATTCCTTCATCTAAAGTTTTTTGAAACATTTCGAGCCCTGTAATTGTAGTTGTTTTAGTTTCTTGTAATCCAACTATTTCAATTGTATCGCCGACTTTTATTATTCCTCTTTCTATTCTGCCTGTTGCTACAGTTCCTCTTCCTGTAATTGAAAATACATCTTCTACTGCCATTAAAAATGTTTTTTCTGTATCTCGCTTTGGAGTTGGTATATATGAATCAACAGCATCCATTAATGAGTGTATTTTATCTACCCATTCATTATCTCCTCTTTGAGTATTTTCATTCTCTGTAACCTTTTCTAATGCTAGTAATGCTGATCCTGCTACGAATGGTATACTATCTCCTGGAAAGTCATATTTTTCTAGTAGTTCCCTGACTTCTAGTTCAACAAGTTCTCTTAGTTCGTCGTCTTCGACCTGATCTTGCTTATTAAGAAAAACAACGATATTTGGTACACCGACTTGCTTAGCTAATAAGATGTGTTCTCTTGTTTGTGGCATTGCACCATCTACAGCTGATACGACTAATATTGCTCCATCCATTTGTGCGGCACCAGTTATCATATTTTTTACGTAATCAGCGTGTCCTGGGCAATCTACATGTGCATAATGTCTATTTTCTGTTTCATATTCAATATGAGCTGTATTTATTGTTATTCCTCTAGCTTTTTCTTCTGGAGCTGCATCAATTTCGTCAAACTTTTTAGCTTGACCTTGATTTGCAGCCGCTAATGTTGCTGATATTGCTGCAGTTAATGTTGTTTTTCCATGATCAACATGACCAATAGTACCAATATTAACATGTGGTTTTTTTCGTTCAAATTTTTCGCGTGCCATATTTCACCTCAAGTTTAATTCGTTTTATATAAGTTTTTATTAATATCTATAGTGAGCAAAAGCTTTATTAGCTTCAGCCATTCGATGAGTCTCTTCTCTTTTTCTTATAGCGTTACCGTTCTCGTTTGATGCATCAATGATTTCATTAGCTAGTTTTATAGCCATACTTTTACCTGTTCTTTGTAATGCGAATTTTTTGATCCATCTAAGAGCTAGGTTTGTTCCTCTGTATGCTCGAACTTCCATAGGTACTTGATAAGTTGATCCTCCTATTCTTCTTGCTTTTACTTCTACTAAAGGAGTAGTGTTTCGAACAGCTTTTTCTAAAATTACTATAGGGTCATTTTCTGTTTTATTTTTTATGATATCTAGAGCTTCGTATATCATCTTCTGTGCCAATCCCTTTTTGCCATCTTTTAAGATTCTCGCTGTAAACATGCTAATAATTTTACTTTTGTACACAGGATCTGCATATATAGTTCTTTTTTTTGCTGTATTACGTCTTGACATTAGTATTTCTTTAAATTTATTTTTTTTGTTTTTTGGTTCCGTACTTTGATCTACTATTATTTCTGTCTTTAACTCCTGCCGAATCTAAAGTGCCCCTTACTATATGATATCTAACACCAGGTAAATCTTTAACGCGGCCTCCTCGTATAAGTACAACAGAATGTTCTTGAATATTATGGCCAATACCTGGTATATATGCAGTTACTTCAAAGCCAGAAGTAAGTCTTACCCTTGCTACTTTACGCAATGCAGAATTAGGTTTTTTAGGTGTTGTAGTATATACTCTTGTACATACCCCTCTTCTTTGTGGGCAGGCTTTTAGTGCTGGAGATTTTGTTTTTTTCTCATATCTTTTTCTTTCTGATCTTACTAGTTGTTGAATAGTTGGCATTTTTTATTTCTTTAATATTCATTCAATGATGAATTTTCTATAAGATTATAATTATTGTATCATCGAGTGTCAAACTTAATAAGGTAAAATATTGGTTACATTGTTATTCTTTTTTACTTAAGCTTATACTTTTTCATGAATTTTTCTACTCTACCTTCAGTATCTATAATTCTTTGTGAGCCAGTAAAAAATGGGTGATTACCTGACCATATATCTATATTTAGCTCTTTTTTTGTAGACCCTACAGTCATAATATGTTTTCCATCACAGTAAACCTTAGACTCATTATACCATTTTGGATGTATGTTATTCTTTACCATAAATATTCTTGTTTAGTTTCATTTCAAAATTTTTGCTATATTTTAATTATCTCTTAGAGTATTGAGGTGCTTTTCTTGCTTTACGTAGTCCATATTTTTTTCTTTCTTTATTTCTGGCATCTCTTCTTAATAAGCCTTCTGATTTTAACATAACACGATTGTCTGTATTTATATGACATAGTGCTCTTGCTAAACCCAATCTTATTGCATCTGCTTGCCCAGTTAATCCTCCGCCTTCTGCCTTAACATATATATCGTATTCTTTATCTAAACCTAATATTTTTAGTGGTAGACATGAAATTCTTAAGTAATTAGGACTAAATTGTAAATAAGATTCTCCTGATAATCCATTAATAATTAGTTTGCCCGAACCTGGTATTAAATTTACTCGTGCCACTGATTTTTTTCTTCTGCCTGTTCCAGAGTATATAATTTTCTGAGGATATGATGTTAACATGATGTATTCTGAGTTTAATCTATATTTAGCTTAGTTAGTTTTTGATTATTATAAGGATGTGTGTCATCTCCATAAATTTTTACGTTTTTAAACAATTTTCTTCCTAATGAGTTTTTGGGCAACATTCCTTTTATAGCATGTTCTAGTATTCTATTTGGAATTCGTTGCTGAAGTTTTTCAAATATTTCTATTTTTAATCCACCTGGTCGACCTGAGTGCCTTTTATAAGTTTTCTGTTTTTCTTTGTTTCCTGTAACTTTTATCTTTTTTGAGTTGATAATTATTATTTTTATATTTACTGCATGGTAGGGGACATAATGTATGCTGTTTTTATTTTTTAATACGTAAGCAATTCTACTACTCAGTCGACCTAATGTATATTCTGTTGCATCTACTATATACCAATTGGTTTTGTTTTCTATCTTTTTGACTATTGTTCTGTTTTTATCTATATTCATTTTTATCTATTGTAAAGAATTGTATAATTCTATTATATAATATATTGATTTTCTATAAGAGACTTAAATTTTTTCTTTATGTAGATTAATTTTTAGTTTTTCATTTAATGCTTCAATTACTTCTTCTGCTGATTTTTGACCAAAATTTTTAATTTCTAGTAGTTCCTCTTGTGAATAGTTGAGTAAATCTGCAATTGAATTAATTTGAGCTCTTTTTAAACAGTTATATGCACGTACTGAAAGTTGTAGTTCTTCAATTGACACTTGATTGACTTGCTTCTCTTTCGTTTCAATTATTTCATTTTTAGATTTAAAATTAATATTAGTTAATGGATGAAATAGATTTGTTAGTAAATGTGCTCCTTGTGTTATTGCTTCTTGTGGAGATATGCTTCCATTTGTACAAATTTCTAGAAATAATTTTTCAGTAGTAGTTTTGCTATTAATCTTTTTTTCTTCTATTCTATAGTTAAATTTTTTTGTTGGCATAAATACAGCGTCGATTTGTAAAAAGTCAAGAGACTTGTTATCAATACCTTTTTCTACTAATTTATATCCATTGCCCTTTTCTATTTTGAATTCCATTTCGAATATAGTATTGCTACATATTGTTGCAATATATTGTTTAGGATCTATAATCTCGATTTCTGGAGGTAGATCAAATAATCCAGTAGTAATTACTGCAGGACCTTGTATTCTTAAACGACCTATTTGTGGTTCTGAACTATGGCTTTTTAATATAACCTCTTTTAAATTTAAAATTATCTCTAAAACATCTTCTCTTACACCAGTGATTGTTGAAAATTCATGATTAATACCAGCTATTCTTACAGCTACTATAGCTGTTCCTTTTAAGTCGGATAATATAGTTCGTCGTAAAGCATTTCCTATCGTAATTCCTTGACCTTTTTCTAGTGGTTCTAAAACAAAATGTCCATATTGTTCTCTAGATCCTTTTGTTTTTGACTCTATGCATTCTATTTGAAAATGAGTCATTTGATTAATTTGTATATTTAATTACTATTCTCTCTAAACTCTTCTTTTTTTTGGTGGTCTGCATCCGTTATGTGGTACAGGTGTAATATCTTTTATTAAAGTAATTTCAATTCCTGCAGCTTGTATAGCTCTAATTGCTGTTTCTCTTCCTGCTCCAGGTCCATTTACCATGATTTCAGTTTGTTTTATGCCATAATCAATTGCTGTTTTTGCAACTTTTTCAGCTGTTGTTTGTGCTGCAAAAGGTGTACTTTTTTTTGCTCCTTTAAATCCGCTTGCTCCAGAAGAAGACCAAGTAATGGTTTCTCCTTGGAGATCTGTTATTGTAATTATTGTATTATTAAATGTTGATTGTATATGTGTAATACCATTTATAATATTTCTTTTTTTTCTATTTTGATTTTTTTTAATTTGCTTAGCCATTGTATGAATTAATTCAATTGTTAATTATATTCTATTTATTTTCTTGGTGCTTTCTTCTTACCTGCTATTGTTTTTTTTGTTCCTCTTCCTGTTCGAGCATTTGTTCTAGTTCTTTGTCCTCTCAGGGGTAAATTTAATCGATGTCTTCTTCCTCGATAGCAACTTATTTCCATTAGCCTCTTGATATTCATTGTTTCTGTTCTACGTAAGTTACCTTCTAACTGATAGTCATTACTTAAAATGTTACGTATTGATATAATTTGTTCATCTGTTAAATCTTTAACTTTTGTATTTTCATGAATATTTATTTTTGATAAAATTTCTCTTGCTCTAGACATTCCTATTCCATATATATAAGTTAAACTTATTGTAATTCTTTTGCTCTTGGGTAAATCTACACCTTCTATTCTGGCCATATCTATTTAATTTTTATTATATTTTTATATTATAATGATTTGATTATTATCCTTGTTTTTGTTTATGTTTTGGATTCTCACATATTATCATTATTTTACCGTGTCTTCGTATTATACGACACTTTTCACACATTTTTTTCACAGAGGGTCTAACTTTCATGATATTTTTTTAATTATTAAAATTGTATTTACCCCATAATATTATCATATTGTTCTGAAATTATATATGTTTGTATTTGTTTAGCTGTTTCTATTGAAACTCCAACAAGTATTAATAGTGATGTAGTACCCAATCCCTGTAATAAGTTAATGTTTGTTATTTTAGATGCTATTAATGGAAATTGTGCTATGATAAATAAAAATAAAGCGCCAATGAAAGTCAGTTTATTAATAATCTTATTAAGATATTTTATGGTATCTTCTCCAGGCCTAACATTAGGTATGCTTGCACCCATTTTTTGCAAGTTTTCTGCCATATCTTTTGTGTTTAGTATAATTGAAGAGTAAAAGTAACTGAATATAACTATTAGAAATGCATATGATAATAGATAAAATAAGCTGTTTGATAAAATTGTATTAAATATATTATTTAATATTCTTTGATTCGCTATAATGTATTGAGGTAATGTCACTGCAGCTGATGCAAATATAATAGGCATAACTCCACCTTGATTTAATTTTAGCGGTATATAATTTTGCGTGTTTAGTCTATTGTTTTCTCCTAAATGTTTTGATGCAATAATATTAATTTTTCTTTTACTGTCTTGAATAACTATATTTATAACTAGTATTGCTATGCAGGATAATGTCAGCAATATAATTTCTATAAATTTATTATTAATATGAGTAGTGTAGTTTTGTAAATTTTGTGGAATGTTTGATACTATATTTTGGAATATTAAGAGTGATGCGCCATTTCCTATTCCATATTCAGTAATAATTTCTGAAAACCACATAATAATTATGGATCCTGTTGTTAAGGTAATTACTAAATCAGTAAAAAAGATTGTATTCCAGCTAAATGTATATGGTTTTATCCATAGTGCTATAGAAATGCTTTGTATAATAGCCCATAATGTAGTAAGGTATCTTGTTATTTTAGTAATTTTTTGTTTTCCACTCTCGCCTTCATTTTTCTGAATTTCTTCTAAGCTTGGTATGATTTTGGTTAGTAATTGTGTAATTATTGATGAGTTTATATAAGGTATGATGCCTAAACTAAATATACCTATAGTTGAAAAGCCTCCTCCGGAAAAAATATTTAAAAAACTTATAATTGTATTTTGTGCTATACTTTCATTGAATTCTCCTTGATTGATTCCTGGTATTGGTATGAATATTCCAATTCTTGATATAAATAATATAATTAATGTTATTATAATTTTGTTGATGAGTTTTTTTTGCTTCTCCATATGAAATTATTAGTATAGTTGTTCTAATTCAATATTTCTTAATATAGATGCTTCTTTAAATGTTTTTAAATTACTAAGAGCATTTATAACAGCTTTTGCGTTGTTTAATTTATTATTGGATCCTAACTGTTTAGCTAGTATGTTTTTTATTCCTGCAAGTTCTAATACAGTTCTCGTAGACCCCCCAGCAATTACACCTGAACCTGTTGCAGAAGGTCTTAACATTACTTTTGCAGCTCCTGATATACCATTAATAGGATGAGGAATAGAGAAGTATTTTGTTAATGGTACATTAATTACATTTTTTTTAGCATCTGCAACTCCTTTTTTGACTGCACCGATAACATCACTTGCTTTACCAATTCCAACGCCAATTTGTCCATTTTCATCGCCAATTACTAATACCGCTCTAAAGCTTAGTTTCTTACCTCCTTTTACTACTTTGGTCACTCTTTTAACTTGAACAACCTTTTCTTCCCAATTATTTTCCTCTTTGTTTCTTGTATTCTTTTTTTTCATATTCTATTAAAATCTTTGTGTATTTTTTTATTTAAAATATAATTCCTTGTTCTCTTGTCGCGTCTGCTATTGCTTTCACTTGTCCATGGTATAAATTTTTACCTCTATCAAAAAAAATTTCTTTAATCCCAAGTTGTTTAATCTTTAAACCAATACTTTGACCTACTATTTGTGCTGTAGCGCAGTTTTTTCCAATCTTAACTTTATTTTTTATGTCTTTTGAGACAGTTGAACTACTTGTTAAAACTTTGTTCTTCTTGTCATCTATTAAATGTGCGTAAATATGTTTATTGGATTTAAATATATATAATCTGATGTTTCTATTATTTTTAACTTTCATAATGAATTTTATTTACCTGCTTTACCTACTTTTCTTTTGACGATTTCATTCTCATATCTGATTCCTTTGCCTTTATAAGGTTCTGGTGGTCTTGTTGATCTGATCGTAGCTGCAATTTGACCAACAGTTTCTTTGTTGATGCCAGATATAATTATATTTGTATTATTTTCAACCTTAATATTTATGTCTTTTGGAGGCTTTATCTTGATAGGATGACTGTATCCCATATTTAAAATTAAGTTCTTGCCGTCCATTTGAGATCTATACCCAACACCTTGTACTAATAATTTTTTCTCAAATCCTTCTGATACTCCTATTATCATATTATTTAAAATACTTCTTGAGAGTCCATGTATAGCTTGTGCCTTTTTTGTATTTTCTTTTTTTAGTAATTTAATTATTTGGTTGATTTTTTCTATTTTTATTGATTTAGGTATATTGTAAGATAATTCTCCTTTACTACCTTTTACAATTACTTGATTATCATCTATAATTATTTGCGTGTTGTTGGGGACTTTTATTTCTTTTTTACCTATTCTTGACATGTTTATTTTTAGTTTTTTATATAATATTTACCATATATAGCACAAAACTTCTCCACCTAGTCCGAAATGTCGTGCTGTTTTGTCTGTCATAATACCTTTTGATGTTGATATAATAGCAATGCCAATACCACCTAATACTTTAGGTAATTCTTTACGGCTTGCATATACTTTTAATCCTGGTTTGCTGACTCTTTTTAACTCTGTAATAATTGGTTGTCTGCTTTTTCCTTTATATTTTAGAGATACTACAATATGGTTTTTAAGGTCTGAACCTATTTCTTGGAACTCGTAGATAAATCCTTCTTCTTGTAAAACCTTGACAATATTTTTAGTAATTTTTGTTGCGGGTACCTGTACTATTTGATGCTTTGCTAAACTAGCATTTCTTATTTTTGTTAGCATATCTGAAACTATATCGTTTATCATATTTGGTATTATTTATTCATTTATTAAGAACTGTTATTATACAATATATTTTAATCTTTGAAAGGCATTCCAAATTTTTTTAATAGTAATAAACTTTCTTTGTCACTTTTAGCTGTTGTCACAATTGTGATATTCATTCCTCTTAATTTATCTATTTGTTCATAGTTAATTTCTGGAAATATTATTTGTTCTCTTAAGCCTAAGTTGTAATTACCACGACCATCAAATTGTTTTGTGCTAATACCTCTAAAATCTCTTATTCTGGGAAGTGATAAGTTTATAAGTTTATTTAAAAAATTATACATTTTTTCTTTTCTTAGAGTTACTTTTAGTCCTATTGGTATATTTTCCCTAATTTTAAAACCTGCAATAGATTTTTTTGTTTTAGTTATTATAGGTTTTTGACCTGTTATGTAAGCAAATTCTTCTATACTTTTATCTATGGCTTTATTGTTTTGAGCAGCTTCTCCTATTCCTCTATTGATAGTAATCTTTATTAGTTTAGGTACTTCATGAACATTTTTATACTTAAATTCTTTTAATAATTCAGGAAAAATTTGTTTTTCGTAATTTTCTTTTAGTGACTCATTCATTTGTTATATCGATTTGTTTGCTTTAATGATTTTTATATTAGAGTGATGAATCGGTCCTTCTATTTTCGCTATATGCCCTTGTTCATTTGTTTGTTTAGGTTTGATATGTTTTATTTTTATATTTGTATTTTCTATTATTACTTGTCCTTTGTTTCTTATTATTGATAAAACTTTTCCAGATTTTCCTTTATTTCTTCCTGAGATTATTTTTACATCATCGCCTTTTTTTACTTGAATTTTCATTATATTTTGTTTGTTAAATTACTTCTGGTGCTAGTGATATAATTTTAGTAAAATTTTTGTCTCTTAGTTCTTTTGCTATTGGCCCAAATACTCGTGTACCTTTAGGATTTTTATCTTTATTTATGATTACTGCTGCATTATCATCGAAGCGTATGCTCATACCGTCGCATCTACGTAGTGTTTTTTTTGTTCTAACAATGACTGCTCTAACAACTTCTGATCTTTTTATAGGCATATTTGGTAATGCATCTTTTACAACGCCTATAATTATGTCTCCTATTTTACCATATTTGGGATTGTTAGTTCCTAATACTCTGATGCACATAATTTTCCGTGCACCACTATTGTCTGCTATGTTTAAATAAGTTTGAGTTTGTATCATTAATGTTGTATTAGTTCAATTATTTTCCAGCGTTTATTTTTACTTAATGGTCTTGTTTCTTGTATTTTGACTTTATCGCCAATTTTACAGGTATTAGATGGATCATGGACGTAGTATTTATTCGTACGAGTAATGATTTTACCGTATTTTTTATGTGCAATTGGATTTTTAACTCTTACTGTAACAGTTTTATCCATTTTGTTGCTAACAACTATGCCAATAGTTTCTTTACTCGTCATATTAATTATTTTGATTGTGATTTATACTAAGTATTTGAGATATTTTATTTTGAATTTGTTTGACTTTGTAGTGTTTACTATTCTGTTTTGTAATTTTATCTATTCTTAGTATTACTAACTCTTTTTTTAGTTGTTTTACTTGTTCTTGAATTGTCATTGTTTTTATTGTTTAATTAACTTTTTATAATAAATTTTGTTTTTATTGGTAGCTTATAAGATGCTAAATGCATTGCTTGCTGTGCTACATTTTCAGGGACACCTGCAATTTCAAAGATTATATGACCTGGTTTAATAACGGCTACCCAATACTCTGGAGCTCCTTTTCCTGATCCCATTCTTGTTTCAGCTGGTCTAGCTGTTACTGGCTTGTCAGGAAATACTCTAATCCATAATTTTCCTCCGCGTTTTACGTATCTAGTGATAGTTCTTCGAGTTGCTTCTATCTGTCTAGATGTTAACCATGTGGGTTCAGTTGCTTGTAAAGCGTATTCCCCAAATACAATTGTATTACCTTTACTAGCATTTCCTCTCATTCGTCCACGATGCTGCTTTCTAAATTTTGTTCTCTTAGGACTTAACATAATTGTTTTTTTTATTTTTACGTTTTAATATTTTCATCTTTAAATAACCATATTTTTATACCTAATATACCATATATTGTATGTGCTCTAGTGTATGCATAATCAATATTTGCTCTTAGTGTTTGTAATGGCACTCTGCCTTCACGTACCCATTCAGTTCTCGCAATCTCTGCGCCGTTAAGTCTACCAGCTATCTGTATTTTAATTCCATTAATATTTGCTTTGTTGGCTTTTTGTATACTTTGTCTTATTGCTCTTCTGAATGCGACTCTTTTTTCTAGTTGTTGAGCAATCCATTGACCAATAAGTATAGCTTCTCGGTCAGGTTCATTGATCTCTATTATATTTATTCGAACTTTATTAGATTTCGTTAAAGTTGTGATTATTTCATTTCTAATTGTATTAATACCAGATCCAGATTTCCCTAAAATTATTCCTGGTCTTGCTGTGTGTATATGGATCTCTATTTGATCTACTTTCCTATCTATCTGAACTCTAGCAATATGTGCTTTGTACAGTTTTTTTTCTATAAAGTTTCTTATTTTGTAGTCTTCTTCTATAAATATTGGATATACTCTCATCTTTGAAAACCAAGATGATCGATGTAATTCAGTTATACCTATTCTAAATCCTAATGGATGTGTTTTTTGTCCCATTTTGTTTTTATAATTCTAGAGTTATTGTTATATGGCATGTAGGTTTTCGTATCGGGAAAGCTCTTCCTTGTGCTCTTGGTTGAAATCTTTTTAAAACAGGTCCTTTATTTGCATAAGCTTCTTTGATATAGATTTTATGTTTGCTAATGTTTATTTTAACTTTTTGTTTTATGTTGCTAAATGCTGACTCTAAAGTTTTACTGATTACTTTGCATGCCCTGTATGGCATAAATTCTAAGATTAATCTTGCCTCGTGATAAGTTTTTCCCTGAATTTGTTTCAGTACTCTTCCAGATTTGTATTGAGATGTTCTGGTGTATTTAGTAATTGCTTTCGATTGAATTTTTGATTTATTCATTAACTTATTTTCTTGTTTTTCTATCGTTTTTAATGTGGCTTCGGAATGTTCTTGTTGGTACAAACTCTCCAAGTTTATGACCAATCATTTGCTCTGATATAAATACTGGAAAATGTTGCCGACCGTTATAAACAGCGATTGTATGGCCAATCATATTTGGAATGATTGTTGATGATCTTGACCAGGTTTTAATTGTCTTTTTTGTTTTATCATTATTTAGCTTTTCAATCTTTTTAAGCAATTTAAATTCTATATATGGTCCTTTAAATATTGATCTTGACATATAAATATGAATATTATTTGTTTTAATTTTATTTACGACGTTTTAAGATATACCTGTTACTATATTTTTTTCTCTTTCTTGTTTTCTGTCCTAATGCTGGTTTACCCCATGGTGTTACTGGTCTAGGTTTACCTATAGGAGATCTTCCTTCTCCACCTCCATGTGGATGATCAATTGGGTTCATTACAACTCCTCGAACTTTAGGTCTTCTGCCCAACCATCTCTTTCTTCCAGCTTTACCAATTGTTATATTATTGGATTCAATATTACCTATTTGTCCTATTGTTGCGTAACATTTTTTGTTAATTGTTCTGACCTCGCTAGAAGGTAATTTTAATGTAATTAAGTTACCCTCTTTTGCTACAATCTGAGCATATGTACCAGCTGACCTGACAATTTGTCCACCTTTATTTGGTTTAATTTCTATATTATGTACAGCTGTTCCTAGAGGAATATTTTCTAATGGTAACGCATTTCCTACTTCAATTGGTATATTCTCACCAGCGATAATGGTACTTCCAGTTTTTAGTGATCTTGGATGTAAAATATATCTTTTCTCTCCGTCTTCGTAGTTGATTAGCGCGATTCTTGCATTTCTATATGGGTCATATTCTATGCTATATACTTTTCCTATAATGTTTCTTTTGTTTCTTTTAAAATCTATTATTCTATATTTTTTCTTATGTCCTCCACCTCTATGTCGTGACGTAATTATTCCTCTATTATTTCTTCCTTTAAGTGAGTGTTTGTTTTTAACTAGTTTTTTCTCTGGCTTATTTCTTGTAATTTCAGTAAATGTAGATACAGTTCTATTTCGTGTGCCAGGAGTATATGATTTATATAAACGTATTGCCATATATTTAAGTCAAGTCTTATTGTTAATTATTATATTGTTTTATCTTATTAGTCTTCAAATAATTTGATTCTGTACTGGTCATGTAATTTTACTATAGCTTTTTTATATCTCGTAGTTTTACCTTTGAATTTACCAACAGTTTTTGTTTTTGGAGCAGCATTTAAAGTATTGATTTTTTTTACTTTTACATTAAAAATATCTTCGATTGTTGCTTTTATTTTCTTTTTATCACTGTTTTTTACTACTTTGAAGCAATAAGTATTGTTTTCTACAAATTTTGTTGTTTTGTCTGTTATTATTGGATATCTTATTATGTCCGGTTCTGTATTCATTTAATACTTTTTTCCTATAATTACATGTATATTTTATACGCTTATTTTATTTAAAGCATCATGAGTTACGATTATTATATCAGCTTTTAATAAAGATAATATATTTACACTATGGATTTCTATTAATTCTATATTATTAACATTCCGGAATGATAATTGTAAAAGTTGTGTTTTCTTATTTACAATAATAAGTAGTTTTTGATTTTTTTGTATATTGATACCTAATTTTTTGATTTCTGATAGTGCTGTTTTAGTTTTAGGTACATTTATCTGATTTAATAGGTCTTTAATAACTATTGTTCGATCAAATTTGTTAGCAATTATTGTATTAATTGCTAACCTTTTTTCTTTTTTATTAATTTTTGATGTGTATATTTTATTTCTTGGTCCAAATATGACTCCCCCTCCTCTCCATAAAGGTGATCTACTGGATCCAGCTCTTGCTCTACCAGTTCCTTTTTGCTTCCATGGTTTCCTTCCTCCTCCTCTTACTTCGCTTCTAGTTTTTGTGTGAGCATTTCTTTTTCTATTGTTTTTAAGTTGTTGTTTTAATGCTCTATGAATTAAATACATTTGTGTTTCATTCTTATGACTTGTTCTTAGGCTAATAGTCTGTGAAACAGTTTCTGTCTTGTTGTCTAATATTTGATAGTTTATATTTTGTGTAATACTCATATTTTATTGTTGATGTATATATATGATATTGCCTTTTTTGCCAGGCACTGAACCTTTAATTAGTAAGATATTTTGTTGAGTGTTTATCTCTAATATAGAGATGTTTTTAATACTTACTTTTTTGTGTCCCATTCGACCAGCCATCTTTTTTCCAGGAAAAACTCTGCCTGGTGTTGTTCCTGCTCCTATTGAACCTGGTTCTCTATGGTTTTTGGAACCATGTGACATTGGTCCTCTGCTAAAATGGTGTCTTTTTTGATAACCGCTAAATCCTTTTCCTATACTTATGCCTGATATAGTAATATAGTTTGATTGTTTTAGTTGTGAGATGTTAATTATTTGGCCTATACTTAGTTTTTCCCATTCATTACTTTTATATTCTTTTAAATATTTAAAACAAGGCAGATTCTTTTTTCTAAAGTGACCTATTAACGGTTTATTTAATTTATTAGGTTGCACGTATTCATATCCTATTTGAATGTTTGCATAGTTTTTGTCTTTTTCTTGTTTTATTTCAGTAACTGTACATGGTCCAACTTCTAATAAAGTTACAGGTATTGCATCTCCTTGTTTACTGAAGATCTGTGTCATGCCTATTTTTTTTCCTAGTATTCCTATGGACATTAATTTTTCCTTTATAATGATTGAACTTTATTGAATTTTTGTTTACATTATCTTGTAATTTTCATTAATTTTCAAGTTTATGTATTACATTTCTATCTTATTTGTTTATTCGGTAATTACTATTTTAGTATTTTTTAAATATAGTACAATATTAGCATATATATTAAAGTTTTATAAATGTGGAGTGTTTCAATGACTAAAGTAATAGGAATTGATTTAGGTACAACAAATTCTGTTGTTGCCGTTATGGAAGGTGGTAAGCCAACAGTTATTTCTAATAAAGAAGGATTACGTACGACACCTTCTGTCGTTGCTTATACGAAAAAGCAGGATAAGTTAGTAGGTAATATTGCAAAAAGACAGGCTGTTATGAATCCTGAAAATACCTTTTACTCTGTTAAAAGGTTTATAGGTCGTAAGTATGATGAAATTTTAAATGATATTGATCAATTATCTTATGTAGTTAGTACAGATAATAAAGTAAACATAAAAATATCTTGTCCAGCTTTGGACAAAAATTTTGCACCTGAAGAGATTTCTGCTCAAATTTTGAGGAAGTTAGTAGAAGATGCAAGTACTTATTTAGGTCAGTCTGTTACTCAAGCAGTTATCACTGTTCCAGCTTATTTTAATGATTCTCAAAGACAAGCAACAAAAGATGCTGGACAAATTGCTGGTTTGGATGTTCTAAGAATTATTAATGAACCAACTGCTGCATCTTTGTCATATGGCTTAGATAAAAAAAATAATGAAACAGTATTAGTCTTTGATTTAGGTGGTGGAACATTTGATGTTTCTATACTTGAGGTCGGTGATGGAGTTTTTGAGGTCTTATCTACTTCAGGTGATACCAATTTAGGTGGTGATGACTTCGATCGGAAGATTGTAGATTGGTTAGTTTCTGAGTTTAAAAATGATGAAGGTATTGATCTAAGTAAAGATCGACAAGCTTTACAAAGGCTTACTGAAGCAGCAGAAAAAGCGAAAATGGAGCTATCTAGTTTATTGCAAACAGATATTAATTTACCTTTTATTACTTCAAGTGATACTGGCCCAAAGCATCTAGAAAAAAATATAACACGTGCAAAGTTTGAAGATTTATGTGTATCTTTGATATCTCGTTGTCAAGTTCCTGTAGATAATGCTTTAAAAGATGCACAATTGAGTTCAGCAGATATTGATGAGATTGTTTTAGTAGGTGGTTCAACAAGAATCCCTGCTATTCAAAAATTAGTCAAAGATTATATTGGTAAAGATCCAAACCAAAGTGTAAATCCAGATGAAGTTGTTGCAATTGGCGCAGCAGTTCAGGCAGGAGTACTAGCTGGTGAAGTTAAAGATATTTTATTATTAGATGTTACTCCTTTGTCTTTGGGTGTTGAAACATTAGGTGGTGTAATGACTAAAATTATTTCTAGGAATACAACTGTTCCGACTAAAAAATCTGAAGTATTTTCTACAGCTGTTGACAATCAACCAAATGTTGAGATTCATGTACTTCAGGGTGAAAGAGAATTTACAAAAGATAATAAAAGTTTAGGAACTTTTAGATTAGATGGAATTATGTCGGCACCTAGAGGTGTTCCACAAATAGAAGTTACTTTTGATATTGATGCTAATGGTATTCTTTCAGTTACAGCTAAAGATAAAGGTACTGGTAAAGAGCAGTCTATTACAATTACTGGGGCATCTACGCTACCAAAAGAAGAAGTAGAGCAGCTTGTTAAAGATGCAGAACAAAATGCTGAATTAGATAAACAGAAACGTGAACAAACAGATTTAAAAAATAATGCTGATGCTCTTTGCTATCAGTCTCAAAATCAGATAAATGAACTGGGTGATAAAATTGATGCGACAGTAAAAAATAGCATAGAGGATAAAATAAGTAATCTAAAAGATGTTATAGCAAAAGATGAATATGAGCAAATAAAAGTTTTACAAGCTGATCTGCAAAAATTAATTATGAATTTAGGAAAAGAGGCTTATGATTCAGATAAGCCGAATGATAATCAAGAAACTGTGATAGATACAAATTCTAAGGAAGCTTAATTAAATAGTGAGTTAATAGTTAAATATGATATAAGCGGGTAACGCGATTCGAACGCGCGACATCAACCTTGGCAAGGTTGCGCTCTACCACTGAGCTATACCCGCTTAGTTTATTAAATATTAATATAGAAATATCAAAAAAAGTTGTAATTGTCAAATGACTGATTTTTTATATTGAAAGGTAGAAAAGGCTTATTGTCTATTCTACCTTGGTATGCTATGCAATAAATGAATTTAATATTCCTGTTACTATTATAAGACCAATCCAGACTCCTATACTAGTATACACAAGATTTTTTGATTTTTCCCATTGACCTGGTGATGCTAAAGTCACTGGTATGCTAATGACTAATATAATTGATAAAATAACTAGTGTTAATACAAGTAATTGAACAACAAGTATCATCGTATTATCCTTTTATAATTTCTTATTTAGATATATGTTATATTCTATCAGTATATAATACTATTTTTTAACAATAAAATAGTTTACTTTATGTATATATATTGCATATTTTTATAATAGATAACAAAATCATTATATTTATTGTTATCTTATATATAACGATAGGTCAATATTCTTTTATTATTTATTTTAAGAGGTATTATGTTTACAGTAATATTTTTAACTAAGTTGCCGGATGCGTATTTACTATTTCGCCCATTAGTAGATATATTGCCAATAATTCCAGTGTTTTTTCTGCTTTTAGCTTTTGTTTGGCAAGCAGCCATAGGTTTTAGGTAGTTATTAGAATTTTGTATTATTTATATTATTTTTACTTTTTATATTAGATATGGTAGAACCTCTTTTATCAGGAATAGTTCTAGGATTAATTCCTGTGACATTACTCGGTCTTTTAGTAGCTGCTTATTTACAATATCGTAGAGGTAGTCAATTAGGTTTATAGTTGGTATATTTTTTTAGTATAATTGTCTCTTAAATAATTATTAATTCTCTAAGTAGTTACAACTACGTAGAGAATTATTGGTTAATTTACCAGCTTGATTTTGTTATTCCAGGTAATAGGCAGTTGTGAGCCATTTCTCTTAAGACATGTCTTGATAAACCAAAGTCTTTATAGAATCCTCTGCTTCTTCCAGTCATCCAACATCTATTTCTTTTTCTGCACTTTAAACTATTCCTAGGCATTTTTTGTAATTTTTGTTGTAGCTCAATGTTTGTTTCAAAATTTGTATTTAGTTTTATTGAATTTTTAATATTCTTTCTTTTGTCATAATACTTGGTATATAATTTATGTCTTTTAATCTCTCTTTGTATCATGCTTTCTTTAGCCATAAGATTTGTGTTTATATAGATATTAAGTAACACAGGAATTATAATGTATTTTTTTTATAATTTCAATACTCTTACGTTATCAAAGGTAGTTCATAATAACTGAGCTACCTTTTTTTTTGATAATTAATGATTTAATGTTTTATTCTAGCCTAGTTTAGAGCTAGTTGATGCAATAACAAATGCAGCATATGTTAATATATAGCCTACCGAGAAATGTGCTAGTCCTACTAATCTAGCTTGCACGATTGATAGTGCTACTGGTTTATCTTGCCATTTTATTAAGTTTGCTAATGGTGTTCTTTCATGAGCCCAAGCTAATGTTTCTATTAATTCTTGCCAATATCCTCTCCAAGATATTAAGAACATGAATCCTGTTGCCCAGATTAGGTGTCCAAATAAAAACATCCAAGCCCATACTGATAAATTATTCATTCCGTATGGATTATAACCATTGATTAATGGAGATGAATTTAGCCATAGGTAATCTCTTAGCCAGCCCATTAGGTATGTTGATGATTCATTAAACTGACTAGCATTACCTTGCCAAATAGTTATATGTTTCCAATGCCAATAAAAAGTTACCCAGCCTATAGTGTTTAGCATCCAAAATACAGATAGATAGAATGCATCCCATGCCGATATATCACACGTACCACCTCTTCCAGGTCCATCGCAAGGGAAGCTATAACCAAAATCTTTTTTATCTGGCATTAGTTTTGAACCTCGTGCGTCCAATGCTCCTTTTGCTAGTATTAATGTTGTTGTATGTAAACCTAAAGCAATTGCATGATGTACTAAAAAGTCTCCAGGACCAATTGTTAAAAATAATGAATTTTTGTTATTGTTAATAGCTTCAAGCCATCCTGGTAACCAGATACTTGTTCCTGCTTTACTAGCTACGCTAGAAGACGAAGATAATAATACATTAAATCCATATAACGCTTTTCCTGAGCTTGCTTGAATCCATTGTGCAAATACTGGTTCAATTAGTATTTGTTTTTCTGGTGTACCAAATGCTAGCATTGTATCGTTATGTATGTATAGTCCTAACGTATGAAAACCAAGAAATAAGCAAACCCAGCTTAAATGAGATATAATTGCTTCTTTATGTTCAAGCATTCTGCTTAATACGTTATTTTTATTTTGTTCTGGATCATAATCTCTTATAAAGAATATAGCTCCGTGTGCAAAACCACCGACCATTAAAAAGCCTGCTATATACTGGTGATGTGTATATAATGCTGCTTGAGTTGTAAAGCTTTTAGTCATAAATGCATATGGTGGTAAAGCATACATATGTTGTGCTACAAGTGACGTTACTGTACCTAAGGCACCTAAGGCTAGTCCTAATTGTATATGTAATGATTCTGTTATAGTTTCATAAAGGCCAGTATGTCCATTACCTAATTTTCCACTTGGAGGATTATGTGCGTCTAGTATATCTTTTAAATTGTGTCCAATTCCCCAATTAGTTCTATACATGTGACCAGCAACAATAAATATTACCCCTATTGCTAAATGGTGATGAGCCATATCTGTAAGCCATAGTGACTGACTTTGTGGATGAAAACCTCCAAGAAAAGTTAGTATTGCTGTTCCAGCTCCTTCTGTTGTTCCGAAAGTATGTTGTAAGCTATCTGGTTGATTTGCATATTCGAACCATCTACCAGTAAAAAAAGGTGTTAGGCCTTGTGGGTGTGGCAAAACATCTGTGAAATTATTCCATCTTACATGTTGGCCTCTTGATTCTGGAATTGCTACATGAATTAGGTGACCCGTCCATGCTAGTGAGCTGATGCCAAATAGTCCTGATAAATGATGATTTAATCTTGATTCGTTATTTTTAAACCACGATAGTCCTGGTTTAAACTTAGGTTGCAAATGTAACCAACCTGCAAATAGCATGATTGCTGATAGTACTATTAAAAATAAAGCTCCGTAGTATAGATCTTTATTTGTTCTCATTCCGATAGTATACCACCAATGGTATAGACCTGAAAAAGCTATATCTACTGGATATTGTGATCCTCCTTTACTGAATGCTTTGATAGCGGGTTGACCAAAGTGCGGATCCCAAATTGCGTGTGCTATTGGTTGGGTTTTGAGTGGTTGTAGTACCCATTGTTCAAAGTTGCCTTGCCACGCAACGTGAAATAAATTACCAGATGTCCATAGAAAAATTATTGCTATGTGCCCGAAATGAGAAGCGAAAATCTTTTGATATAAGTTTTCTTCTGTCATACCATCATGACTTTCAAAGTCATGTGCCGTAGCGATTCCATACCAGATCCTTCTTGTTGTAGGATCTTGTGATAGTGCTTGGCTAAATTTTGGAAATTTTGTTGCCATTTTTATTTGTCCTTATCCTACTGATATTATTCTTGCTAGAAAAAATGCCCAAGTTGTACCAATTCCTCCTAGTAAATAATGAGCTAAACCAACTGCTCTTCCTTGAGTTATACTTAATGCTCTTGGTTGTATTGACGGTGCTACTTTTACTTTGTTGTGTGCCCAAACGATTGATTCGATTAGCTCTTGCCAATAGCCACGTCCACTAAATAAAAACATCAAACTAAATGCCCATACAAAGTGTGCACCTAAAAATATTAATCCATATGCTGATAGCGCTGATCCATAAGATTGTATGACTTGTGATGCTTGTGCCCATAAGAAATCTCTTAACCATCCATTAATTGTTATTGCTCCTTGAGCAAAATTACCCCCCGTAATATGAGAAATATTTCCAGCTTCTGTTGTACTACCCCATACATCTGATTGCATTTTCCAGCTAAAGTGAAATAGTACTATAGATAATGAATTATACATCCAAAATAAACCTAAAAATACGTGATCCCAAGCGGAAACTTGACATGTACCACCTCTTCCAGGACCATCACATGGGAAACGGAAGCCAAGATTTGACTTATCAGGTATTAGTCTAGAATTCCTTGAAAACAAGAAACCTTTGACTAAAATTAGTACAGTTACATGTATAGTAAAAGCATGTATATGGTGTACCATAAAATCTGCAGTTCCAAGTTTAATAGGTGCAATTGCAATTTTATTAGCAATTGATATTACATCTCCTCCGAAAACATAACTGGCTGTTGCTAGTGAATTTGGGCTTGTATTGCTAGGTGCCAGTGTATGTATACTTTGTATCCACTGAGCAAAAATTGGTTGTAATTGTATTGCTGTGTCTGAGAACATATCTTGTGATCGGCCTAAAGCCCTCATTGTATCATTATGTATATACAGTCCAAATGAATGAAAACCAAGAAAAATACATAACCAGTTTAGATGTGAAATTATTGCATCTCTGTGTCTAATAATTCTGTCTAATACGTTGTCATAATTTTGTGCTGGATTATAGTCTCTAACCATGAAGATTGAAGCATGTGCTCCTGCTCCTACAATACAAAAGCCTCCAATCCATATATGGTGTGTAAAAAGAGATAACTGAGTTGCATAATCAGTAGCAATATAAGGATAAGGAGGCATAGCGTACATATGATGTGCAACTATAATACTTAAAGAGCCCATCATTGCTAAATTAATTGCTAATTGTGCATGCCAAGATGTTGTTAAGATTTCATATAATCCTTTATGTCCATCTCCTGTAAATGGTCCTTTATGAGCTTCAAGTATTTCTTTCATACTATGTCCGATTCCCCAGTTAGTTCTATACATATGTCCAGCTACTAAGAAAATGACAGACAGGGCTAAGTGATGATGTGCGATATCGCTAAGCCAAAGTCCTCCGTTAATCGGATTTATTCCACCTTTAAAAGTTAAAAAGTCAGAGTACTCATTCCAGTTTAACGTAAAGAATGGCAATATACCTTTCTCAAAACTAGGATATAACTCGCTCATTATATTTCTATTTACAATAAATTCATGAGGTAGTGGGATCTCTTGAGGAGATATACCAGAATCTAATAATTTATTGATAGGTAGTGCTATATGAATTTGGTGTCCAGACCATCCAAGACAACCCAATCCTAATAAACCTGCTAAATGATGGTTCATCATTGATTCAACATTTTGAAACCATTCTAACTTTGGTGCTGATTTATGATAATGAAACCATCCAGCAAATATCATTAGAATGGACATAAAAAGTCCACCGATAGCAGTAACATATAATTCAAATTCACTTGTAATACCTGATGATCTCCACAGTTGGAAAAATCCAGATGTTATCTGTACACCTTGAAATCCACCACCTACATCTGCATTCAAGATTTCTTGTCCAACAATTGGCCATACTACTTGTGCGCTAGGTTTTATTATAGTTGGATTGCTTAACCATGCTACGTAGTTAGAAAACTTGGCTCCATGAAAGTACATGCCACTCAACCATAAAAAAATTATAGATAATTGACCAAAGTGCGCACTAAAGATTTTTCTAGATATATCTTCTAAAGAGCTTGTATGACTATCAAAGTCGTGTGCATCCGCATGTAGATTCCATATCCAAGTAGTAGTATTGGGTCCTTTAGCTAATGTTCTTGAAAAATGTCCAGGTTTTGCCCATTTTTCAAAAGACGTTGCAACCGGATTACTTTCTACTGTTACTTTTACTTTTTTTGTCTCTTGCTCTTGTGAGCTAATTGCCATCGAGATTCTCCTCTCTATATTATTTGTATAAAATGAGACAATTAATAAAACACTCGCATAAAGATATTTAAGTCTATTTTACTTTAATCTTTTGTTTCATATTCAATGAAATACGGTTTTTATCACTCTACTCTATTATTATAGTTTATAGTTACCAAAGTTTTTGTTCTGTGTTAACAATCGTTAAAATTTATCTTTTATTTTACTTTGATTTTTATAAGAGCTTGTCCACAATCTACAATTTCTCCATCTTTTATTAAAATTTCTACAACTTCTCCATTTACTTCTGATTCTATTTCGTTCATTAATTTCATTGCTTCAATTATACAAACTGTTTGATTGCGTTTGACAACTTCACCTACTTCTATAAAAGCACGCTCATTTGGTGCTGGTGATTTGTAAAAAGTACCAACCATTGGAGATATGATTGTCGAATAAACACTTGTGTGTTCTATGTTGTTTTCTGAGTTTAGGTCTTTGTTTGTTTGTATATTTTCATTAATTGTTTTGACTTTTTTACTGTTCTGTTTGTAATTTCTGTCAACAGTTTTTTCTAATATATTTTTTATATATTTTTGTTTTTTTGTTTTATTAACTATAATTTTAGTTTGCTTGTTTTCTATTTTTAGTTTGTTTATATCTTGTTGACGTGTAGAGTTTATAAGTTTTGTTAAGTTTTTTATATTAATCATGTTAAATTAGGTGTGTGACTTACTTTATTTATTTTAATAACGATAAGTTTTTATTATTATTAAAATGCAATTTCATATTTGAGTATCCAGACTCTTTTTTTATTTGAAAGTTGTATAATTAGTCCAATATGGTATTTTGTAATTTGCTTGTATCCAATGAACTTTAGATTTCTGTATTGATTTGCATTAATTATTTTATTAGGAATAAATTTGATTTTTATTGCATGTTTTTGCACGAATAGTTAATTCACTCTGTAAATGCTTTTTATACTATGAACATTCATTATATTTCAATTAATGTTTTTTTGCTATCTTTTTGGGATATAATTTACTTAGATCATATATCTTGTTATGTAAAACTATAATAATATTTTTAATTGATGTTAATAGCTGATGATTTAGATAAGCTTTTAGATATTTTCCCTTCCTTTATTAAAAATCCACTGAATAAACATTATAATAAAAAATTACTAATAGAAATAGTAATGGATCTTGGAAGAAGACCAGAAGCCCGTTTTCCAGAAGGACCAGAATATATCTCTACTGTTAATATTTCTTGGAATGATTTAGATTTTTGTATAAAAAAAATACCTCAGTTTAGTGGAGACAATAGATCAGGTATTGAATGTACACTTCATAGAATAAGTTCGATAAAAAATCGAAAAGGAAATATTATCGGTCTTACTTTTCGTGTTGGTCGCGCAATATTTGGAACAATTAGCGCTATTAGAGATATTTTATATACAAGAAAATCAATACTTTTATTAGGTAAACCAGGAGTAGGTAAAACAACAATTATACGAGAAATAATAAGGGTTTTAGCAGATGAAATGGAAAAAAGAGTTGTTATTATTGATACTTCTAACGAAATTGCAGGTGATGGCGATATACCTCATCCAGCAATAGGACGAGCTAGAAGAATGCAAGTGTCAAAGCCTGAACTACAGCATCAAGTTATGATTGAAGCAGTAGAGAATCATATGCCTGAAGTTATTATTATAGATGAGATTGGGACTGAATTAGAAGCCATAGCAGCTCGTACTATTGCTGAAAGAGGGGTTCAACTCGTAGGAACAGCTCATGGTAATTATTTACATAGTGTTATTAAGAATCCTACTCTATCCGATTTAATTGGTGGTATACAGCATGTTACCTTGGGAGATGATGAAGCAAAAAGACGTGGCTCGCAAAAAAGTGTATTAGAAAGAAAGGCTATACCTGCTTTTCAAGTAGCAATAGAAATTCATGAGCGAAATAGTTGGGTTGTTCATGAACAAGTTGATCAAGTCGTTGATAAAATATTGCAAGGATCTGTTCTCTCGTTACAGCGTCGTAAGCTTAATTATGATGGATCTATTTCTATTGAATGTGAAAAATCTAAATTTAATGAGTTTGTTACTTACAACAATAATACTATTTCTAATAAATTTGGTCTAGCTCAATTTAATATATCAACGCGTAAAAATCATAGTATAGTAAATGATTTTGATTTACCTTTGATAAATTCTACTCATAACTTAAACCTTTTTAATATTAATAAATTGACAGCAACGAAGCATAGTAAAGAATTTTATCCTTTAATGAAGCTATATGTTTATGGTATTAATATACAACAAGTGGAATCAGTCATTGCAGATTTAAAATTGTCTATTGTAATAACTCGTGATGTTTTAACAACTGATTACATATTAGGTCTTAGATCATCTATTAAATATAATAGCAGAATTCGTCAGATTGCCAAAGTAAAGCATCTAGTAATTTATACAATACACAGTAATAGTAATAATAATATTAGTAGAGCATTAAAGCAGATGTTAAGTAATAAAAAAAATTTATACACAAGTTGGCAAAAAATATGTCTAAATAAAAACTTTACTGAGCTTGATGCTTTAACTGAAGCAAGATGTGCTATAGAGCGTATTATACTTTGTTATCAAGAATCTGTTGAGTTATTACCCTGTAATTATAATATGAGAAAGTTACAATCTACTCTAATTAGTTCGTACAATCTGAAGTTTTCTACTTTTGGTAAAATTGGTTATCAAAAGTTAATTATTTATCCTAATTAATTTTTTGTTTAAGTTTATTACTATAGATACAGGTCTTTAACAGTATTATAATTATGTTTATATTTAAGGAGTACTTCATGGTATCACAAGATAAAGATTCAAAAATTTTTGAGACAGTAAGAAACATTGTTGCTCAGCAATTAGGTGTTGATAAACAACTTGTAACTTTAGAAGCTAATTTTGCTAATGATCTCGGTGCTGATTCTCTTGACACTGTTGAATTAGTTATGGCTATTGAAGAAGAGTTTGATATAGAAATACCCGATGAAGATGCTGAAAAAATTGCGACTTTAAATCAAGCAGTTATATTTATTGAACAAGCAGTGAAATTAGGTTAAATTGTGTTCTGTTAGCTATATACGGAGAGGGTGGGATTCGAACCCACGGAACCTTATGGTTCATCTGATTTCAAATCAGACGCAATCAACCAACTCTACCACCTCTCCAACAGTCAATACAGTATAGATTAACACAAAAAGATTGTAACTACAACCTTTTTGTTATTATTCTATAACATATTTTATTCGTATGTCGCTTGACTTGTAAATTTTTTGTTCACAGGATTGTCGTTTTTTCCTATACTGTGTTGTATATTTCCTATTCCTATTCTCCCTTCGTTTACTTTTTCTGGAAAAACACCATCTTTGGGGTGAAGATACTGTACTTCCCCATTTGGAAAAATTCTGTAAATCTTAAAGTTACTAATTTTAAATTTAGTTTTTAATTGACTAGATAGTGCTAAACATTGTTCTTTCTTTGCTAAGTATAATAAATTATCACCCTCAGCCATTATTGCTGATCCGCCAGTAGGCATTTCAAAAATATTCTTTTTGTTAGTATTCCATGTGATAGCATATTTTTCTTCTAGTTCTGCAGCTCTTAGCCAACCTCCAGTACTGCCACCAAATGTAGGTGATGGTATCTTAAAATTAATAGTATTATTCATTTTTATTTATATTTACATTTATTTGTTAGTTCTATCAATATATTTTAAGCTTCGATTTCTTTTTATGATTAAAAAGAAATAAAGCTTCATACTTTTAAATTTGTAATTATTTTATTGTATTGTTAATTTCTGATGATTCGATTGGCTTTATTAAATATATTTTTATTATATTAATTATAATTTTTAAATATATAATAGGTATCTGAATTGATTCTGTTAGATTTTTATTTGTTTTTTTATTTATTTCAATTAATTTTTTGTTATCTGAAGCACATTCATCTAAGTATTGAAAAAACTCTGGTTTGTCAATATTTAATGCTATTGGAAATATTCTTGATGCACTTTCGTTAGTTTTGCGTATGACTTGTATATCATATTGTCTAGCATCTAATCCAATTGATTTATAAAAATCAGATCTTTGAAAGTCGTTTAAGTACATTGTTGCAAAAACACTTATTAAAAAGAAACGACACCATAGTTTTGATTCTAAACTATTTAGGAATTGTGGTTGCGATTTTAATAATGCTGCAAAAAAGTCTCCATGTCTATTTTCATCCTGACACCAATTTTCGAAAAATTTGAAAATTGGATAAATTCTGTATTCTGCGTGTTTTTCTAAATGTCTATATATCGTAATGTATCTCCAGTAACCAATTTTCTCAGATAGATACGTTGCGTAGAAAATGAATTTAGGAGCAAAAAAAGTATATTTTCTACTTTTTGTTAAAAAACCTAAATCCAGTGATATGTTAAAGTCTCCTATTGCCTTGTTTAAAAATCCAGCATGTCTTGCTTCATCTCTTGACATTAATAAGAAACATTCAGCAAGTATAGGATTATTTACAGTTAATCTTCTTGATAGTTCTTTATATAGTAAAAAACCAGAGAATTCTGCTGTACAAGATCTTTCGAGAAATTCTATAAAGAGTGACTTAGTTTCCTTATCTAATAAATTCCAGGATTTGTTGAATTCTTCATCTCTTATGAAATGCTTTTTGTTGTAGTCAGCTCTAAATTCTTGCAGTAATGCTTCAAATTCTTCTGTATTTAGAGATATATCTAAGTTTCCCATCTCCTCAAAATCTGTTGTATAAAATCTTGGTGTTAGTAAAGTTTCTTTAATTTTTGTATTTGTGTTTTGTATAGTGCTTTGCATTTATTATTTTATGTTAAAATCTGTTATATGTAGTTATTGTTATACTAACCCTAACTCTCAGTTTATTGATATATAATTTTTAAAAATTTACATTTATTTTGCTATCATAAGTGTAATGCAAATAGAATGTGATTATAATTATTAATTTAAAGTATATTTTTTATGAGGTATTAATGATAGATATTATTAGTTTAGGTTGGGGATCTCTACTCGCTGTATTTACTTTTTCTATTGCTTTAGTTGTTTGGGGTAGAAATGGTTTTTAGTTTAATTTAAAATAAAAGGGAGTACACTTGATGTTGTCAGAAATTATTACGGCAGCTTTTATAAGTCCATTGATGATAATTATCGGTTTAGTCTTAGGTTTTGTTCTTTTAAAAGTACAAGGAGAATAATCTTTTTTAATTCGCTTACTATAGTATTTATCTATTAAAAAATTTAATAAGATTTTTGTACATCAAATTTTTATTATTAAATTTTTTACTTTTATTATTTTTATCTTAATTATGTTAATTAAAGTTTTTTGGTACTTCTTTAGTCTGTTGAGTATTTTTTTTATATTAATTAATGTACCTTCTAAAAGTAATATCAAGAGTTCTGTAAGTCAAGGTCAATTATTTGGTTTAAGATCTAATAGATTATTTATAGAAAAAGTAATAGCATTTAATGTTTCTATGTTTTTTATTTTGACGATTCTTTCGTTAATTTAGAGTATAAATTTATATATATGCATATTTTATATTTTTTTACTGATATTTTATGTTTAGTACTAAAAGTGATTGCCCAGTCCCATTTAATCAGCAACCTTTAAATGAATATCTTGCATTAAAAGAATCATTTTTATTTGCGTGGTCAGTTTCTTCTCAAAGGTCTTTTACATTTGGTTTTTTATATCTTGCTATATTTTTATTTATTTTTTTTAGTATATTTATTAGTTTGTTTACTAATTTGCATAGTTTTTTACAATTCGTCTTATCAGATTTATTTGTTGTTAATTTAGTACTGTTTATTTTGTTCATTAGACTTTATTTGGGTTGGTCGTATATTATTAAAAGACTAATGAGTGCAACAATTTTCTATGAAGAATCGGGCTGGTATGATGGTCAAGTTTGGATTAAAACATCTGATTATTTAACGCAAGATAGGTTAATTGGCCTATATCAAGTTATGCCATTTATATTACGTATTAAGTATATTTTTTTTATTACTTGGTTAAATTTTTTCGTTATTTATTTATTTAATTACATTTTTTGAATAATGTTTGTTTTTGTTGTAAGATAATGGAGTCGCGGGGTAGAGCAGCCTGGTAGCTCGTCGGGCTCATAACCCGAAGGTCAATGGTTCAAATCCATTCCCCGCTATTTTTCGTATTTTATGGTAAGATGGTATCAACTTTTCTTAATTATGTAATATAATATCTTTATGCATTTTAACTTTTATAAATTTTTACTATAATAAATTAATTTCATATTACTATGTTAACCAAAAAGTGTATACAGGTTGGGGACAAAGCTCCATATTTTTCTGCCACGGCTGTTTATGAGCAAGAATTTAAACAAGTTAATTTATCAGACTATGAGGGTAAATATCTGATTTTATTATTTTACCCACTAGATTTTACATTTGTTTGTCCGACAGAAATTGTTGCTTTTAGTGAAATTTATGATCAACTAATATCTCTGAATACAGAAATATTAGCGATATCTGTTGATAGTGAGTATTCTCATTTAGCATGGACTCAATTAGATCGAGAAGCTGGTGGTGTTGGTGAATTACGTTACCCTTTAGTTGCAGACTTGAAAAAAGAGATTAGTTTGTCGTTTAATGTACTAAATGAAGAAGGAAAGTCTCTGAGAGGTCTTTTTATTATTGATAAAGAGGGGATTATACAGCATTCCCTTATTAATAGTCTAGATGTTGGTCGAAATGTAGATGAAACTCTTAGAACTTTAAAAGCAATACAATATGTTCAAAATAATCCTGATGAGGTCTGTCCTGCAAATTGGCAACCTGGTCAGTCAACAATAAAAACTAAATTAAATCGCTCACAAGAGTACTTTCAGTCAATTTAAATTTAATTACAAAATCTTGAAGTACTTAGTTTTTAATAAATATTTTTAGTTTATATATATACTATTTAGACTATTAATATAATTAATATACTAAATTGTTGCGTAGCGAAGTTTGTATAATTCAGTTTAAATTTTAAATAAGGAAATAAAAATGTCTACTAACCTAGCACAGCAATTGCGTGAAGGAACAACAAAATCGCATAGTATGGCAGAAAACGTAAGCTTTGTTAAGTCTTTTCTTGGAGGTGTTGTTGATAAAAATTCTTATAGACAGCTCATTGCAAATTTATATTTTATTTACGAAGCGATTGAAGAACAAATAGAGAAAAATAAAACTAATATAGCTGTTCGTGCTATATACTTTCCGCAACTTTATCGTACACAAAGTTTAGTGCAAGACTTAAATTACTATTATGGTAGTAATTGGTCTGCTCAAATTAAACCTTCTTCAGCTACACAAGTTTATGTTGATAGAATTAATCAAATAGGATATTCAAATCCTGAATTATTGATAGCGCACTCTTATACTAGATATATTGGAGATCTTTCAGGTGGTCAAATACTAAAAAAAATAGCTAAAAGTGCAATGCAGCTTACTGATAACAAAGGTACTGCATTTTATGATTTTAACTTAATAGATAATGAAAGTACATTTAAAGATCTATATAGAAAATCTTTAAATAACATACCTTTAAGTAACAATCAAGTCGAACATATTATAGCAGAAGCCAATATTTCATTTAATTTAAATATGAAAATATTTCAAGAACTTAATTCTAATTTAATTAAGATTATGTTAATGTTGCTCATATCATCTATTAATAACTTTCGTAAAAAATTTATTTAATTTTGTGCTATATTAATCATATTTATGTATAAACTAAAAAATAGTCAATCTGTTTGTAAGAGATTTAAAGTTACAAGTAGCGGCAACTTGTTAAAACGTAAAGCTGGTAAAAGTCATTTGTTACAAAAAAAGAATAACAAAAGAAAACGTAAATTACGTAAAGTTGGTGTTGTTAACTGTCATGATAAAAGTAATTTTATTAATGTTTTGCCTTACTTAAATTAAATTAGAATAAGTATGTATGACAAGAATCAAAAGAGGTAATGTAGCTCGTAAAAGAAGAAAAAAAATTTTGAAGTTAGCTAAAGGATTTAGAGGTTCTCATTCTAGATTATTTCGTACAGCTAAGCAGCAAGTTCTTAAAGCTTTAAAGTATTCTTATATTGGTAGAAAACATAAAAAACGCAATTATCGTCGTTTATGGATTGTGCGTATTAATGCTGCAACAAGGTTAAATAACATAAATTATAGTACATTTATGTACTTGGTAAAAAGAAAAAATATTGCATTGAATCGTAAAATATTATCTCAGTTAGTTTTAATTGATAAGTCTGCTTTTAGTTACTTTGTGCAGTTTGTTCAATCAACTAAAGTCTAGATTTAATTAATTCGACTGATAGTATTGTAAGTAACTGATAGTAAGTATTTATTCTTTTTACGATAGTTTTTTTTCTGTAGTATATTAATCGCTAATTGAATATGTTCTTCTGCTATGTCCCTAGTTTTTTGTATTCCATTAGTAACCTTTATTTTGTTAATAGCTTCATTAATGTTTGTATTAAATTGAAATTCTTGATTGATCATCTCTTTTAACTCAGTTTTTTTAGTTAAAGCAAATATTAATGGAGCTGTTAAGTTTCCATTCTTTAAGTCTGATCCCGGAGGTTTACCTAAATCACTTAGTAATCCAGTTATATCTAATATATCATCAATAATTTGAAAAGCTAAACCCAGATGCTTGCCATATAAATAAAAGTCGTTTTGTATACTTATACAACTTTTGTTTAGTATTGTTGTTGCTTTACAGCTACATGCTAATAGTGAAGCTGTTTTGTAAAATGACTTTTCTAGGTATTCATTTAATGATATATTAGAATCGAAAGATGCTGTGCCTTGTTGTACTTCACCTTCTGCAAAGTCAGTAATAATTTTGGATATTGTTTTAACAACATCTAAATTATTTAAGTTTGCTAAATACCAAGAAGATTGTGCAAATAAAAAATCTCCTGCTAATACTGCTATTTTATTATTAAATATGGAATGAACAGTCTCTACTCCTCTTCTAGTATCACAGTTGTCTATTATATCATCATGTACTAAACTTGCTGTATGTATTATTTCCGTAATTTCTGCTAATCTTTTTTGTTCTGTTGATATTTGACTATTTTCATTAATTAGTTTAGACACTAAAAATATAACTGTTGGCCTAATTCTTTTTGCTTTAGCATTAAATAGTTGTTCTGCTGCTGAGTATAAGACTTCATTTTCTGTAATAATCATTTTGCGTAAATTTTTATTAAGTTGCTTAAGTTCAGTTTTTATTGATTCGATTGATGAGTGTAAAGAGTATTTTTTTGTCATAATTTGTTTATAATATAATGATTATAATAATACTGTATATTAAACTATTTATGTCATATGTCTTATTATATTAATTATGCTATAATATTTTAGTTAGTGTTAGTATATTAATTTTCCTGGAGATACCTATATAAAAGATGTGCAAAAAAAAAATAATAACAGCTTTACCAGCTACTATTTTATCTAATGCAACAAAATATAAAGATTGTATTAGTACAGATGAAGTTTTATATTTATATGAAGATATGATATTGGGACGTTATTTTGAAGACATGTGTGCGCAAATGTATTATCGTGGAAAAATGTTTGGCTTTGTTCATTTATACAATGGTCAAGAAGCAGTATCTACTGGAGTAATTAAATTGCTTAATTCAGATGATTATGTGTGTAGTACATATAGAGATCATGTTCATGCTTTAAGTAAAGGTGTAGAACCAAAATACATAATGGCAGAATTATTTGGCAAAGAAACTGGTTGTAGCAAAGGGCGTGGTGGATCAATGCATATTTTTTCTGCAGAACACAACTTTTTAGGTGGTTTTGCTTTTATTGGTGAAGGTATTCCAGTGGCTGTTGGAGCATCATTCCAAAGTATTTATAAAAAACAAATCTTGAATAAAAATACTACATTAAATGTTACAGTTTGTTTTTTTGGAGATGGTACTACGAATAATGGACAATTCTTTGAGTGTTTAAATATGGCTGTTTTATGGAAATTGCCTATCATATTTGTTGTAGAAAATAATCAATGGGCAATTGGAATGGCGCATCATCGTTCCACTTCTTTACCTGAAATACATAAAAAAGCTAATGCATTTGGTTTACCTGGTGTTGAAGTTGATGGGATGGATGTTTTAGCTGTGAGAAAAGTTACACAAACAGCTATTGAAAGAGCTAGATCGGGCGAAGGTCCTAGTTTAATAGAAGCATTAACATATCGTTTTAGAGGGCATTCTTTAGCTGATCCAGATGAACTTAGATCACGTCAAGAAAAAGATGCTTGGTTAGCTCGTGATCCAATTAAAAATTTTAAAAGTTATATTATAAAAAATCATTTAGTTGATCCTAATATTTTAAATGCAATTGAAATAAAAGTGAAACAAAATATACAAAATTCTGTTAATTTTGCTTTATCTAGCCCTGAGCCTAAATTAAGTGAGCTAAAAAAATACTTGTTTGTAGAAGACTAATACAATTGTTCCTGTTTTTAATAAATTTATAAATTAATATAGCAAAATTATGAGTAAACTTTTTTTGTTTGATGCTTTACGTGAAGCTACTGATGAAGAAATGCAAAAAGACAAATCTGTATTCATTTTGGGAGAAGATGTTGGGCATTATGGTGGATCCTATAAGGTTACTAAAGATTTACATATCAAATACGGAGATATTAGAGTATTAGACACACCTATTGCTGAAAATAGTTTCATGGGTATGGCAGTTGGTTCAGCAATGACAGGCTTGAGACCAATAGTTGAAGGAATGAACATGAGCTTTTTGTTACTGGCTTTTAATCAAATTTCTAATAATGCTGGTATGTTACGTTATACTTCTGGTGGAAACTTTAAAATACCTTTGGTAATTCGTGGACCAGGAGGTGTTGGTAAACAATTAGGTGCTGAACATTCTCAAAGGCTAGAAGCCTATTTTCAAGCAATACCTGGTTTAAAGATTGTTGCATGTTCAACGGCTTATAATGCTAAAGGCTTATTGAAGTCTGCTATTCGTGATAATAATCCAGTTATCTTTTTTGAACATGTTTTATTATATAATTTGCAAGATGATGTTCCTGAAGAAGAATATTTTGTTCCTTTGGATAAAGCTGAGTTAGTGAGATCGGGATCAGATATTACTATTGTTACTTATTCTCGTATGCGTTATCATGTTTTGCAGGCATCTAACGAATTGATTAAACATGGATATAATCCTGAAATAATTGATTTGATATCCTTGAAACCTATCGATATTAAATCAATTGCAGCTTCTTTAAAGAAAACCCATCATTTGCTAATTGTTGAAGAATGTATGAAGACTGGTGGAATAGCAGCAGAAATTATTGCTCAGATAAATGATAATTATTTTGATCTTTTGGATGCTCCTGTGGTTAGATTATCTTCACATGATATTCCCACTCCATATAATGGTAATTTAGAAAAAGCAACTGTTGTACAGCCTCAACAAATTGTTGAAGCTGTGAAATCTTTATTATCCTGATTTTTTATATTATATTTAGTTTTTAATATTGATAGCTAAATATCAATATTCTTTTTTACTAAAAGTTCATATCTGCTGCTTGTACTTTTTCCCATTGTTTTTTCTTTAAAACAAAGAAAATTTGTGCTAATGTTACACTTATAAAAAATATAATCATGTTTTTAATTCTAGTAGGATTTTGTAAAACAATTTCTGTTTCGTTTTGGCCAAAACCTCCAATATTAGGATCAATAGTAAGGTGTTCATTAATTGAAACATTATTACCTTCTTTGACTATAACATTGATGCCTTTAGGTATTTCCTCTATAATTTTTTCTCCATTATTCTTTTCTATAGTTATAGAAAACCCTCCATTTATTTTTTCTTCAATATTTCGAATTGTACCATTAACGTTAGAAGTAATAATATTATTATTAGATTTATCGCCTGTTGGATAGATCTGACCACGTCCTCTGTTAGCTCCTACGTATATTGGGTACTTTAAGAAAAATACGTTTTTATCCTTACTAGGATCAGGAGATAATATTGGAAATATTATTTCTTGATTATTTTTTCCTGCTACTGGCCCAATAACTAATATATTTTCCTTTGATGTGCTATATGGCTGTATGTAAAAACTTTTAGTTTTACTTTTTATTTCGTCATTTAATAGTTGCTTAGGAGCTAATTTGAAACCTTCAGGTAAGATTAGTACAGCACCAGTGTTTAGTTGTCCTTTTGCTCCATTTCCTAAAACTTGTTGCTTATCTAAATCATAAGGTATTGAAACTTTAGCTTCAAAAACACTATTTGGTAAAATGGCTTTTGGTACTTCTATTGAGACTGTTTTTTGTGCTAAATGACAATTTGCACACACAATGCGTCCTGTAGCTTCCCTAGGATTTTCATATCCTTGTTGAGCGTAAACTGGAAAACTATGTGCTGGACTAATCGCAGTACTAATTATGCTAGCGAGACTGAATAGTGCTACTAAAATTTTTTTGATGTGTTTGCTTTTTTTTTTCATAACTACGTTTTTATTTGCTTTTTATTTTTTATTTATAATAACATTCTATATCTATTCTTGAACAGAAAATAATAAATCTATACTTAACTCATGATGTTTTTATTGTTTTTAGTATTATTATCCCAGAAAGGTATAATAATAATATAGTGATTGTCATACAAATTTGTGTAATTGGATCGGTTGAAGGTGTTATAATAGCTCCTATAATTGTTGATATGAATGCAACATATTTCCATTTTTGTAGCATTTTTTCCCATCTTATTATGTCAGTTATTCCTAATAGTATTTGTATTATTGGTATTTGGAAACATAATCCTGTACTCAAGATTATCACAATAACAAAGTTGAAGTACTCATCAAATGACCAAATTGGTTCTATTATATTAGATCCGTAGTTAATTAAAAACTTCAAAGTAACAGGGATTAAAAATTGGTAAGAAAAAAATGTACCTAGTAAAAAAAGCATAATTGAACTCAGAATTATTGGAATAACATATGAGCTTTCTTTTTTTGTTAAGCCAGGTAAAATAAATTTTAGTATTTGATAAATACTAAAAGGGCAACTGATCATTAATGAAGAATATATTGCTATTTTTATGGAAACAAATAGATATTCTCCTGGTGCTAGTTGTAAAAATTTAATTCCTAAAGCAGGTTTTTGTAAAAAAAATGTAATTTCTCTGGTGTAAATTAAACAAAGTATAGATGTAATAATAAATACGGCTAATGTTAATAATAATCTTGATCTGAGTTCTGATAAGTGTTCAAGTATAGGCATATATTTATCTTGATTGTTATTCATTTATCTTATTATTTTTTGTAGAATGACTATAAGTATTAAAAAGTTTATCTTTATTCAAGCTAGTTCTTATTTTTAATTATATTATATTAGTAATTTTATCCATATGTGAATAAATAAATATAAAAAATAAGATTTTATTATTAATCGATACAATTAAGGATTTGTATTTCTTATGATTGTTAAAGCTAGTTGTGGTAGTCCTTTGGTACAACCTAAATTATATAAGACAGTTTCTTTATCTAGTATTCTGCAAGCTGAGCAGCAAGATAGATTTTTACAATTGGGAGAATTAAATCAGTTAGTTTCTTTTTTTAGTTCTGGCAATAAAAGGTTAGAAATAGCGCAATTGTTGACTAAAAATGCCAATTTCTTGGTTTCTAGGGCAGCTGATAAGATTTTTGTTGGAGGTTCTTCCATATCATATTTAGAAAGACCGCAAGCTTCATTTTTAGATATTATTGCTGGTGATGAAGTTTCTACATCTCAACAATTGTCAGGTAATTCTTCAACTAATCTTTTTAATAATATTTCTTCTTCTCTGTTTGATGCAAATGATCCATTACCTCCAGGTTTTAAACCAATTAACGTTGTTAAATATGGATCCCAGCGAATGAAAAAATCTCTCCGTGATTTAGATTGGTTTTTAAGATATTTAACTTATTCAATTGTTTCTGGAGATTCTAATATCCTTTCTGTAAATATAAGAGGATTAAGAGAATTAATTGATAATGCTTGTTCGAGTGCTGCTGCAATAGTAGCATTGCGTGAAATGCGTAAATTATCTTTAGATTTATTTGATGGAGATTTAGACTCTCAACAATTAACTAAACAGTATTTTGATGTTTTAATTATAGAGTTTGAATCTTCTAGCTTAAGCGATAAATTACGTAAAAGGTCTTCTGTTGACTTGCAGGGTTTACGATTGCCTCAAGTTTATAATCAGGCTGGTGTTTCTAATCAAAGATTTGTAATGAAAAATAGTTTATCTACGAATGAAAAAAACTTAGTAGTAAAAGCTTGTTATAGACAAGTTTTTGAAAGAGACATTTCTAAAGCATATAATTTAAAATTTACTGATTTAGAATCACAAGTAAAAGCTGGTAGTTTATCAATTAAAGAATTTATTCGTTTTTTAGGTAAATCCCTAATTTACAAAACACAATTTAATCAACCTTTTGTTAATAGTCGTGTTGTTGAATTATCTTGTAGACATTTCTTAGGTAGAGGTATAAGTTCAATTGAAGAGTTCCAAAGGTATTTTAGTATTTTGTCTGACAAAGGAATAAATAGCTTAGTAGATAGCTTAGTAAATTCTCAAGAATATGCAGATTATTTTGGTGAAGAGACTGTGCCTTATTTACGTGGTTTAGGAGAAGAAGCACAAGAGTCAAGAAACTGGGGAGCTCAGTTAAGATTATTTAACTATAGTACAGTTTTTAGAAAAATTCCTGAGTTCATTACTTTATTTGCTGACTACAAATCTAAATTATCTAATCAACATCCTTATGGATTAACTAATGATCCATTATCTATACAATTTGGTGCAATCTTTCTTAAAGGTACTGTTTCTTTAAATACAAAGTCATGTTTTTGTACAAGAGATACTAGAAGACTTTTAGTAAGATATGGTCCAGGAATATATAATCAAATTAGTAGTCCAGATTTCAGAAATAAAGGGTTAGATAACATAGGACCTCGAATATTCAGTTCAAAAGATGATACATTAAGCACTTCTCAATTAATATCTGCTATATATATAAAAATTTTTGGTCGATTTGTGTATCAGGAAGAATTGCTATCTATTTTAAAATATGAAAACCAATTTCAGAATAATATAATTTCTGTAAAAGAATTTATTAGTCTTTTAGTTAAGTCTTCTCTATTTAGGTCACTATATTGGGATAATCTCTATATTTGTAAAGCTATAGAATATATACATACAAAGTTAATTGGTAGGCCTACTTATACTAGGCAGGAAATAGACCAATACTTTAATATTGTGTATAAACAGGGTTATTATGTAATGATTGACGTTATGTTAAATAGTTCAGAGTATATTGAATCATTTGGGGATTTTATTGTTCCTTATGAACGCTATATTACTTCTAAATCTGTTTCTTCAAGAGGTTTATCTAGTAGTCAATTTATTCCAGCTTCATTAAACAGATCGAAAGAGCTTGATTTTATTAATTTAAGTCAAGTAAATAAACAAAGTAGTTCAAATCTTATTAAATCAAAAATTAGTCAAGGGGTTACTAGTAAAAGATATCAGTTCAAGCGATTTATATTAAATAAATCATCAAATTACTCTGATAAAAAACAAATTTTACGTGCGGCTTATAGACAAATATTTGAAAGAGATCTTGGTACTTTTAGTATTGGTGACCAATTTTGTACGCTTGAAGCAAATTTTATAGATTCTAAGATAACAGTTCAGCAATTAGTTGCTCAAATAGGTTACTCAAGCCTTTATCGACAAGAATTTTATCAGCCTTATCCAAATACAAAAGTTATAGAAGTATGTACAAAACATTTTTTAGGTAGAGCTCCTAATAACCAAGCAGAAATTCGATATTATAATCAAATTTTAGCTTCTCAAGGTCTGCATTATTTTATTTCTAAAATAGTATATAGTAATGAATATGAACAGATTTTCGGAATTAATACAGTCCCATATCGTCGCTTTCCTACGCTACCTGCTGCTAACTTTCCAAATACTGAAAAACTTTATAATGTTTATACAAAGCAAAATGTAAATATTCTTGTTCCAAGTTTTTCATCAGTATCTATTTATTAATGACTTGCTATCTTAATAATTCTAAAAAATCAACTTTCTTGCTTTAGTACTTTTTCTTAAAGTATATTGAGTTATATGTAAAATTATTTGATTACAAATTTTTTTTATTATTCTAATTTTAGATACATTAATAAAGCGGAAGCAAAATAAGTGATTGTGTAGATTTTAGTCTTTATTGTTATTAATTTATGGTCTATGTAATGAATGTATAAATTTAAGGAGTTTTACTTGTGAGTATTGTTACAAAATCAATTGTAAATGCAGACGCAGAAGCAAGATATTTAAGTCCTGGAGAATTAGATAGAATCAAAAGCTTTGTACTATCTGGCCAAAGACGTTTAAGAATAGCTCAAATATTAACTGATAATCGTGAACTAATAGTTAAGCAAGGAGGTCAACAATTATTTCAAAAAAGAACAGATGTTGTATCCCCTGGAGGTAATGCTTATGGTGAAGAAATGACAGCAACTTGCTTAAGAGATTTAGATTATTATCTAAGACTTGTTACGTATGGTATTGTAGCTGGAGATGTTACTCCAATTGAAGAGATTGGTTTAGTAGGTGTAAAAGAGATGTATAATTCTTTAGGTACTCCTATTTCTGGTGTAGCTGAAGGTGTTCGTTGTATGAAAAATATAGCTTGTTCTCTATTATCTGGAGAAGATGCTGCAGAAGCAGGTTTTTATTTTGATTATACTTTGGGTGCTATGCAGTAGTCTTATTAATTTAATTTATATATTAAATTTTACATTAGCTTTATACTAAAAAAAGGAAATTCATTTTATGCAAGATGCTATCACTTCTGTAATCAATACAGCAGATGTTCAAGGAAAATATTTAGATGATAGTTCGTTAGAAAAGTTACGTGGTTATTTTCAAACTGGGGAATTAAGAGTAAGGGCAGCTGCAACTATTGCTGCGAATGCTGCAACTATAATTAAAGAATCAGTTGCTAAAGCACTATTGTATTCTGATATTACTAGACCAGGAGGTAATATGTATACAACTAGAAGATATGCGGCATGTATTAGAGATTTAGATTATTATTTAAGATATTCGACGTATGGAATGTTAGCTGGTGATCCATCAATTTTAGATGAGCGAGTATTAAATGGTTTGAAAGAAACTTACAATTCTTTAGGTGTACCTATAGGAGCAACTATTCAAGCCATTCAAGCTATGAAAGAAGTTACATCTTCATTAGTAGGGTCTGATGCAGGAAAAGAGATGGGGTTATATTTTGATTATATTTGTTCTGGTCTAAGTTAATTAGTCTGTTTATTCTTTTATTGTTGCTCAAAACCTGAAGATTTGTTTTCAGGTTTTTTATAATAAATTAGTTATTGCTTACAATTGCAGCTTGTAATCGTGCTTTTGCTTTTCTAAGCACTTGAGTGGCTTCTATTTTTTCTTTGTTTGATTCAGCTTCTTCAACTGCATTCGTTGCTTCTTCTAAGTCACTTTTCGCTTCTTCTAAGTCAATTTCCGAAATTTCTTCAGCACCATTAACTAGTATTGTGATGTTGTTATTATTAACTTCTGCAAAACCACCAAGCAATATAATAGGTTTCCATTCTTTGTTAATTCTAACGCGCATTACACCTATATCTAGTGCTGTTAGTAATGGTATATGTCCTGTTAATATACCGAGTTGCCCTGTACTACTTGGTAAAATAATTTCCTCTGCTTCTGCATCCCATACTACTTTGTCTGGTGCAATTACGCGTATATTGAGTGTCATAATTTTATTTGCTATTTTATTGTAAAGTTTCTGCTTTAGCTATTGCTTCTTTTATATCTCCTACTAGATAAAACGCTTGTTCTGGTAAGTCATCTAATTTTCCTTGAAGAATCATTTGAAAGCCCTTAATTGCGTCATCTAATGAAACATATTTACCAGGAGATCCTGTGAATACTTCAGCTACAAAAAAGGGTTGAGATAAAAACCTCTCAATTTTTCTAGCTCTTGCAACAGTTAATCTATCATCTTCTGATAGTTCATCTAGACCTAAAATTGCAATTATATCTTGTAGTTCTTTATATCTTTGTAGTGTTGATTTGATTTGTTGAGCTGTTGAGTAATGTTCTAGTCCTACGATATCTGGTTGCAGCATTGTAGATGTAGATCCTAGTGGGTCAACAGCTGGGTATATGCCTTTAGCAGCTAATCCTCTAGACAAAACAGTTGTTGCGTCAAGATGTGCAAATGTTGTAGCAGGAGCAGGATCTGTTAAGTCATCAGCTGGAACATATACAGCTTGTATTGAGGTAATTGAACCATCTTTTGTTGATGTAATTCTTTCTTGTAGAGCACCCATTTCAGTTGCTAATGTTGGTTGGTAGCCAACTGCTGAAGGCATACGGCCTAGTAAAGCTGATACCTCAGATCCAGCTTGTACAAATCTAAATATATTATCTATAAATAATAAAACATCTTGTTTATTAATGTCACGAAAGTATTCTGCCATTGTAAGAGCAGTTAGGCCTACCCTCATTCTAGCACCTGGTGGTTCATTCATTTGTCCATATACTAGTGCTACTTTAGATTCTGTTAGTTCTTCTGCATTTATTACTTTTGACTCTTTCATTTCTTCATATAGATCATTTCCTTCTCTTGTTCTTTCACCTACTCCACCAAATACAGATACTCCACCATGAGCTTTAGCAATGTTATTAATTAATTCCATAATTAATACAGTTTTGCCTACTCCCGCTCCACCAAATAAACCTATTTTGCCACCTCTTCTATATGGCGCTAATAAATCTACAACTTTGATTCCTGTTTCAAATATTGATGGTTTTGTTTCTAGTTGAGTAAATGAAGGTGCAACCCTATGTATTGGTAAAGAGTCTTTTGAAGAAACTTCTCCTAGATTATCTACAGGTTCTCCTAGTACGTTAAAAATTCTTCCAAGTGTAGGTATACCAACCGGTACCGTAATTGGTTTTTCTGTATCAATTACTTCTGTTCCTCTTTTTAGACCTTCAGTAGAGCTCATAGCAACAGCTCTAACTTTATTGTCTCCTAAAAGTTGTTGTACTTCGCATGTAATAGTATCGCTAGGTCCTTGAATTTTCAGTGCGTTAAATACTTTAGGTAATTTGCCGTTGGGAAATTCTATATCTAATACTGGTCCAATTATTTGTGTAACTGATCCTTCTTCTAATGACTTTACCATATCAATGTATTTGTTATATTAGTAATTGGTTGATTAAAAAAGTTTCTTATATTAAGTTAAGATACATGAATTACTTAATAACAATTATTATATAACAATATATATTGATTTTTATCTTATTTTACTCCAAATTGTACTGACGACCGGTTGTTTTTAACCAGTTTTGTGCTTCAATGTAATTATTTGGAGCTAATACAATAGCTTGTTGCCAATACTGAGCAGCTTTTGTAAACATTTCTTTAGAATTATTTGTTGTTTTATGATTTATAGCTTTGAGACCTTGATAGTGATATATAACAGCTATATTATTTAATGCTTGTGGTAAGTTACTATTTAATTCTAGGGCTTGATGATAGTATTCTAGTGCTCTAATATGCTCACCATTACTTGCGTAGATGAGTCCTATATTATATAAAATATATGATCTATCGTATGGATCTTCTTCTAACTGAAGTGCTTCATAATAATTTTCTAATGCTTCTGCATATTCTCCTTCTGATTGTGCAGACATGCCATCTCGGTAGTAATAAAATGCTTCTTTTTCTTCTTTGCTTGTTGGTAGTACTTTTAGTATGATATCTGCTAATATAGTAAATGTTTTATCTATGAAATTATCGTTTTTTTGTAGTCTTGGCATAGTTGAAAGTTTTTAATATTTTACCCTGTTCTTATTGATAATATAATTGTAATATTTTATAAGATTGTAAATTTTATAAATTATCTTATTAATCTACATGTTCAATACATTTTGTAAAGATTATGCCTATTTTCAATTCAAATTTAAAATTTTTAGTACTATTAGTGCTTTAACTAATTTAATCTACTATGATGATGTGTTGATTTTAACTAAACCGAAGTTAGTGAGTTCTATAAATATCCATTTATCTAATTCTACTTCTGAAACTAAAATAAATAATTTTGCAAAAGAGGTTGTTAACTCTATTAGTGATAACACTAGTAAGTTTGATAAAAAAAATAAATCTAATCCTTATGAAGGAGATATCAATAAATCTAAAAAGCCAAAAAATAAATTAAATAAAAATAAACGTAAAAACTCTGATGATATAGATAATGTAAAACTTCTCGTAAATGATGGTGACGATGTGTTTGTTCAAGATTTATTAACTGGTCCAGCTAATAAACTACGTAAAATTAATTCTAAGAATAAAAAAAGAGCCAAGTCAAAGTTAGGAGTTTTAGATCATAATAAATTATTGAAAGACTCTATCAAGTCTGAGAAAAATTTAAGTTTATCTGATTTGGATGATTCTAATAAGCGCTTTCTATTAAGTCAATCATTATCTATAAAAGAGCTATCAACACAAATATCTGTTCCTGAAGCAGAAATAATTACGTATTTATTTCTGGACAAAGGTATTTCTGTTACAATTAATGATGTACTAGATATAAGTATGGTGCGTGATATTGCTAGAAACTATGGGCTAGATTTAATAGAATCGTCCTTAGCCCAAGAAGAATCTATTCATAAACCTCAATTATTAAAAAGTTTTCCTGCTAATATAAAAAGATCCCCTCTTTTGACTATATTAGGGCATGTTGATCATGGAAAAACGACATTATTAGATGCTATATTAAATACTAACTTAGTAAGCAAGGAGTCTGGTGGTATAACGCAATCAATTTCTAGTTATGAAGTTCTGTATAATTATGATTCTCAAGATTATAATTTAATTTTTTTAGATACACCAGGTCATGAATCTTTTAAACAGATGAGATTAAGAGGTGCTAAAATAACTGATATTGTTTTATTAGTTATTGCTATTGATGATGGACTAAAGCCACAAACTGTTGAAGTTATTAATTATATTAAAGAAATGAGTTTGTCTTGTATTGTAGTTATTACTAAGTGTGATAAGTTATCCAATAGCACGCAAAGAATCAAGCAAGATTTAGCTAGCTATTCTTTATTATGTGAAGAATTAGGAGGTGATGTACCTTTTGTTGAAGTAAGTGCATTAGCAAATAAAAATATTGACATCTTGTTATCAATGATCTGTAAATTATCAGACTCAAAAAAATTGCTTGCTAATACACAAGAACTGGCTAGTGGTACAATAATAGAATCATATTTAGATAAAAAACAAGGTCCAGTAGCTAATATTGTGATACAGAATGGTACATTAAATCTTGGTAATATAATTGTTTCGGACAATTTATATGGTAAAGTTAAAAGTATTACAAATATGTCTAAAGTGAAAATAGAATACTCTGGTCCGTCTTCTATTGTCCAAGTTTTAGGCTTTACAACTGTACCACAAGCAGGATCTATTTTTTTTGTACTTCCGAATGAAAAAGATGCTAAAAATTATTGCTTACAACAGTCAAGTGTTAAGCAAATTGATATAGCATTAAAATCACTGAATACAAGAATTTCTTTAAATACTCTACCAAATGTAAAACAATTGCGATTAATTATTAAAACAGATACTCAAGGCACATTGGAAGCTATATTAGATCTTTTAGGAAATATCTCGCAATCCAAAGTTCAAATTAATATTTTATCTGCTAGTTTTGGTAATATTTCTAGTACAGATGTAGAACTTGCTTTAGCGACTAATTCAGTTATTGTAGCATTTAAAGTAAACATTTTACCTCAAATTGATAGTTTATTAAAAAAGTATAAAATAAATTTTAAAGTTTTTGATGTTATTTATAATCTATTTGAGTATATTCGAAATTTAATGCTCGATTTAATAGAGCCAGAGTATGATAAAATTTTAATTGGAAATGCTACCGTACAAATGGTTTTTAATATGAATAAAGGATATGTTGCTGGTTGTATTGTAAATGAAGGTAGATTGAATAAAGATTCATATATACATGTATTACGTAATGATTTAATTGTTTATGAAGGTTTTATTACTTCATTGAAGCAAGCAAAAAACGATGTTGAAGAAGTTCTTGCTATAAATGAATGTGGTTTAATGTCAGATTTTAAGTTATGGAAAGATTCTGATATCATAAAAGTATATAAACTATTGCCTAAAGATAAAACTTTATAATAATTTATTGTTAATAAAGAGATGAAGGTACATAAATTTCTAGTCATCTCCTTAATTATTTTAATTAATCTTTCTTTAAAAATGGTAATAAAGCAAGTAAACGAGCTTTCTTAATACATTTGGTAATTTTTTTTTGTTGTTTAGAGTTTAGTCCAGTAGAGCGACGAGACAAAATTTTACCTTGATCGTTAATAAATTTTCTTAATAAATCTATATCTTTATAGTCTATTATATCTTGTGGTAATCCTTTAAAACTATTTTTTTTATATATGTTCATTTACTTTGCTTTATTATTTGATTTCTTTAAAAACTTTATGCGTATTACAGTAATAGCAAAATTTTTTCATTTCTAATCTATTTGGAGTATTTCTTTTGTTTTTACATGTAGTATAACGAGCAATACCATTTTTTCTTTTAGTTGATTTATTGTATCTGCATTCACATTCTAATGTTACTGTAATCCTTGATCCTTTATTTTTTCCCATTTATTTCGTTTTCGTTATTGTGTAATAATTTTATTTTATATATTCTTATGGCTCATTCTAATTTATCAAATACGATAGAACGTTGTATATCTTTTATTGATAAGTTATAATGTTGAAAACCTTAAACTAATATCATATTAGTATAATTTCAATTCTAAATTCACTATATGCCTCAAACTAAATCTCACATTAAGAACATAAAAATTATATTAAGAAATCGTAGTCGTAACAAAAAATATAAACTAGCAATAAAAAAAGCTGTAAAACATTATCTGATTAGTATAAAACAAAATTTGGATAATAATAACAAAGAAAATATATCTATGTGCTATAATAATTTATCTCTAGTTTACAAAAACATAGATAAAGCTGTAAAAAAGAAAATATTGCATAAAAATACTGCATCGCGTAGAAAGTCTAAATTTGCTAATATGATCAAATAAGCTTTAATACCTTATTTTATCCATTTAATATAAAAATTTAGATGGTGTCCCAACTTTATTATTTTATCGAGTATATATAGTCTATAATAGACTATACTATTAATTTGTTTATCATCTTAATATATAAAGTATCTATTTATAGTAATTACTAATGAATACTATGTTTTTGTATTTAAATAGTCAATTTTTTGCTTTGTTATTTCTCTGGAGTTTTTAATGTTACAAAACAATATTTCTGTATCGATAGTACCAGATTTAGCTGAAATACAAATTAAGAGTTTTAGGCTATTTTTAGAAAAAGGTCTTGTAGAAGTTTTAGACTCTTTTCCTATTATTACTGATCCTACAGGTAAGTTAGAGCTAAGGTTTTTCGGTAGAGATTATAAATTGAAATTTCCTCGTTATAGTGTTCGCAAAGCTAAAAGTCGTGATAAGACGTATAGCGTACAAATTTACATACCTTCTAAATTAACTAGAAAGGATACAGAATTTATCAAAAAACAGAAAAATGTTAACTACAGTAATTTTCCAACTAATATAGATAGACATAAGAAATATAAAAAAAGACAAGTCTTTCTTGGTGATATTCCGTTTATGACTAATAGAGGAACTTTTATTATATCAGGTACTGAAAGAGTAATAATTAATCAAATTGTTAGAAGTCCTGGTATATATTATAAAAAAGAATTAGATAAAAATAATAAATATATTTATAGTGCTAGCCTGATTTCTAATAGAGGTTCTTGGTTAAAGTTTGAAATTGATGCTAAAAACCAGATTTGGGTAAAAATTGATAAAACGCATAAAGTCAATGCATATGTTTTTTTAAGAGCTATCGGGTTAAATAGTGAAGAAATTAAACTTCGTTTAAATAAATATAGCTCTTTAATTAATAGTTCCGTCCTATATGAGCAAAAAGAGTTATTTAAAGAAGTAGGAAAAAATTCCGTTGAAGAATTGACAGATGAAGAATCTATATTAATTGTTTATAGCAAATTACGCCCAAATGAACCTTCTACTTTATTAATTGCTAGGCAAATGCTTTACTCACGTTTTTTCGATCCGAGAAGATATGATCTTAGTGAAGTTGGCAGACATAAAATTAATCAAAAGCTAAATTTGACATTACCTAAAACTTTCAGAGTCTTATCTCCACAAGACATTATTGTAGCTGTTGATTATTTAATCAATATAAAGGAACAAAATATAGGAACTTTTGATGATATTGATCATTTAGGTAATCGCAGAGTTAGATCTGTTGGTGAACTACTACAAAATCAAATTCGTGTTGGAGTAAGTCGTTTAGAGAGAATTATACGTGAAAGAATGGTTATATGCGATTTAGATTCTTTAAGTTTATCTAATTTAGTTAATCCTAAACCTTTAGTTGCTTCAATTAGAGAATTCTTTGGATCTAGTCAACTTTCTCAATTTATGGATCAAACTAATCCTTTATCTGAGCTTACACATAAAAGAAGAATCAGTGCTTTAGGACCAGGTGGTTTAAATAAAGATAGAGCTGGTTTTGCAGTTAGAGATTTACATCCAAGTCATTATGGACGAATATGTCCTATTGAAACACCGGAAGGACCCAATGCAGGTTTAATAGGCTCTTTAAGTATATATGCAAAAGTTAATCCTTATGGCTTTATTGAGACTCCTGGTTATAAAGTAAATAATTCTAAGATAGTTAAAGAAAGAAGTTTAACATATATTACAGCTGATCAAGAAGATGAACTAAAAATAGCTCCGGCTGATATTGTGCTTCAGCAAAATATACACATCAAAAATAAAAATATTCCAGTTAGATATAGGCAAGAGTTTACTACGTCTGCTAGTAGCGATGTAGATTATATTGCTGTTTCACCTATTCAAGTTATATCTGCAGCTACCTCTCTAATACCTTTTTTAGAGCATGATGATGCAAATAGAGCCTTAATGGGTTCAAATATGCAAAGACAAGCTGTTCCTTTGCTGTACCCAGAAAAACCAATTGTTGGTACAGGATTGGAGTCAAAAGTTGCCAGAGATTCAGGAATGATTGTTGTAAGTCGAAATGATGGTTTAGTTAATTATGTATCTGGTACAAAAGTAGGTATTCAAGATTTCGATGGTAGAATTATTCATTACAGATTAAAAAAGTACTATCGATCAAACCAAGACACTTGTATTAATCAAAGACCTATTGTTTGGCCTGGAGAAAAAGTTATTAAAGGACAAATGATTGCTGATGGTGCATCTACTGAGTTAGGAGAAATAGCTTTAGGTCAAAATATTTTAGTAGCTTATATGCCTTGGGAAGGTTATAACTATGAAGATGCTTTTCTAATTAGTGAACGATTAGTTTACGATGATCTTTATACTTCTATACATATTGAAAGATACGAAATTGAATGTCGTCAAACAAAATTAGGATCTGAAGAAATTACAAGAAATATTCCTAATATTAGTGATAATTCTATTTCTTTATTAGATAAAGATGGAATTATTACTGTTGGATCTTGGGTTGACTCAGGAGATATATTAGTTGGTAAGATTACTCCTAAAGGTGAATCTGACCAGTTGCCTGAAGGTAAATTGTTAAGAGCTATATTTGGAGAAAAAGCAAGAGATATTAGAGATACTTCATTGCGACTTCCAAATGCAGCTAGAGGTAGAGTCGTGAATGTAAAAATTTTTAAAAGGCAAAACGGTGATGATTTACCCCCTGGTACCAATATTATTGTACGAATATACGTGGCACAAAAGCGTAAAATTCAAGTTGGTGATAAAATGGCTGGTAGGCATGGTAATAAAGGAATTATTTCAAGAATTTTGCCAAGACAAGATATGCCTTTTTTACCTGATGGTAGTACTGTTGATATTATTTTAAATCCACTTGGTGTGCCTTCTAGGATGAATGTTGGTCAAATATTTGAGTGCCTATTAGGTTTAGCAGGCCATTATTTAAATAAACGTTTTAAAATTGTACCATTTGATGAAATGTATGGACAAGAAGCCTCTAGAGCATTAGTTAATAATAAATTGAAACAAGCTAGTATTAAAAGTGGACAGTCATGGTTATTTAATGCTGATTATCCCGGAAAAACTAGTCTATTTGATGGAAGAACTGGAGAATGCTTTGACAATCCTGTTACTGTTGGTAAGGCTTATATGTTAAAATTAGTACATTTAGTTGACGATAAGATTCATGCGAGATCTACTGGTCCTTATTCTTTAGTTACCCAACAGCCATTAGGAGGTCGTGCTCAGCATGGAGGACAAAGGCTTGGTGAAATGGAAGTTTGGGCGCTTGAAGCATTTGGAGCAGCTTATACTCTACAAGAATTACTTACAGTAAAATCAGATGATATGCAAGGACGTAATGAAGCTTTAAATGCTATTGTTAAAGGTAAACCAATTCCTAAACCGGGTACTCCTGAGTCTTTTAAAGTTTTAATGCGCGAATTACAATCTTTAGGTTTAGATATTTCAATACATAAAGTTGAGTTTAACTCAAGTGAAAATAGTAATATTATTAATAATTTACAAACATATAATGATTTGCCTACAGTGAAAGATGTGTTTTTATATTGAGGATGTTTAAAGTATGACTCAACTCGAAAATCATTTTGATTATATTAAAATTAGTCTGGCCTCTCCTGATAAAATACGTTCTTGGGGTGAAAGAACTTTACCTAATGGTCAAATAGTAGGTGAAGTAACAAAACCAGAAACAATTAATTATAGAACATTAAAGCCAGAAATGGATGGTTTATTCTGTGAACGAATTTTTGGTCCAGTTAAAGATTGGGAGTGTCATTGTGGTAAATATAAAAGATTTCGATATAAAGGTATTGTTTGTGAAAAATGTGGTGTCGAGATAACGGAGTCCAAAGTTAGACGTAATAGGATGGCATATATTGAACTAGCTGCACCTGTCACTCATGTGTGGTATCTTAAAGGGAGTACTAGTTATATTGCATTGGCATTAGATTTGACTGTTAAAGAAGTTGAAAAAATAGTATATTTTCATTCTTATATTGTGTTAAATCCTGGAAGTAATAGTAAACTTGAGTATAAACAATTATTAGAAGGATACCAATGGAGATTAATTGAAGAAGATTTATATAATAAATCTAATAATCTGTTAGATGTTGAAGTAGGAATAGGAGCAGAAGCAATTTATCGATTATTACAAGATGTTGATTTATATAATACTGTAGAATTGCTAAGAGAAGAAGCGCTAAAACCCAATTTAAGTAAAAAAATTTCTACAAAGTTTAATAAGAAAATGAAAAGATTGCGTTTGTTAGAAAACTTTATTGCTACAGGCGCTAATCTTTCGTGGATGATTTTTTTTGTAATACCTGTTATTCCTCCAGATTTAAGACCTATGGTTCAGTTAGATGGTGGTAGATTTGCAACAGCAGATTTAAATGAGTTTTATCGAAGAATTATTAATAGAAATAATCGATTAGCACGTTTAAAAGCTATCTTAGCACCAGAAATTATTATAAGAAATGAAAAAAGAATGTTGCAAGAAGCTGTAGATTCGTTAATGGATAATGGTAGAAGAGGAAGAACTGTTGTTGGTTCTAACAATAGACCTTTGAAATCGCTATCTGATATTATTGAAGGAAAGCAAGGAAGGTTTAGACAAAATTTGTTAGGCAAAAGAGTTGATTATTCTGGTAGATCAGTAATAGTTGTTGGTCCGAAATTAAAATTACATCAATGTGGTTTACCTAAAGAAATGGCACTAGAACTATTTCAGCCTTTTGTAATACATCGTTTAATTGTACAAGGTCTAGTTAATAATATTAAAGCAGCTAAGAAACTGATTCAAAAAAACGATGTACTGGTTTGGGATGTTTTAGAAGAAGTTATTCATGGTCATCCCGTCTTATTAAATAGAGCTCCAACTTTACATCGTCTAGGTATTCAAGCATTTGAACCTATTCTAGTTGATGGTAGAGCTATTAAATTACATCCATTAGTCTGTCCAGCATTTAATGCCGACTTTGATGGAGATCAGATGGCTGTACATGTTCCGTTATCACTAGAAGCTCAAGCTGAGGCAAGGTTATTAATGTTAGCACCACATAACTTTTTGTCACCAGCGACAGGTTCTCCGATCTTAATGCCAAGTCAAGATATGGTATTAGGTTGTTATTATCTTACTACTGGTAATCCATCTTCAACAAAAGGAAAAAAACATTTTTTTTCAAGTTTAGAAGATGCTATTATTTCTTATTATGGTAAAAAAATAGATTTGCATGCTTTTATTTGGGTACGTTTTAATGGTCAATTACAGATTGAGATACCCAAAAAAGTGTCTTCAATTAAAACAACACAAGATTTAAATGGTAATAAGTTTCTTTATTATCCTAATGTGATTATTAAATTAGACGCTCATGATAATCAGCTAGTTCAATATATTCGCACTACTGTTGGTAGGATTCTATTTAATAATGCTGTTGAGACTTCTCTAATTATTTAGTTATTTATTCTGACTAATATAGGATTTAATTATAAATGAAAAATAGTTTATCAAACATTTATTTTTTTAATAAAGTTATTGATAAGTCTGAGCTTAAAAAACTGATCACTTGGGCATTTAGAAATTATGGTATTGCTCGTGCTTCTAATATGGCTGATCGATTAAAAGACTTAGGTTTTTATTATGCTACGAAAGCAGGAATTTCTTTAAGTTTAGAAGATTTGAGAATTCCTCCTAGCAAGCAAAACTTATTAAAACTTACGTTCAATTCTATACAAGAAACTGATAAACGATACAGAAGAGGTGAAATTACTGCTGTTGAAAGATTTCAAAAAGTCATTGATACTTGGAATTATGCTAGTGATAACTTAAAACATGAAGTTATAGATTACTTTAAAAAAACTGATCCGTTAAACTGTATTTATATGATGGCTTTTTCAGGAGCAAGAGCTAATATTTCTCAAGTTAAGCAACTAGTTGGAATGAGAGGATTAATGGCTGATCCTCAAGGGCAAATAATTGATTTACCAATATTTCATAATTTTAGAGAAGGCTTAACAATTACAGATTATTTTATTTCTTCCTATGGAGCTAGAAAAGGATTAGTAGATACAGCGTTGAGGACAGCTGATTCAGGTTATTTGACTCGTCGTTTGGTTGATGTGGCCCAAGATATTATCATTCGGGATTATGACTGTAAAACACCTAAAGGTATTTTATTAGAAGAAATGGTCGATAATAGAAAAACATTGATCTCATTAAAACAGTCATTGTTAGGAAGAGTTTTAGCTGAAGATATTGTTGATTTAGATAATAATCAAATTATTGCTAAAGCTAATGATTATATTGATACTTCTCTAATAGAGAAAATTATAGATTTAAAACTATTTAATATTTTAGTTCGTTCTCCTTTGACCTGTTTTTCTTTACGATCAGTATGTCAACTTTGTTATGGTTGGAACTTAGCTCATAGTAAATTAGTAGATTTAGGAGAAGCTATTGGCATTATTGCGGCACAATCAATTGGTGAGCCTGGAACACAATTAACAATGCGTACTTTTCATACAGGAGGTGTTTTCACTGGTGAATTATCTCAAAATATTACATCTAATATAAATGGTATAGTTAAATACTCAGATGATGTGACACTAACTCAAACTAGAAATAGGTATGGAGAAAACGTTCAACTTGTGCATTCAGATTTTACAATTACTATTGTAAACCAGAATGCTAACTCCCAGAGTTTTTTTATACCAAGAAATTCATTACTCTTAGTAGAAAATCTTCAAAAGATTAGTGAAGGTCAAATTTTAGCTGAATATCCTATAAATAAAAAATTATCAACAGAAAAAGCTCAAAAAGCTGTTGTTGCAGACTTTTCTGGTAGTGTTCACTTTAATATAAATCATCTTCATAAGGATTCAACAATAAATAAAAATTTAGTCGTTTGGGTTCTGTCTGGAGAAGTATATAATTTACCTAAGCTTGCTAAATTAGTTGTATGTGAGAATCAGCTGATAGAAAAAGATGCATTATTAGCGCATTCAGATTTACTTAATTCTAGAGAAGGAAAAGTTTATCTTATAAAAGATACAGCTGTTACATCTAAAATTTTATTAGTTACTTCGTCGAAGCTTTATAATAATGTGAAAGTTTTTGTTGAATTTGTGAATGATTATAAAAGATATTTTTTAGAAACTGATAATAAAGATAAATTTGTTTTAAAATGTCAACCTAATAAAAAAATTGTACATCAACAAATTATTGGAGATCTTCTTTCTAATGCATATAGGACTAAAACTGGTGGTATAATAAAATTTCTTGATTTATCTACTTCAAAGAGTGATGAACAAGATTTTTATAATATTTATGGTTCTGGTTATATATTGTGGATACCTGAAGAGACTCATATCGTAAATAAAGATGTTTCTCTTTTACTTGTTGATCACTTAACTTTTATTGAAGCTGGAACAGAAATAATACAAAATGTATTTGCTAATAATTCTGGTTTTTTAGAGATTATAGAGAAAGATGGAATTATACGTGAAATTCTTATTAAGCCAGGAAAGTTGATCGATATAGATATTGATAAAATAAGTTTGAATAAACATAGGGGTTTTTTACGTCCTGGAGAAAATTTATTCGGGCAAGTAACGACAGATAAGTTAGTGTACTGGGAATATGTAAGTATTTTGAATAAAAACTTAATTTTATTGAGGCCTGTTATAATATATTCTCTTCCAAATAAAAATTTGTCACTAAATTTCTCTGATAGCTCTTTTGCAACTGATATAGTTAACCTTAAATTAATCCGTAGAACATATTTTAGAGATGGTGAGAGAGTTAAATCTGTTATTGGTATTAACTTAGTATTAACTCATTTAATTGTTGAGTTAAAAGATGATTTTAATCCAATTAAATGTTATATGCAGTTTCATTCAAACAATTTATTAAATAACAATTCATCCTTTTTAATCAAATTTATAACAGCTGATTTTTTAACAATAAAAGAATCTTTTTTTGATAAAAATCATAGTTTGTATACAAAAACTTCAGTATTAGTAGATGATGGTCAATACGTTAAATCAAATTCTATTATTTCTCAAACCAATATTTTTTCTTCTATTGCTGGTAAAATAGGATGCATAGAAGAAACAAAAAATGCTAATCGTAGAATTCTAATTGTTAGTCAAGCTAATATTAAAAATATTGCAATAAATAATATTAAATTGTTAAAAAATGAAATTAATGATTACGTTTACGCAGGAGATAAAATAGCTGATAATACTATTACAACCGTTTCTGGTCAAATTATTTCAATACAAAATAACTTAATCAAGATTAGGATAGGACAACCTTATTTAATTTCTTCTGGTTCTTTATTACATATTTCTAACTTAAGTCTTATACAAAGAGGAGAAAATATAGGAACACTTATTTTTGAAAGATTTAAAACAGGCGATATCGTTCAAGGTTTACCTCGTATTGAAGAAATTTTAGAAGCAAGGAAAAAAATAGATCTATCTTTCAATCCTCATGCTATATTAGAAAATAAATTTAGATCTTATTTGGCTCATGGTTTAAATATCTCTAGAGCTTCCAGGCTTAGTATTATCGAAATACAGCTTTTTTTAGTAAAAGAAGTTCAGTCTGTTTACCAATCACAGGGAGTATATATTTCTGATAAACATATAGAAGTTATTGTTAGGCAAATGACCTCGAAAGTTAAAATAGAGAATGGAGGTGATACTCAATATTTACCTGGTGAGTTAATTGAGCTGCAAAAAGTTGAGTCTGTTAATTATTCTTTATTCCTAAATAATAAAAAAAGTGCTTCGTATTATCCAGTTCTATTAGGTATTACAAAAGCATCTTTAAATACAGAAAGTTTTATTTCTGCTGCAAGCTTTCAAGAAACAACTAAAGTTTTAACTGAAGCTGCAATTAATGGTAAACTTGATCAATTAAGAGGACTAAAAGAAAATGTTATCATTGGTAGATTAATCCCTGCTGGTACAGGGTTTAATCCTTATAATATAAATAAAATTAGTAATAATTCTTATTCCAATATTGATGATTGTGATAAACTTCAAACAAAATCTTATAATAGTGATTATCAAAATAGTATAAATAGTTTTGAGGATATTATTATAGATGATAGAACAAGTTAATATACTTTAAAATAAATAGTGAAACTCTTTGTCTTTTTATGCTTCTATCTTTAATATTATTAAATAATAGATTGTTATTGATTAACATAATTGAAAATATTCATAATAAATTCTAATAATTATATTTTTTAAAGTTCAAACATTTTTTATTTATGAAACACTTTTGTAAATATCTTATCAAATTTAATTTTATGTTATAATTGTTGTCAAAATAGTTGTCGATCTTTTGTTCAAGTTTATAGTTAATTCGTTATAGTAATAATTAATATCACATATGTCTATAGTATCTTTGGAAGAATTATTAGAAGCTGGCGTTCATTTTGGACATCAGTCTAGACGATGGAATCCTAAAATGTTTCCTTATATTTATACTGAACGAAACGGTATACATATTATTGACTTGGTTCAAACTGCTCAACTCCTTAATGATGCATGTGACTTTGTGAAAAAATGTTCCCAGCAAGATAAAACTTTTTTATTTTTAGGTACAAAACGTCAAGCTGCTGGGATAGTTTCAAGAGAGGCAATAAGATCTAATTCCTTTTATGTAAATCAAAGATGGTTAGGAGGAATGTTAACTAATTGGGTTACTATTAAATCTAGGGTTGAAAGATTAAATCAGCTTGAACAGAGAGATGAAAAAGGTCTTATTGATAATTTACCTAAAAAAGAAGCATCAGTGATACGTAAAGAATTAGATAGATTACGTAAGCATCTTAATGGTATTAAAAATATGAAAAATTTACCCGATCTTGTAATTATTGTTGATCAAAAAAAAGAAACAACTGCTATTCAAGAATGTATAAAATTAGGTGTACCGACAATTTGTCTGTTGGATACTAATTGCAATCCAGATATTGTTGATGTTCCTATTCCAGCTAATGATGATGCTATAAGGTCAATAAAATTAGTATTATCCAAATTAGCAGATGCTATTTTAGAAGGTAAGGCGAGCTAACTTTGTTATTGTATTTATAGAAAATAGATTATTTACTAATATAATTAATTTACAATTATGCTTAAAAAAATCTCTGCTGAAAATATTAAAGAATTGCGAAATAAAACTGGTGCTGGCATGACAGATTGTAAAAAAGCTTTAGAAGCTTCAGATAGCCAAATTGAAGTAGCTATAGAAATATTAAGAAAAAAAGGTTTAGCTTCTGCAGATAAAAAATCTAGTCGACTTGCAGCTGAAGGGTTAATTCAAAGTTACATTCATGCTGGTTCTAGAATAGGAGTACTGATAGAAATAAATTGTGAAACTGATTTTGTAGCACGTCAGCCTCAATTTCACCAGTTAGCTAAAGATATAGCAATGCAAATTGCTGCTTGTCAATCAGTAAAATATATTTCAATTGCTCATATTCCTAATGAGGTAGTTGCTTATGAACGAGAATTAGAACTACAAAAAGAAGATTTATGTAATAAACCTGTTGATATAAAAAATAAAATAGCTAATGGTAGAGTAGATAAAAGGTTAAAAGAGTTATCCTTAATTGATCAGAACTTTATCAAACAAACAGAAATTAGTATTGATGAATTAATAAAGCAACACATTGCTTTATTAGGTGAAAATATCAGAATCAGGCGTTTTGAAAGATTTCTTCTGGGTGAAGGATTAGAGTCTAAAAGCAATAACTTTGAAGATGAAGTTTCAAATATGATCAAAAGCAAACAATAAAAATCTATGATTATATTAAAATAATCCAAATTATAGTGGTATTATTAATATGATATCTATTACATAAAAGTATTTATGTTATATTTCAAAACTATTGTGTATATTTTTGTTATAAATTAATTATAAAACAACATGTTTCAACAAAACAATTCTTGTTTATCAGATTTTCTTTATTTTTCTAATGTAGAAGTTGGTAAACATTTATATTGGAAAATAGGAAGTTATGATGTACACGGTCAAGTATTTATTGTCTCTTGGATTGTTATAGGTGTATTATTATCTTTATCATTTGCGGGAACAAGAGATTTACAAAGAATTCCAGGAAAATTTCAAAATTTTATGGAATTCATTTTAGAATTTTTACAAGATATTGCAAAAAATCAAATTGGTGAACAGGAATATAGGTCTTGGCTACCTTATATATCTACAATATTTTTATTTATATTAGGTAGCAATTGGGCTGGTGCATTAATTCCTTGGAAATTAATTCAATTACCAGAAGGAGAGTTGGCTGCACCAACTAATGATATTAATACAACAGTTGCATTATCTCTACTAACATCTTTAGCTTATTTTTATGCTGGGCTGAATAAAAATGGGTTAGGTTATTTTGCTCGTTACGTTGAACCTACTCCTGTGTTATTACCAATTAATATACTTGAAGATTTCACTAAACCTTTATCGTTAAGTTTTAGATTATTTGGAAATATACTTGCAGATGAGTTAGTAGTTTCTGTATTCACTTTGCTAGTTCCTATTCTTATTCCTTTACCTGTAATGATATTGGGATTATTTGCAAGTTCAATACAAGCATTAATATTTTCTACATTATCTGCTGCTTACATTGGTGAAGCATTAGAGGGTCACGGAGATCACTAATTATTTTCTCTTGAGTTCTCTCATAATCATTTTTTATAAATTATAAAATATGAATCAATGAAATATGTTAATTTTCTATGTTTTAATAAAAAATATTAAATAATTATGGATTCTATCATTTCAGCGGCTTCTGTTATAGCTGCGGGTTTAGCTGTTGGTCTAGCTGCTATTGGACCTGGTATAGGTCAAGGTAGTGCTGCAGCAAATGCAGTAGAAGGTATTGCAAGACAGCCAGAAGTTGAAGGTAAAATAAGAGGAACACTATTATTAAGTTTAGCATTTATGGAATCTTTGACTATATATGGACTTGTAGTTGCGCTATCTTTATTGTTCGCTAATCCTTATACTGGTTAGTTTTGTTTAAACACTTAGTTTATTGTTTTTATATATAAATAAACTAAGTGTTTTTATGATGTTAACGTTAATACATCAATTTTTATTTTATTTATTTGTTATATAAGGTACATAATGGATATCATTATATCTTTACTTAGTCAAGAATTTGAAACAAATAACAGTGGTGGTTTATTTGATTTTAATGCGACTCTTCCTCTAATGGCTCTCCAATTTCTTGGATTAACTGTTATCTTAAACCTATTATATTATAAACCTGTGAGTAATATTTTAGATGATCGACAAGAATACGTCCGAAACAGTTTAACGAGTGCTTCAGCATCGTTAGTCAAAGCAGATGAATTGACTAAGACGTATGAGCTTGAGTTAGCAGAATCACGTAAAGGTGCACAAAGAATTATTAAAAATGCTCAAGAAGAAGCTCAATTAATTGTTTCAAAAAAAATCAAGGACGCACAAATAGATGCAGAAAAATTACTTATAGATGCTTATAATGAATTGAATATACAAAAAGAGGAAGCTCTAAAGAGTCTAGAAATTCAAATAGATATTTTGAGTGACCAAATACAAAAAAAATTATTAGATAGTTAATGTTGTATATGAATTAAATACATAAAAAACTGCTAATAATTATAAACAATATAAACACTAAACGATAAGTAAATGGAAATTTTTGAAATTATTAGTCAAGAGTTATTGTATGCAAGAATAGGTTTGAACTATGACTTTTTGGAAGCAAATGTAATAAATATTGCGATTCTATTAGCCGGTCTAATTTATGTGTTAAGGAAGTTTTTAGGATCAATATTAGCGGATAGACAAAGTAAAGTGATTTTTGCTATTCGTGAATCAGAAGAACGTTTACAACAGGCGAATGCTAGATTAAATGAAGCAGAAAAGCAATTAGCCCAAACACAATTAATCATTAACGAAATAATTAATGAAGCAGAGATTACAGCAAAAAAAGTTCGTGAATCGATATTAGAACAAGGTAAATCTGATATAGAAAAACTTACTAAGTCTAGTAAAATAAGCGTTAAATTTGCTGAAAATCAGGTGAGACTGCAAATACAGCAGCAAATTACTGCACTAGCAATAAAAAAAGTTAGTGTTGAGTTGAAAGGTCAAATGAATTCTATGATGCAAGACAAAATTATAGATCAAGGTATCATGCAATTAGAAGGAAAAATTAATGTATGAGTAATCAAGGTTTAAAGGAAAAAATAGCTATTCCATATGCTGAGGCTTTAATCAGTTATTCTCAAAGTATTAATTTATTGAGTGAAGCAACGAAAGATTTATCATCTATATCAACAATTTTATCTGAGTCTAAAGACTTGCAATACCTTTTATCTAATCCATTAATTAATGGTTCTATAAAAAAGCAAATATTAAAGCAACTTTTTGAAAATCAGATTAACGATTTTGTTATGAATTTTATTTTAATTTTAGTTGATAGGCGTCGAGTTCACTTATTAAGTAGTATCATAAAGAAGTATCTGGAATTAACATATGTTTTAGAATCCACTACAATTGTTGAGTTATATTCTGCTGTTGATATTAATGAGACACAACAAGAGAATTTAATTCAAAAAATAAAATCAATGATAAATAGCTCAAAAGTTAAATTAGTAATGAATAAAGATCATGAGTTAATAGGTGGTTTTATAATAAAAATAGGATCAAAAATTATTGACGCTAGTTTATCTGGTAAATTAAAAAAAATGTCATTGTATCTTGAGACAAAGTAAGTATTTATTTTGCATAGAATATTTCTACACAAAAATTTATAAATTATAAGAATATATGTTAAATATTAGACCAGATGAGATAAGTAATATTATACGTCAACAGATTGATAAATATAACCAAGAGCTACAAGTTACAAATGTTGGTACTGTTTTACAAGTGAGTGATGGTATTGCTCGTGTTTATGGACTAGATGAGGTAATGGCTGGAGAGCTTTTACAATTTGAAGATCAAGATCAAACTATTGGTATTGCGCTTAATTTAGAAAGTGATAATGTTGGTGTTGTACTAATGGGTGATGGACGTAATATATTGGAAGGAAGTTCTGTGAAGTCTACTGGCCAAATAGCTCAAATTCCTGTAGGCGATGAATTTTTAGGAAGAGTTGTAAATCCTTTAGCAAAACCTATAGATGCTAAAGGTACACCAAATACTGATCAAACAAGGCTTATAGAGTCATATGCTCCTGGTATTATTGGGCGTCAATCAGTTTGTGAACCATTGCAGACTGGAATCACAGCAATAGATTCTATGATTCCTATTGGACGAGGACAAAGAGAGTTAATTATTGGTGATCGTCAAACAGGTAAAACAGCTGTTGCTTTAGATACAATTATTAATCAAAAAGGTCAAGATGTTATTTGTGTCTACGTTGCAATTGGACAAAAAGCTTCTTCTGTTGCACAGGTTGTTTCTGCACTTGAAGAAAAAGGTGCATTAGAATATACAATCATAGTTGCAGCTAATGCAGATGATTCTGCTACTTTGCAGTATATTGCTCCATATACAGGAGCTACTTTAGCAGAGTATTTTATGTATAAAGGTAAAGCAACATTAGTTATCTATGATGATTTGACAAAACAAGCACAAGCTTATCGTCAAATGTCTTTGCTTCTTCGTCGTCCGCCTGGTAGAGAAGCATATCCTGGAGATGTATTTTATTTACATTCAAGACTTTTAGAAAGAGCAGCTAAATTGAGTAGCGATTTAGGTGGTGGTAGCATGACTGCTTTACCTATTATTGAAACACAAGCTGGTGATGTTTCAGCTTATATTCCAACAAATGTTATTTCTATTACGGATGGTCAAATTTTCTTATCAGGAGATTTATTTAATTCAGGAATTAGGCCAGCTATAAATGTAGGTATATCAGTTTCTCGTGTAGGTTCTGCTGCGCAGATTAAAGCTATGAAACAAGTTGCTGGTAAATTAAAGTTAGAATTAGCTCAATTTGCTGAATTAGAAGCTTTTTCTCAATTTGCATCTGATTTAGATAAAGCTACTCAGAATCAACTAGCACGTGGACAGAGACTAAGAGAAATTTTAAAGCAAGCTCAAAATTCTCCACTTGTTGTAGAAAATCAAGTAGCTATAATATATGCTGGTGTTAATGGGTATTTAGATAATATTGAGTTGTCTAAAGTTAATGATTTTGTTACAGCTTTAAAAAATGATCTACAAAATTCTAAGCCGGAATTTGGAGAAAATATTCGTAGTACTAAAAAATTAACTCCAGAATCTGAAGATTTATTAAAGCAATCTATAGAAGATGTTCAACAAACTTTTTCTATATAGCTATAGTTAATTAAAAAAACATTGAAAAATATTTTAAACTTAGGAGATTTAACCAATTTTCCTAGGTTTATTGATAAAATGTTTATTTACTAGAGTGAATAAATTTGTAACCATGTTTGTCTATATCTGATGCTATCGTTTTATTGCCTGTGCGAATAATTTTTCCTTTACTCATTATATGTACATAATTAGGCTGAATGTAGTCGATTAACTTTTGATAATGAGTAATTATTAGTATACAATTATCTTTAGTTGCAAAGTTTTTGATACTATCTGAAATATTTTTCAAAGCATCTACATCTAAACCAGAATCTATTTCATCTAAAATAGATAATTCTCTTTGAAGTAAAGACATTTGCAAAATTTCATTTTTCTTTTTTTCTCCACCAGAAAAACCCTCATTTAAAGATCTGTTTAAGAATAAAGGATTCATCTCAATTTTTTCTAGTTCTTTGTTAATTATTGTAAAAAAAGATAATGGATCTATTTCATCTTTATTTATACTCTTTTGTTTAGAATTATATGCTAAACGTAAAAAGTCTATGTTGCTAACACCTGGAACTTCTATTGGATACTGAAAAGCTAAAAATATTCCTTTATGAGCTCTATCTTCAGGTTCTTCATGCGTAATGTCTTCACTCTTAAAAAAAATATTTCCTTTAGTTATTTCATAAGAAGGATGTCCAGCTATAATTTTTGCTAAAGTACTTTTTCCAGATCCATTTTTACCCATGATTACATGAATCTCACCTTTTTTTATTACTAAATTTAGCCCTGTAATGATTTCTTTGTTATCAATATTGGCATGTAAATTGTTAATTCTCAAACTTTCTTCTGTATTCATATATTATGTTATCCAACAGTTCCTTCTAATTTTAAATTTAGTAAACGATCTGCTTCCATAGCAAATTCCATCGGTAATTCGTTTAATATTTCTTTGCAAAATCCGTTTATCATTATACCAATTGTTTCTTCTAAAGAAATACCTCTTTGTGAAAAATAAAAAATTTGTTCTTCGCCTATTTTAGATGTTGAAGCTTCATGTTCAACTTTGGCGTAAGGATTTTTTACTTGTATATAAGGAAAAGTGTTCGCTGTAGAGTTATTGCTCAAAATTAATGAATCACATTGAGAATAGTTTCTAGAGTTATTTGCTTTAGGACCTATCTTTACTAATCCACGATAGTTATTCATTGAATTTCCTGATGATATTCCTTTAGATATTATTTTACTTTTTGTATAATGTCCTATATGTATCATTTTACTTCCTGTATCTGCTTGTTGGTAATTATTAGTGAGTGCAATTGAAGAAAACTCTCCTATCGCATAATTTCCTACTAAAATGCAGCTAGGGTATTTCCATGTTATCGCTGACCCTGTTTCAACTTGGGTCCATAATATTTTAGAACTTTTTCCTATACACATTCCTCTTTTAGTTACAAAGTTATAAATTCCTCCTTCTCCTTTCGTATTTCCTGAATACCAATTTTGAACAGTTGAATATTTAATGGTTGCATTATCGAGCGCTATTAGTTCGACAATAGCTGCATGTAATTGATTGTTATCAAATTGTGGTGCAGTACAACCTTCTAAATAACTAACGTAACTATTTTGATCAGCTATAATAAGTGTTCTTTCAAATTGACCCGATTCTTTGTTGTTAATTCTAAAGTATGTAGATAATTCTAATGGACATTTTGTGTTTTTAGGAATATAACAAAATGATCCATCGCTAAAAGTTGCAGAATTAAGTGATGAGTAAAAGTTATCTCCAATTGGTACAACTGATCCTAGGTATTTTTTGATAAGATTAGGATATAATTTGATTGCCTCGCTAATAGAACAAAATATTACTCCATGAGTTGCAAGTTCTTTTTTAAATGTTGTGGCAATAGATACACTATCAAATACTGCATCTACTGCAACATTACTTAACCTTTTTTGTTCATTTAAGGATATACCCAATTTTTCAAAAGTTTTAAGAATTTCCTCATCAACTTCGTCTAAGCTTTTGATTTTTTCTTTATTTTTAGGCACTGAATAGTATAAAATAGTGTTATAGTTGATAGATTGATAAAATAAACTACTCCATTCTGGTTCTCTCATTTTTATCCATTTTTCATATGCTTCTAACCTAAATTTATTTAAATAAGTTGGCTCTTCTTTGCTTTTGGAGATTAATTTGATAATTTTAGCACTTAAACCTTTTGGAAAATATTCTGGTTCAATTTTTGTATGGAATCCATATTTATATGGTGTATTTATTAAGTTGTCTAAATACTTTTTTGAATTATTACTCACAGTTTTTTAATATATTATTATTTATTTAACTACTATTTATATTATTCTATACTTATAGTATATAAATTTTATTTTATTTAAAATTACTCTAAATATACTTTTTTATTAAGCTTATTATTTATTTGTTTTATCCATAGTATTGTATTAAAGTTGCTTTGATATTCTAATAAATTAACTAATAAGGTTTTTGAATACCAAAATGAATATGCTAATAAATTTTTTTGTGAATTAAAATTTTTAATCTTTATTCCTAAATATAAATTCTGTATGCTATCAATAATTTTTTCTAATATCTGACCGCTAAAAAAAATATTGGTTAGATTCCTATTGTATTTATTTGTGCTTATTATATTAAAAAGACTGTAAAATCTTAATAAACTTTTAATAATCATGTGACTTCTTAAAAAATTGGATACTTTAAACAGACATAATGTATTTATTGTATGTAAGATAGCTATCTTTTTTAAATATTGTGGAATTTTATACAATGCACAATAAAAATATAAATTACATATACATTTTTGTTGATAGAAAAATATTACCAACTTTAAATAGTAAATACATAGTATATTAGATAACAATATATTGCTGTGTAAATACTCTTCATCTATGCTATGATTCAAAATTATCGTATAGATGGAAAAAAATAAACCTTTAACAATTACTTTAAAAGTTTTTTTTAAATAAAAACTTTTAAAAATTAGTAGATAACTTAATTCTATCGTAAGTAGTAAAATAACTAAAATCTTTAAAGATATATGAGGCAAAGCAACAAAAAATATAGTTAAGAATAAAATTGTTATGTTACTATACTGTTTACGCAATACTTTAGTTGTCATTTTAATATAATTATTAGAAGAAATATCCTGTAAAAAATACATGTCAAATTTGTTATGAAAATTCTTTAAATAAAAGTCTTATTCTGTTATTATAGTTAAAGTTTATAAACTTCAAAGAGTAAGTGGCGAAATTCGGTAAACGCATCATATTCAAAATATGACGACATTGTTTTGAGGGTTCGAATCCCTCCTTACTCATCTTTATCTTATTGTATATAAATATATTTTTATATGTTAAAATACAGCTTAAGAAACTATTGTATATTGAGGATTATGCTGAATGACTTTGCTTGTTATTGGTAGTACAGGTACGTTAGGTAGACAAATCGTTAGGAAAGCTTTAAATGAGGGTTTTCAGGTAAAATGTTTAGTAAGAAACTTTCGTAAAAGTGCTTTTTTAAAAGAATGGGGTGCTGAGCTCATATATGGTGATTTATCTCTACCAGAAAGTATTCCGTTAGCTTTATTTGGTGTTAGTGCAATAATTGATTGTTCAACTACAAGACCAAATGATTTATATAATATTGAACTCGTTGATCTAAAATCAAAGTATATTTTAATAGAGTCTGCTATTAAAGCCAATGTTAGACGTTATGTTTTTTTCTCGATTTTAAATGGTTATAGTTATAAAGATATTCCTTTAATAACATTAAAATTAATGATTGAATATCGTCTCAAAGTATCAGGGCTTAGTTATACAATATTCCATTTGCCAGGTTTTTTTCAAGGGTTAATAACGCAGTATGCACTTCCGATTTTAGATAAACAAACTGTTTGGATTACTAGTGAATCATCATTAATTCCTTATATAAATACACAAGATATAGCTAAAGTTAGTATTTATAGTTTGTCTATTCAGCAATTTAATAATAAGATTTTACCATTAGTTGGAAATAAAGTGTGGAAATCATTAGATATTATTAAACTATGTGAGCGGATATCTGGTCGTAGGGCTGTAATAAATAAAATACCAGTATATATTTTAAAAAAATTAAAAAATTTTGTTGATTTTTTTCAGTGGACTAAAAATATTTCAGAAAGGCTTGCTTTTATTGAAATGTTATCACGAGGTTATAGCATGAATATTCAAATGAAAGAAATACTATATATACTACAAGTTGATAAAACAGAAATAGAAGAATTAGAGATGTACTTACAAGAATATTTTGAACGAGTTATGAAAAAACTAAAAGAGTTGAATTATCAATTTTTAAATAATAATAAAAATACTGATCCAATAGAATTTTGATGGTTCACATAATTACCTGAATTAATGTTTCTTGTTTATAATGTATAATGTTTTATAAATATTGTTTTTACTGATAAAGGATTTTTTATGTTAACTTTAAAGATTTTTGTATATACTACGGTTGTATTTTTCATTTCTTTATTTTTCTTTGGATTTCTTTCTAATGACCCTTCTCGTAATCCAAATAGAAAAGATCTAGAATAATTTATAGATAGTAACACAAGTATTAATGTGTTACTATAATAATTCTTTAAGATAAATTGATAAAAAATTGCTACTTTTCTTTTAATTTTATATACGATGATACCTTTAATCCTAAATATTGATAATCTTGTATCTTTTTTACTGTAGCAAATGATGTAATTAAATTGCTATTAATAATATATATATATTCTTTATAAATAGAATTCACGTTATTATTTAACGTTTTAATTAAAAGTAAATTTATTTTTATTTTTTGTATTTCGTATATTATTTTTCTTTTCTTACCTTTAAATATGTAAAATAGAGTCAAAATAACCTTTTCGTTATTCTTGATTCTTTTAATAAAAATATTATTTCTGATAGTTCTTGACAAATAGAGTTTAGCATTGTACTTGTGGTATTTTTTATAAACTAAAGAATAGCAGTTTGTTTGCAAAAACCAATTACCTATAATATTTGGCGAAAATAAATTAAGATTTTTATTCATTCATTATATAGTATATGTTTGTTATTACTAAATTGTATATTAAAATAGAATTGATGCCATATTTTTTCAATACAAATAAGTAATATCGGTATTAATGTATATATAATAAATAAAAATACTCCCAATTAAAATTTAGTCAACACATTAAATAATGAAATATTGGAATTTGAAAAAAATCAATCAATCTGCTTTTGAAAAAACAGGAATTGTTCCTCGTTCTATGAATAAACTGTTTAATCGCTTCAAACAAGAATTAAATCCAAATGCAGAAGTTGAGGCCTTAGAAGAATTTAAAGTAGCTAAGTATCAAACGTCAACATCTGTTAAATATATTATAGCATTGCTTATTGTTCCTATATTAATTAACCAGCTATCTAAAATATTTGTTTTAGATCCTTTAGTTAATTATTTATGGAATAAAAATAGTAGATATATCTTTCTCAACCCTTCTCAAGAAGAAAGAGCATTTGCAGATTTACAGAGGTTTGAAGAAAAGCTACACTTTGAAATTTTAATTGGTAAGCTTGATTCTTTATCTATTGAAAATGTACAAACAAAAATGTCAACTAGAGCATTAGAAATAGCATTGGAATATTCTCAAGAAAGTGCAAATGCTATTAAAAATATCATAGCTGATTTTATTTCAATTATTATTTTTATTTCTATTTTAATTATTAACAAAAGACAGTTTTCAATACTGAAATCTTTTGTTAATGAATCTATTTATGGCTTAAGCGATACAGCAAAAGCATTCCTAATTATTTTATTTACAGATATTTTTGTTGGTTTTCATTCTCCTCATGGATGGGAAATAGTCATTGAGGCTATATTAAGACATCTTGGATTACCTGAGAGTAGAGACTTTATTTTTATTTTCATTTCAACTTTTCCTGTTGTACTAGATACTATATTTAAGTATTGGATCTTTAGATATTTAAATAAAATATCTCCTTCTGCTGTTGCTACTTATCATAATATGAATGAATAATTAATGATTTACTTTTTTTTTAAATTTTGTTATATTAAGTTCAGTATATTAAAGGCATCTGTGGCCGAGAGGCCGAAGGCAGCGGACTCATGTGTGACCCGTTTTTAGGTGTTAAAGGTTTAAAATAAACTATTTAGCTAACTAAAGATCAAATTTATTTATATTTGATTAACTGTACTTTTTTTGTTAGTAAGTTCTAACTATTCTAAATCATGAATATAAATATGTAGTCAATCTATTAATATTTTAGCCTTAAATAATATTAGATAAAGCAGACAACATATATAATTGATATAACTAGTCAAACAAACCTTTGTTAGAAGTATTAATCTAAAAATATTTATATTTTATTAATATTAAAAAATTATAAATGTTTAACCCTTAAGCTTAATTATTATGAGTTAATATAAGCATGATTTATTTAAGAGGTTGTTAATATATAAAATGGAGTTTAAGTCAATAATATTAAAAAAGTATGGAACGGAGTAAGTAAATAGTACTTTTCTATAGATATAGAAATTTTTTAGGCACTAAATATTATTTACAAAGAAACAATAAAAAGCGAAAGCTAACGTATTGTGCTTATTGCAAAATATATTCAATACAATATATCTAATAAATTAAAAAATGTTTAAAATTTAGATAAAATGAATATTGATAATAATAAATACATAATTCATAATGATTTAACAAATACAATTACATATTTAGAAAAAGCTCAATGGCAAAAGATTTATTTACGCTTATTAATGATAAGAAAACAGATCTATTCAAGTGCAAAAAAAAATAATTTATTTTATGTACATAAATTGCAAAAATATATTATTAAGTGTAACGAAGCTAAAATTTTATCTATTAGTAAAACTTTTGATAATATTTATTATTGTTATAACAGCTCTATGATTATTAAACCATTAATAAGATCAATAAATGCAATTGATTTGCTTAAGCTATTTTCATTAAATATTTTAAAGTGTTATAAAAATTATTCTTTGGTAATTAATGAAATTAAACAAAATTTACTTTACATATCACTAGAACCAATTTGTAAAGCAAAAACTATCAAAAAATCTGAAACTTCTCATTGTGAATATTTATTCAGTAACTATAGTGCTAAAAATTGCTTAAATAAGAATATTCTTAAAAAATTATTTTGTTATAATTATATAAATAAATCAATTAGTAAATGGCTTCATGATAATGTTTTACTAAGTTTATCAAAGTCATATCAAGTAATGTACTTAAATTCACTTACTAAACCTCACGTAAAAACTTCAAAAGATTTATTTGAACTATTATCTCAAATCATATCTAATGATTTAAATTGGTATATATTTAATTATCTCAAGATAAATATTTATCATTGTAAGTGTTTAAATAAGATATTACAGTCTCGAAAAAAACATTTTGATATAACAGATAAATTAACAGAAATATTTGATTTTTCACTTCATAAATTGCTATATAGAAAAACATATAAGAACTTTAAAATTATCAATTCTTTTTATACAAATAAAGAGTTAATGAAAAAGTTCATCCACCTATATTTGTATTATTACCATGAAGTTACAACCTTTTTTAAAATTAAATTGAGTCAAAATTGTAATAAATTAACTAATTCTTTTTTTAACATATGGTTCAAAAAAAAGTTTAAAAATAAACAAAGTATGTATAAACATAATATTTATTTCAAACAATTAAATCAAATACTCAATAATTTAGTATTTTTATATAACATTAGCAACTACTATATTACTAATCAATAATCTCCCTATGTAAAAAAATATATTTTGCTACTCAATAAGTAGTAGCCGTATGAAATGAAAGTTTCAAGTACGGTTTTGTAAGAGCGATTTTAATCAAAATCTACTCTAATAATCCGCCATCCCTACGGGACACCGCTGGTTCGAATCCAGCCAGATGCATTGTAACAATAAATAAAAAATAGCTTGAAAATAAAAAAGCGGGTAGCGGGAATCGAACCCGCATTATTAGCTTGGAAGGCTAAAGTTTTACCACTAAACTATACCCGCTATATCAATAGAATTATATCATAGTTTATTTTAATTAAACAAGTATTTACTTAAGTCCCTCAATTTTTATTTTTAAAAAAGAAGCAATTTCTTTTGCTTCTTTTTCAATTTCTTCAATCGCAAGTGGTTCTCCAACTTTAGTCAAAGGAATCTCTCTGCGGTCTTTTGTTTTTAAGTAAATTTCTCGTTTAGGTGATATGCCTTCCTGAATATTAATTTTTAATGCAGAGATTTCATCAATTCGATACTGTAGTTTTAATATACGATTTTTTCCTGGAAATCCTAGTCTGAAAATTGTAATTAGACCTTTTGTGTTGTTAAATTCATTATATCCACTACCAACATTAAATACGATAGTATACCATAAAAAAAGGCTTGTTAAAATTCCTGTCATACCATAGAATATCATTACGGCGCCTTGTGGAACAAAAAGAATATTATTATTATTTAATATGGATATATCATTGGAGTACTCTTTTAAATAGCTTATTAAACCTACAGAAAAAAAACTGAAACCTCCTGCTAAAATTGTGGTAGCCCACCAATAATTACTCAGTCTACGTGATCCTAATATCTTGTCTATTTTGATTTGGCTCATATATATACTTCAGTCTATTTAAATGAATTAAGATTTATTTCAATATTAACAATAAAAACAACTAATTTTATTGTCAATATTGTTGTCTAAAAACAATAAGTAATAAAGTTAAATTAATTTAATAAACTGTAAACCAAAATATAAACTTAAAGCTAAAAACATAAAGAATATAATGAAAAATGTATAACTTATAAGTATTGACATTAAATTTTTGCTCCTATTAATAAAATTAAATATTCATCCAGACAATATTATATAATGTTTATTATAAAATTGTTAATATTTTAACTTAAAACAAAAATTATTTGCTAATATTTAATTTTATATCTACTAATTTTTTTCTAACAATTTAATTTATGACAAACTTTATTAAACCTTATAATAGTGACCCATTTGTAGGAAATTTATCAACACCTATAAGTACATCAAGTTTTACAAAAAACCTTTTAAGTAATCTGCCTGCTTATAGACGAGGCTTATCACCTTTATTACGAGGTCTAGAAATAGGAATGGCGCATGGATATTTTCTTATTGGTCCATTTGATAAATTAGGACCTTTAAGAAATACAGATATTGCATTGCTATCTGGATTTCTGTCAGCTGTTGGATTAATTGTTATTTTAACATCTTGCCTATCAATGTATGGAGCAGTTTCTTTTGAAAATAGCAGTGATGAGTCAAAAGACATACTACAAACTTCTAGTGGTTGGAGTCAATTAACTGCTGGTTTTTTTGTTGGTGCTGTAGGTGGTTCGGGTTTTGCTTATTTACTTTTAGCCAATCTTCCCAATTTACAAAATTTGGGATTATCTTAATATTGATTGTTATTTATACTATGATAATGATTGAGTTTTTTGTAAGCTAGTAAAGGGACTTGAACCCATAACCTGCTGATTACAAATCAGCTGCTCTACCAATTGAGCTATACTAGCAAAGATTGAGATTAATAGAAATGTCTTAGATCCTCTAAAAAAATAATGTAAAGTTATATTTTGTTATTTAACTATACATTATCAAATTATGTTTTACTGAAGTACTATTTAATTAATTAATCTATTTTAGTTTGATTCTTTATTTAAGTACTCTGTATAGTAATTAATTGTTTCATTTAAGCATAATAATGACCATCCTGTAGGTATATCATTATTATTGTCTATATTTTGGTCATCACTTACTAATTCATTAGTATCAATATTATCGTATTTCTCATGATATATATTTTTTAAATTTGATATCATTTTCTTATTTCCTTATGATTTAATCCAATTCTATAAAGTTTTTTAAGCCTACATAAATAGTACTATATCATATAATTGATAAATTGTCACTATAGAAAATTGTAGATTATATCTTGAATAAGATTATTAAAGTTTTAGCTTATGTAATGACTTTATTACTCTTGAAGATATTTTCATTTTTACCCAACTATTCTTTTTAGAAGACCATATTCTTTTAACTTGTAAATTTACGTTTTGAATTTTTTTTGTTTTTATATTTGAATGAGATATTCTATAACCATTATTTGCCGTCTTACCAGAAATTTCACAAACTTTAGACATATTGCTTTGTATATATATCTTAATAATAATTTTAAATGATAAAAATTTATATGTACTTATTTAAAGTATTTAATAGTGTTGATTTTGGGATAGCACCTATTACGGTATCAACCTTTACTCCATTTTGAAAAATCATTAATGTTGGAATACTTCTTATATTATAATCTGCTGCAACACAAGGATTAGCATCCGTATTAACTTTGACAACTTTTATTATATTGCCATATTCATGAGCTATTTCACGTATAACAGGAGCTACCATTCTACAAGGACCACACCAAGGTGCACCAAAATCTACTAAAACAATTTGTTTTGATTTAATAACTTCTGAATCAAAATTCGAATCTACAACTTGTACAATAGGCAAAATAAATTTCTCCAAGATTTATTAATTGCTATTCTAATCGTAGCATAAAATATACTTAATAAACTACTAATCACTAAAATTTAATAATTTTTTATACATAAAAGATTAATTAAAATTATCACATTGATAAATAATATTGGGATTCTTTGATAACAATATAGTGATAAATTTATACTTAGAGATAGCTAACTATAATACAGTCCTATAGAAAGAGTCTATAGAAGTTTGTATTATTCTGATGGTTAACTTTATATATAATGATACTGCCTTAAATTCAAGGAGGAGCAAATGTCTAACTCTGTAGAAGAACGGACAAGAATTAAAAATGATCGCTATGAATCTGGTGTAATTCCTTATGCAAAAATGGGATACTGGGATCCTAATTATGTAATTAAAGATACTGATGTATTAGCTTTATTTAGGGTAACTCCACAACCAGGTGTAGACCCAGTAGAAGCTTCTGCTGCTGTTGCAGGTGAATCATCTACAGCTACATGGACTGTTGTATGGACTGATCTATTAACGGCATGCGATCTTTACCGAGCTAAAGCATATAAAGTTGACGCAGTGCCTAATACATCTGACCAGTACTTTGCTTATATTTCATATGACATAGATTTATTTGAAGAAGGTTCAATTGCTAACTTAACAGCTTCAATTATTGGTAATGTATTTGGATTTAAAGCTGTTAAAGCCTTAAGGCTTGAAGACATGCGTCTACCAGTAGCTTATTTAAAAACTTTCCAAGGTCCTGCTACTGGAGTAATTGTAGAGCGTGAACGTATGGATAAATTTGGTCGACCATTTTTAGGAGCCACTGTTAAGCCTAAATTAGGATTATCAGGAAAAAACTACGGAAGAGTAGTATATGAGGGTCTTAGAGGTGGATTAGATTTCCTTAAAGATGATGAAAATATTAACTCTCAACCATTTATGCGTTGGAAAGAAAGATTTTTATACTCAATGGAAGCTGTGAATCGTTCTATTGCTGCAACAGGAGAAGTTAAAGGTCATTACATGAATGTAACTGCTGCTACAATGGAAGAGATGTATGAAAGAGCAGAATTTGCCAAGCAACTAGGAACAGTTATTGTTATGATTGACTTAGTAATTGGATATACTGCAATTCAAACAATGGCTATTTGGGCGCGTAAAAATGATATGATACTACATTTACACCGTGCTGGTAACTCAACTTATTCTCGCCAAAAAAATCATGGTATGAATTTCCGTGTTATTTGTAAATGGATGCGTATGGCAGGTGTAGATCATATTCATGCTGGTACAGTAGTAGGAAAACTTGAAGGAGATCCTTTAATGATTAGAGGTTTTTATAATACTTTACTTCTACCTACTTTAGAAATTAACTTACCTCAAGGAATATTCTTCAAACAAGATTGGGCTGCCTTACGTAAAGTAACTCCTGTTGCATCAGGTGGTATTCATTGCGGACAAATGCATCAATTATTAGATTATTTAGGAGACGATGTTGTACTTCAGTTTGGAGGTGGTACAATTGGACATCCTGATGGAATTCAAGCAGGTGCGACAGCAAATCGTGTAGCTTTAGAAGCCGTGGTAATTGCAAGAAATGAAGGTCGTGATTATGTAGGAGAAGGACCTCAGATTTTACGCGATGCAGCAAAAACATGTGGCCCTCTACAAACAGCGTTAGATTTATGGAAAGATATCACATTTAACTATACTTCTACAGATACAGCTGACTTTGTGGAAACTCCAACAGCTAATGTTTAAATAAAAATATATTTACAACTGAATGCGTGTTTAGACAATTTATTCACTAGAATAAGATGAAATCTATCAACAAACATTAATCATTATAAGGAGTATAGAAAAGTGAGATTAACACAAGGAACTTTTTCCTTTTTACCTGACCTAACTGACGATCAAATTAAAAGTCAACTAGATTATGCAGTATCCCAAAGCTGGGCACTTAATATTGAATATACAGATGATCCACATCCTAGAAATAGTTACTGGGAACTATGGGGTTTACCTTTATTTGATGTTAAAGATTCTGCAGAAATTATGTATGAAATTAACAGCTGCCGCAAATCTTGTACTAACTGTTATGTGAAAATAAACGCATTTGATAACACAAGAGGTGTTGAGAGTTGTGTGTTATCTTTTATAGTTAATCGCCCATCTCTTGAACCTGGTTTCGAATTAGTAAGAACAGAAGATATTAGCAGAAATCAGAAATACTGCTTCCGTAGTTATGCAACTAGTAAACCAGAAGGCTCTAGATACTAATATATACCAATCATTAATTAAATAAATAAAAAGAATGTAATAAATAATCTAAAATTGCATTCTTTAAAATTTATACTAATCAGAATACATAATATTGGTTACATCAACAAACAAAATTTGAATTATGACTACAAACTATACAAAAGATACTCTATTAAATTTAAAAGAAGAATACGATAAAACAAAAATACAGGGAATCATAGATGAACTCGAACAAGAGCTAATAGGATTAAAACCTGTGAAAACACGCATTAAAGAAATAGCTGCTTTACTGCTTATAGATCGACTAAGAAGTCAACTAGATTTAGTTTCGGGGAGTCCAGGTTTACATATGTCATTTACTGGAAGTCCAGGAACGGGTAAAACAACTGTTGCAATGAAAATGGCAGACATATTAAATCGGTTAAATTATATTAGAAAAGGTCACTTATTAACTGTAACAAGAGATGACTTAGTTGGACAATATATTGGTCATACTGCTCCAAAAACTAAAGAGGTTTTAAAACAAGCTATGGGCGGAGTATTATTCATAGATGAAGCCTATTATTTATATAAACCAGATAATGAAAGAGATTATGGTGCTGAAGCAATTGAAATTTTATTACAAGTAATGGAAAATCAAAGAGACGATTTAGTTGTAATTTTTGCGGGTTATAAGGAAAAAATGGACCAATTTTATGAATCTAATCCTGGATTATCATCACGAGTAACTAATCATGTTGATTTTCCAGATTACACTGCTGAAGAATTACTGGAAATAGCCAAATTAATGTTGGAAGAACAACAGTATAAATTTGCGGCAGATGCAGATAAAGTTTTGTTAGATTATGCTCAAAGAAGAATGAAACAACCTCATTTTGCTAATGCTAGAAGTATTAGAAATGCAATCGATAGAGCTAGAATGCGACAAGCTAACCGCATTTTTTCCAGTGGAGATAAAATGCTTACGAAAATAGATCTAATTACAATTCAGTCAGAAGATATACTAAAAAGTAGATTATTTAATCAAACATAAAATATATCAATAAAATTGTTGACAAGTTATAGTAAAATTAGATAAATTGTTTACATTGAATTACAGTTAAATTCAATAGTTAGGCGGTATAGCTAAGTGGTAAGGCAGAGGATTGCAAATTCTTTATCCCCAGTTCGAGTCTGGGTACCGCCTAGTAATAATAAAAATAAAGAATAAGGGGATGTGGTGGAATGGTAGACACAACAGACTTAAAATCTGTTGATCTTTTATTGATCGTGAGGGTTCAAGTCCCTCCATCCCCAGTTATTACTTAAATTTTCTTATTCACTATAATAATGCTAAATAGTAAATTTTTAATATTATTAAGTAAATAAAATATTTTAATATGTGTATATGTATAAACTGTCGACACATCCATAGATGTAAAATATATGAATTTATAGAAAAACAGCACTGTAAAAATAAAATGTTACAAAAAAATAATTATTTTATTCCTGTTGATACTATTATTGTAGTTCATATTAATAAACAAAATGTTAGCATTTCTCTGGATTGGGATTTACAAGAATGTTCTTCATTTGTAGAAGAACCAGGTTATTGGCTTCTTTTTTCTTAATATTCTATAAAAGAAATTATGAAGTAGTTAATAACTATTTTAGCTATATAAGCTATTACTATTATGTTCTAGTGTTTTTTTTAGCAATTCAGTATTTACGTTAGACTCTCTTACTAATGTTACCTTGCCAGTTCTTGCTATCTGTAGAATTTCATGTTGACTTAATAGCTGTTGAATCGCGAATATTTTTCCTGGGTCCCCAGTCACTTCTAAAGTTAAAGATAAATTAGATATATCAACAACTTTTGCACGAAATATATTAGCTATTTCTAAGATAGAAGATCTATTTTTATATGAAGCAGATAACTTTATCAACATTAACTCACGTTCAACACAAGGAAGATTAGTTACATTCTTAACATCTAAAATATTAATAAGCTTATGCAACTGTTTAATTAATTGTTCTATTGTTCTATTATCTCCTTGAACACTCATTGTTACTCTGGATATACCGTTTAGCTCTGCTGGACCAACAGCAAGGCTATCAATATTAAATCCCCTTCTTGCAAATAAACTGGATATTCTTGACAAAACACCAGATTCATCTTCTACAAGTACAGAAAGTGTATGTTTCATAAAATTTTTCTGGAATAAAATAAGAAATATATATTTAATGTTATAACAATTTACATGTATTTACTAATAGTTTAAAATAAATCAGTAAAATATTAATGTTTAAATAATAAGGTTAAAATACAACAGAATTGAAAAAAAAATACGAAAATGAATCATTAGTCAATGAATACATTAAATACACAAAAGTACGTTTAATAGATTATTTAGGTAAACAACTTGGAATATATTCATCTGAGGAAGCACTTTCAATTGCTTTAAATCAAGGATTAGACCTCGTCGTAATAAGTGAAAAATCAATTCCTCCAGTTTGTAAAATAATTGACTACGGTAAGTATAAATTCAATCAAGAAAAAAAAGCAAAAGAAGCGAAAAAAAAACAACACAATGCTTCTATTAAAGAAGTTAAAATGCGATATAAAATTGAAAATCATGATTACAATGTAAGGTTAAACCAAGCATTACGATTCCTACAAGCAGGTGATAAAGTAAAGGCCACTATTACATTTAGAGGACGCGAGGTTCAACATACTAATTTAGCAATAGAACTATTAAATAAAATGGCAAAAAACTTGAATGAAATATCTACTGTGCAACAAATACCAACCAAAGATGGAAAGAACATTACTATGATTTTAACACCTAATAAAAAATAGTATATTTAGGCATTAAACAATCATGATTGAAGCTAAGAATATCAATACTTATAAACACTAAATAAATTATAGGAATAAAACAATATGTCTCGTTACAGAGGACCAAGATTAAGAATATCAAGAAGATTAGGTGATTTACCGGGATTAACGAGAAAGCAAAGTAAAAAAACAACTCCTGCTGGTGAGAATGGACAACGCTTGAGTAAACCCTCGGAATATGCATTGCGATTAGAAGAAAAACAGAAATTAAGGTACAATTACGGACTGAGCGAGAAACAATTACTCAAAAATATTAAAATAGCGAAGAAAGTTCAAGGATCAACTGGTGTTATTCTGCTACAAATCTTAGAAATGAGATTAGATAATACTATTTTTAGACTTGGACTAGCACCAACTATACCTGCAGCTAGACAACTTGTAAATCATAAACATATTATAGTAAATAATAATATAGTATCTACATGTAGTTATCAATGCAAGCCGGGAGATGTAATAACTATTAAAAATAAAACATCATCGCATCAAATTATTAAAAAATATATGGAATATCCTAGCTTAATAAATTTACCTAATCATCTCGAATTTGAAAAAAGTACATTGACAGGAAAAGTAATTGGTATAATTGAGAGGTCTTGGATAGGCATCCAGCTCAATGAGTTGCTTATTGTTGAGTACTACTCTAGAAAATAATACTCACAATAACTAATTAGAATAACAAGAATTTTATTGCAACTCTAGATATCATTACCAATTAATTGGTTGTCTGCTTGTAAGAGACCAAAATACTCGGTAACAGAGTGTTTTTAAATATAAACTTTTATGTATCATCCAACGTTGTATTCCTTGTGCGTGTTGTGATTTAATATTGAAGTGTTCTTTTATAAAACGGTATGTTTGTAATGATGGTAAAAAAATTATAGTGTTATAATTTTTTTTGTAATTAGCCTCTTTAAAGAAAGTCTCCAAGTTAGAAATAGATACTTCAGGAACACTGGGCAAATCATAATTGACATTATCTTTTTTAAAATTTTTCCACGCAGATACCAAAGTATTATAATTGAGAAAGACCACTTGAGACTCTACACTAGATTCATTTGAATTCAAAGAGTATGTATAATTTAGTTGTTCTATTTGTTTAGAATATTTATTTTTTGCATAGAAAGGTCTAATAAAATACACTGGCTGGCCTTGAAATGAATAACGACTGTAATTTTGGCTTGAACAAAAAGAAAGGTTTCTATATTTTTTATACTTATAAATTAAATTACTAATCTCTGTAAGATCGGGTACTAACCTAAACTCAATATTATTATTTCGCAAAAACATCAATTTATAATATAAAATCATATTTGCAGGAACTACTTCAATAGTATTTGAGCGAGTTGAATTATAATATTTGGTTACTATATATTCTTTATATTCTAAGGCATCTTGTGGGTTGGTAAATAATAAACCAGTATATGTCTTTTTTATAGATTTATCATTTCCAATTAAATAACTATGTAAGGTGTATAAAAAACTATTTTTTGATAGTTGATCAGTAGATTCCGAGATAATAATTTCTTTATTGTTATTAATAACAATAAAAAAAGGCAATGAAAAATTAATTAATTGTGAAGTAGTTTTCGTAAAAAAGTTAAATATACCATTTTTACTATTTAATAAAAACAAAGTTTTAAAGTTTAAAAATTTTACCCATTTGTATTTTATATAAACATTGTTTTTTTGCATATACGTAGACGTATTCAACTCATTCATTGTAACATTAATTTTACCACTAAGAAGACTTTTACTAAATTTATGTATAAAGCTTTTGTGCTGATTGGTTTTATGTATAGATAGACCTGATGTTCTCAACTTATTTACATACTTGTTAGATAAGGCATTTGCTGATGATAAAAAAATTGTTTCTTGAAAATATTCATTAATTAATTTTTGCAAATAATTTCGAGAAATTAGTTTATTCTTTCCAATTTCAGTTGTTAATATATTAGAAGATACTTTATCCCTATCAGTATTAACTTTAGATAATATTATATTATTAAAAATATCGAATATAAAATTTTGTGTAACATGTTTAGAGTTAATATTAAAGTCTTTTTGCTTTAATTGCAAATGAAAAATTTGATTATTTTCATTATAATTCTGTCGTAACTTATAAAATAGAATGAAATTAAATAAAGTCATTAAATTTAACCATAAATAATAATTAAGTACATATAAACATACATAATAATGAAAAATATTACAACAGAAATTAACACATTGAAAATAAAATTTATGCAACGAAATAATAATTAATATAAATGGAACTGGTGGGACTTGAACCCACGTCCATATTGATATAGCAGCTTAGTTATTAATATTTAATTAGAATACTCAAATAAAGTAGTTTATACTTCACTAAATACTATAGAGAATAATAAAAAAATTCAGATTCAAATTTGTAATTAGAGTCTTCTTTAAAAAAATAAATAAATTGCATAAAGAGAATACAATTTAGAGGTTTAAGAATTTATGCTGTTGCTAAAGTCTTAGAAAAAGATACAATATTATGTTTTGCAGATATATAGTTTTATTAGTACAAGAATCATTTGATACAAAGTAATAATAAATACAATTAATTAAATAAAACTTAGATATAATACCAAAATGTAGAAATCCTGTCAGCCCCTACTTACTATTAATAATATAATTATTTATGGAAAAAGCACAAGCTTAAAATCAATATGAGCAAGGAAGGATTTGAACCTTCGACTACCAAAGCCGGAATTTGGTACTCTATCCACTGAGTTACATGCCCAAATACACAAATAATATAATTACACACTAAAGTTTTAAAAAGTCAAAAATTTGCAATATGTACTAAAGTATAACAATATCAACTTTGTATATACATTTGTTTTAATTTTATAGATATATGAGCTTTTAATATTTCTTTACCTAAATACATCTTATGTTGCGAGGAAAGTCCTTGAAAACCAATAAAAATAGATAATAAAAAGAACAGTTCATTAATGTTACTATATTCTGCAATAAAACACATTGGATAATTAAAGATACTGTGAGAATAATTGATCGATTTAAAATAATCAACTTCAATTATCTGATTATTAAAAATACGAATTTTCATATAAATGTCATCTATCAAAATATAAAAAAATAAATTTTAGTATTAAAATTTAATTATATTATATATACAATACCAAAGAAAATATCAAGCATCAAAAATAACGGAGAAAAATAATGCAAGATGCAATAACTAATATTTTAAACAAATACGATATAACGGGAAAATATTTAGATTCAACTGGTTTAAAAGAAATAGAAATGTATTTTAACACAGCAATTGATAGACTAAAAATAGCAGAACTAATTGCCAGCAATTCTTCTCAAATAGTCAAGGAAACAGCTAATAGATTATATGAAGAACAACCAGAATTATTAAGACCTGGTGGAAATTCTTATACAACTAGAAGATACGCAACATGCTTAAGAGATATTGATTATTACCTAAGATATGCAAGTTACTCACTAATTGCTGATAATAATGATATCTTGAATGAAAGATTATTAGATGGATTAAAAGAAACTTATCTCTCTTTAAGTGTTCCACTCGGACCAATTATAAGAACTATTGAAATATTAAAAGAAATTATATCAAAAGAAATTGAAAATAATGATATTAGCACAAAAATTATTATCAAACCATTTGAGTATATCAGCTCAAGCCTAAGTGAACAGAATATATAAATAGATAGAACACTAATTAACAAACAAGTAAAGTGAATAATTCTTTAAGTATAATTAAAGCTTTAAAAAAACAGTTATCTTATAAATTTACATACTTTAACATAAGTATATTGAGTTTAATGTTGGGTTTTTTTTTTGCTAATATTTTATCAACTATACCAGCACAAACAGGTGAATGGAACATAATGAGCGCATCTATACTTGTTACATTCAATGAAATCATTAATAAGTTTCTATATAGAAAAAAAAAATTAGATCATCTTTTCATACTAAGATTAGTAAACAATATTAAAATCGGTATAATATATGGATTATTTGTTGATGCATTTAAGCTTGGTAGCTAATAAATTATTTTTTTATTATAATAACTTAAGTATCAGAGAATCAAGAAATTAATATCTTATAATAATTAGACTATATTCATAAATATTAAATAACTCTGATACAGATTCTTCAAAAAAGAAGATTATACAGAAATATCATTTAGCATACTTAAAAATAAAGCTGGATCGCCGGCTTTTGGTTTTTGTTCTTGTGGTCTGAACCTACGAACAGGACCTGACCAAGATACTTGAGGCATAAACTGCTTAGGAAGAAAGCTATAATTTAAACGAGGAGTCTTCAAATTAAAAGGTATTTCACCTTTACTTCTTTGAAATATAATACGTCTTCTCTGATAAGGAATAATATTGTCTCCAAAATTTTCTATATATTCTTCACTATTCAGAAGAAAATTAATAAAGAATTCTAATCCTCTAGAAGCTACTAAAATAGAAAAAGCTAACTTTTCTCTTTCATTATAGATATCTCTACCTAAAACACGTTGGACACACATCTCAATGAAACGATAATTATTATTTACATCATAATTTAAATAACGAAATTGAGATGACATTAGCAAACCTTTGATAAAGTCTTTAACTGTAATTTGACTAAACCTTAACTGAGACTCTAAAAAAGTTTGTCGAGTGATTGAAAGTGTTTGATGTTCACTAAAAATTTGTCTATAAGCCGCCCAGATAATCTCATCTACTTCAACAGAAGATGGCAAATTCTCGGTTGTATAAATTTTAGGCTGTTCTTCTCCCGCTAAAAACTCAAAACTATTAACACGATGATTATGAGTAGACAAAGAATATTTTAAAATAGGAATAGACATAGGCTAATCTCCATGTTAATTCTAAACTAATAAAGACAATACATAAGTTTTATTGTATTAGTATATTAAATAAGTAAAATAATAAATTATTCTACATTAATACAATAAAATACAATTTATAAACATATTATACTGAAATTTACGAAAATAAAATAAGTTTATACTAAGAGATTTTAATTCAATAAATAAATAATGAACAACATCAATAAACTAACTTTGGAGCAAGAATTCAAGATAGCACTATATATTAACAAAATATCAGAACTAAATAATCAAAATACAAGAAAGTATTTAGTTAATGTTTTAAAAAAAATGATGATTAAAGATAATATTATAAAATACTGTATTAAAAATACTATTAGTTAAAGATTAAATATTAATTAATATTAATTTGTTATATATTTACTAAATTGATCTCTTATATTATATTTCGATACCAATACATCAGCCATTACAAAACAAAAGCTGAAACACGGTTTTTCTTTAAAAAGATACCAAAAGACAATAAAAATATTAAGGAGAGCTTAATGCTTGATGCATTTTCTAGAGTTGTAGTAAATTCAGATTCAAAAGCTGCATACGTAAGTGGCAGTGACTTACAAGCACTAAAAACATTCATTAGTGATGGAAATAAACGTTTAGATGCAGTAAACTATATTGTTTCTAATTCAAGTTGTATCGTTGCTGACTCAGTTTCTGGAATGATCTGCGAAAACCCAGGTCTAATTACTCCAGGCGGTAACTGCTATACTAACCGTCGTATGGCAGCTTGTTTAAGAGATGGAGAAATTATTTTACGATACATTTCATACGCACTTCTTGCTGGAGATGCTTCTGTATTAGAAGACCGTTGCTTAAATGGTTTAAAAGAAACTTATATTGCTCTTGGTGTACCAACAAATTCTTCTGTAAGAACTGTTGCTATTATGAAAGCAGCTGCTGTTTGCTTTGTTAACAACACTGCGCCTCAAAGAAAAATAGAAGTGGCTGAAGGAGATTGCACTGCATTAGCATCAGAAGTAGCAAGCTATTGTGATAGAGTTGTTGCAGCAATCAGCTAACCTATTAATAAAACAAATTACTAAAATATTAAATCAAAAGAAATAAGATTTAGGAGATATAAATGAAATCAGTTATTACTACTACTATCAGCGCTGCAGATGCTGCAGGACGTTACCCTTCAACTTCTGATTTACAATCAGTTCAAGGAAATATTCAACGTGCCGCAGCTAGACTAGAAGCTGCAGAGAAATTAGGTTCAAATCATGAAGCAGTTGTAAAAGAAGCAGGAGATGCTTGTTTCAGCAAATATGGCTATCTAAAAAATGCTGGTGAAGCTGGTGAAAACCAAGAAAAAATCAATAAGTGCTATAGAGACATTGATCACTACATGCGCATGATTAACTATACTTTAGTTGTTGGTGGAACAGGCCCACTTGATGAATGGGGAATCGCTGGTGCTCGTGAAGTTTATAGAACTTTAAATCTTCCTAGTGCAGCATATGTTGCATCATTTGTATTCACAAGAGACAGATTATGTATTCCTAGAGATATGAGTGCTCAAGCTGGTGTTGAATTCTGTACTGCACTAGATTACCTAATTAACTCATTAATTTAATTTCATACAATAATTGAAAAAATAAAATCGAAGTTTTGTAAATAGAACTTCGATTTTATTTTTTTTATAAACACGTGAACTATACTTTATACATTATAATATATTTCATAGAAATAATAATTCGAATAATATTTCAAGGAAATGAATCCAAACTTACTAGAGAATACTCTAATCAACACATCATTTGGACTATTGCTTTTTGGATTATTTAGTTATTGGTCAAACTTAATTATCACTCATAATAATAAAGTTACTCTTTTATCTAAAAGCTTAACAGTCGTAATTAATATCATGCTAGCATTTTCTTTACTAACAAGATGGATATACAATAAATATTTCCCATTAAGTAATCTATATGAGTCACTGATCTTTTTAGCATGGTCTATAACTTTAATTCAAATATTGATAGAAAATAAAACAAGGAACAAGGTAATTGGTGCTGTCACAATGCCTATTACTTTATTTATCATAGCATTTACAAGCATCTCATTACCCAAAGATATAAAAATGGCAGCTCCTCTAGTGCCTGCTTTAAAATCTAATTGGCTAATGATGCATGTAACAGTTATGATGATAAGCTATGCAACTTTAATCGTAGGATCTTTACTTTCTATTTTATTTTTAATAATTTCTAGTGATTATACAGTAAATATACAAGGTAATTCAAATAATAGCTTCAAAAAGATTCTATTTAGGTATAACTTATATAATCAAAATTCATTAGTTAATTCAATAAATAATCAAAAAGAAACTAGCCGAATGAATCTTATGCAGCTACTTGATAACTTAAGCTATAGAATTATAGGATTTGGCTTTCCACTATTAACAGTAGGTATTGTATCAGGTGCCGTATGGGCAAATGATGCATGGGGTACATATTGGAGCTGGGATCCAAAAGAAACATGGGCATTAATAACTTGGATTATCTTTGCAATATACTTACATTCTAGATTAAATAAACAAGCTGAAGGTAAAAAACCTGCTTTCATTGCATCTCTAGGATTTGTAATTATATGGATATGCTATTTAGGAGTAAACTTTCTTGGAAAAGGTTTACACAGTTATGGATGGTTACTATCATAAAACCTTAATATATCTTATATAAAGCAAGTAATTAACTAAATTAAGTTATAATTTTATCATTATGTTAAAAAAATAGTCAAATACGTAATAAGATTATGGAAATAAATAGTTATAGTACATTCGAGATTATATCAACAAATAACTTATGGTCAGGAAAAATTGCAATTATCATGATCATTTGTAATCTGATAAGCATAGGAATTGGTCGATATGCAATAAAAGTAAGAGGTCTCGGACCGTCTATTCCAATACTAGGTCTAGAAGGTCTTGGGTTACCAGAACTACTTGCAACTACAAGTTTAGGACATATTATTGGAGCCGGAGCTATTTTGGGTTTAAAGAGTATAAATTACTTACCTTAAATCAAGAATTTGAATTACTCAATAACATTAACTCTTAGGAAGATTCGTAAAATTTACCAATTTTACGAAACTTTTCATACCTTATAATTTTACGTTTTTCACTAGATATTAAAAGAAGCTTATTCAATTCTAACGTTAGTTTTGCTTTTAGAAACTCACAAGCTTGCACAGGATCAAATTGAGACCCTCCAGTAGGTTCTCTAACAATATCATCAATAACACCTAGCAACTTTAAGTCAGCAGATGTTATTTTTAAGGACTCTGCAGCAATGGGAGATTTATTGCTATCTTTCCATAAAATAGCAGCACATGCTTCAGGTGTAGCCACAGTATATACTGAATACTCTAACATTAAAATAATATCCCCTACGCCTATACCTAGAGCTCCTCCTGATCCACCTTCACCAATAATAGTACAGATAATAGGTACATCAAAAGAAAACATCTCTTTTAAATTAACTGCAATTGCTTCTCCTTGACCTCTTTGTTCTGCTTCAATTCCTGCCCATGCACCTGGTGTATCAATAAAAGTTAAAATAGGAAAATTAAAACGATTAGCATGTTTCATTAATCTCAATGCTTTACGATATCCACCTGGAGAAGCCATGCCAAAGTTTCTAATAACGTTATCATTAGTATCTTTACCTCTTTGATGTCCTATAAAAACAACAGTTTCAGAACTAAATCGAGCAACACCACTCACTATAGCTAGATCATCTGTACCACCCCTATCACCATGTAGTTCAAACCAATCATCCATTATATAAGAAATATAATCTAATGTGGTTGGTCTATCAGATTGACGCACTAAATGAAGTCTCTGTAAAGGGTTTAAAGATTTAAATAAATCATTTTTAATTTCATCTACATCCATCTGAAGCTGTTTGATTTCTTGCTTTATTAAAGTAGAAAAATAACCATAGCTCGATGAAATTACGATTTTATTTAATTGTTTAAGATGAGATTCAAACTCAAGCACTGGCTTTAAAAAATTAAGAGTTAACACTTTTCTAGCAACCATAAATAAAATAAATAATCTTAAATTAGTTAATAATAAATGACAAATAAATTTAAATAATTGTCTTAGTAAAATTAAAAGTACAAATTCAAAAGGATAAAAAATAATGTATATGAATTATGTAATAAGAACAATAATTCATCAGATAAGTTGATACCATTTTTTAACAATAAGTAGAATAAATTAAAAAAGCGAGGATCATCAAACCTTTGAGAAATTCTAGTAGTTGCTCTCATCAAATCATCATAATTTAACCCTTTATAACCTTTTAAGTAAGAATTAGGACATATAACAGATGAAGAAGTACAATTTTTAGACAAGATATAAGATGATTTAATAACATTATATTGAGTACTTTGTAAAGGTATTATAGTAATAACTATATCATTAAATAAACCAACTTGATTAGCTTCAACTATAGAGTTATAAGGTATCATAGTATTACTTTTTTTAATATTAATTAATACGATAACTTTATTTATATGAATAGAAATACGACTAACGTACCCTATTTTTACACCTCTAAAATTAACATTTGTACCTTCTTTTAATCCATAAGCATTATTAAATTCAACAAATAATAAATAACCTTTATCTTGCTTTAAACCAACTAAAGAAAATATAAGAATAACAATTATTAATACAAAAACAAATATACTACAATAATGTTTTAAGTACTTTTTAAAGTAACGATTATCAAAATTAAAAGCACTATTCATATAGGTAAAAAAATAAATTGGTTTTACATACTAGGCACTACTTTCTCAACATCATTATAAAAAGAAGTGTACAAAATACTATCAATTTCTTTTTGTTGTATATTTTTGTTAATCATCATAGAATTTTTAATGTCTATAATATATTTAACCATATCAATTATATTGCTTTTTTTCTTAATTGCTGATGATATACCTATTCCTGATGCTCCACAATATGTTGCCATTGGACTATACAAACTAGTCATTCCTGAAGAAGTAAGTAAAGGTATATCAACATATTTAGAGATATAGTGTGTAGACAATAAAGATGGTGACAGACCATTAATAAAACTTGACAAATCTTTTGATGAATTGTTTAGAAATAAACCCTCAGTTTGTAAAAGATTAACACCTATTGACTCAAGATTTTGAGCTAAATTGATTTGCTCACTTAAATCTAGGTAATAAGGAATAGTTACACAAATATCTATATTACCAATTAAAAGTTTTATCTCTTTAACTAAAGCTATGAGATGGGAAGGAGTTAAATAAATACCTCGACCATAGAAATAATCATAATTACCAAGTTCAACTAAGTCAGCACCCATAGATACACAATTATAAATATCAATTGGATCAATAGAAGAAATACACAACGGTAATGGAGAAAAAGATTTTAAAAAATTAACTATTTTAGTGTTAGCAACAATATCTAAATAACTTGCTTCTGCTAATTCTGCAGCTTTCGCTATTTTATGAATTTGCGAAATATTTGTATTTTGTATACCTGTTATAACTTTAATAACGTTTTTATCTTTAAAAGACTTATGTAATTGAATATTAGATAAATTCATGAAATTAATTATTAATGAAAACTTTATTTATAATAAAAGAAGCAAATTAAACAAAAAAAATAAATCGACTATTTAAATACAAAATAAGAATATTTATATTTAAATAATCGCGAACTTGTTAATCTATTATTATTAGATTAATAAGTAAGTCCCATACTACGAGTTGTTTCAGCACCTAAATAAACACGGACACTTAAGAAATCTGTAGGGCATGCTGTTTCGCACCTTTTGCAGCCAATACAATCTTCTGTTCTTGGTGCTGAAGCAATTTGCCCAGCTTTACAACCATCCCAAGGAACCATTTCTAATACATCACAAGGACAAGCACGTACACATTGAGTACAGCCAATACAAGTATCATATACTTTTACACTATGAGCCATTTAGGTTTAACTATTCCTTATATATATAACAATCAAATTTTATACAACTTAGTATATAGGTGATCATAGCAGTAAACAGAATAACAAATGTAAATTATTATAATATGTTAAGAAAATATCAATCCCATAAATGCAATATAACTCAACTAATTAACAATACTTGAGTAAGATGAATACTCTAAATTCGTTAAAGGCATATCTTGTTCAGAAGGTGGAACAATTTGCCAAAAACGGTGTACATAATCTTTCCAATTATCAAGAATTTTTTTTGCTTTTAAACTCTTAGTTTTTATTTCATATAATTCAATTAGACGTAATAAACTCTCTTCAGCTTCTCGCGTTAACACTTTTTGTACTTTTACAATTTCTAGATTTACTTTAGACATAAAGTCATCATCTTCATCTAAGAAATAGGCTAATCCTCCTGTCATACCCGCAGCTATATTTCGACCAACTGGTCCTAAAACAACAATTATTCCTCCTGTCATATATTCACAAGCATGATCACCAACACCTTCTATTACTGCTTGAGCAGCTGAATTACGAACAGCAAATCTTTCTCCAGCCTGACCATTAACAAATAAATAACCACCAGTTGCACCATACAAACAAGTATTACCAATAATAACAAAACTAGATGCTTTCTTTTTATAATCAGATAAAGGAGAAATTATAATTTCTCCACCATTCATGCCCTTACCGACATAATCATTAGCTTCACCAATCAAACTTAAATACATACCATTACAAATGAAAGAACCGAAACTTTGTCCTGCTATGCCAGAAAAATTAATTTGTAAATTACCATGAAAAATTTTTTCACCATATTTTTTAGCTACTAGACCAGAAATTCTTGCTCCGACACATCTATCAGTATTTGATATAGAAAGATTTTTAAGAACAGTTAACTCAGAATCAATCGCACTTATAAGATTTTGTTCATAAAGAATATAATCATCCAAGATTTGACCATTATCATGTACACTATTATGAAATATTAATTGATCATTTGAATCATCATAGTTTAGTAAAATATCTAAATTTAAACTATTTGTTTTAATCAATTTTTTAGATTTAACCGATAGTAAGCTATTTAATCCAATTATTTCTTTTAAACTGTTATAACCTAAAGAAGCTAAAATTTCTCTCACTTCTTCAGCAACATAAGTAAAAAAGTTGACCAAGTCAGCTGGTATACCAGGATAACGATTTCTCAAATCTTGTCTTTGAGTAGCAACACCAACAGGACAATTGTTTGTATGACAAATTCTAGCCATTACACAACCAGTAGCAATCATTGCAACAGTACCAAAACCAAATTCTTCTGCTCCCATTATAGCAGCCAATATTATATCTTTTCCTGTTCTTAAACCACCATCTACTCTTAAAACAACTTTGTCTCTTAAATTATTTTGAACAAGTGTTTGATGTACTTCAGTTAGACCTAACTCCCAAGGAATACCCGCATGTTTGATAGAACTTAAAGGAGAAGCACCTGTACCACCATCATGGCCAGAAACTTGTATAATATCAGCATTACCTTTAGCGACACCAGCTGCAATAGTACCAATTCCAACTGAAGCAACTAATTTAACAGATATTTGAGCTTTAGGATTAATTTGATGCAAATCAAATATTAGCTGAGCTAAATCCTCAATAGAGTAAATATCGTGATGAGGTGGAGGAGATATCAATGTAACACCAGGCTTACAGTTTCTTAAAGTAGCTATATAAGGACTAACTTTTTTGCCTGGTAACTGACCACCCTCTCCTGGTTTTGCACCCTGTGCAATCTTAATTTCTAACTGTTTAGCATTAACTAAATATTCGGGAGTCACACCAAATCGACCAGATGCAATCTGCTTAATTGCAGAACTTGCAATATCATTATTTCTCAACCCTTTAAGATAAGAAAAAGTTTTTGACACTCCATCCAAATCAATATCAGTAATTTGTTTAAAGCGTATCGGATCTTCACCACCTTCACCAGAGTTAGACTTACCGCCAATACGATTCATTGCTATAGCTAAAGTTTCATGGGTTTCTCGAGATAATGCACCTAAAGACATTCCTCCAGTACAAAAACGATTTAATATTACATTAACTGATTCTACTTCATCAATATTTATAGATTCTTTATTACTAATTAATGACAACATATCTCTTAAGTTAGAAGGCTCTCTTTCATTAAGTAGTGACTTATACTTGTTATATAAAGAAACATCCGAATTACGAACTGCTCTATGTAAAGTTTTTGACATCTCTGGATTATTTACATGATATTCTGCTCCAGGTCTATATTGAACGTAACCTAAATTAGATAACTTTTTTGGTAATTTATCAACAAAGGCACATACATAAGTAGATAATGTATGTTGAAAGAATTCTAAACTATTAATACCACCTAATCTGGAAGTCGTATTAACAAAAGATAAATCAATTAAATCGTTACTTAACCCTAAAATTTCAAAAATTTGTGCACCATGATAACTAGAGATTAAACAAATACCCATTTTAGAAAGAATTTTTAATAAACCTTTCTCTAATGCATTACGATAATTATCTTGTGCTTCCTGAATACTGATTCTAGATAACTTACCATTAGACATAAACTTCTGCGTTCTGGGATTTTGCCACCATTGACGAACAGTTAAAAGAGCAAGGTAAGGACATACAGCGCTAGCACCATAACCTATCAAACAAGCTATATGATGAGTATTCCAGCACTGAGCAGTTTCAATGATTAAAGAAACCTTATGCCTTAAACCTCTTTTTATTAAATCATGATGAACAGCACCAATAACTAATAATGGAGGTATAAAAATATAGTGCTTACTTAATTCATCTAAACGATCAGTTAAAATAATTATTTCTGTTCCATTATCAATATTTACAGCACACTGCTCACAAATTATTTCTATCTGTCTATTAAAACTATTAATAGAAGAATCTAGTTTAAAAAAACTACTAATAAAAGAAACTTTAAATATACTTTTAGAAATTAAGACTAATTCTTGTTCATTCAGAATTGGTGAATCTAAGTAAATAGATCTTGCCATGTTTTCGCTAGGCTCTAAATAATTACCTTTAGGACCAAGATGAGTTACTAAAGACATAACTAAACTCTCACGCAATGGATCAATAGCAGGATTAGTCACTTGAGCAAAGCGTTGTTTAAAGTAATCATAAATCAATCTAGGTTTACTAGATAAAACCGCTAAAGGTGTATCATCACCCATACAAAAAGTTGGCTCTTTTGAAGAACTAGCCATATGTTCAATTACAAGCTCAACATCTTCATTCGAATAACCAAAAGCAGTGTGTAAACGAGCAACATAAACTAAATCGGACTGAGTACTAGATTCATAATTTTGAGAATCAATTTTAATACTTTGATTTTGTAACCATAATTTATAAGGAAACTTTTGTGCTACGCTTCTTTTAATAACTAAGTTCTCTAAAATCAAATTCTCAACTAAATCAACTGATAACATTTGACCTGGGCCCAAACGACCTTTATTCAAGACTTTAGAGGGATTAACATCAAAAACGCCTGTTTCAGATGATAATGAAACTAAGCCATCACTAGTAACAAAATATCTAGCTGGTCTTAAGCCATTTCTATCTAAAGTAGCACCAACTTTATTTCCATCAGTAAAAACTACCAACGCGGGACCATCCCATGGTTCTTGCAAATTACCATAATATTCATAAAAATTAGTAACCTCTGGAAAAGCATTTAAAGAGGGTTGATTATGGTATGCTTCTGGAATCAGAATCATTAAGGATTCTTCAGGACTTTTTCCTGAATGGATTAAGAGCTCAACAACAGCATCTAAATTAGCTGAATCACTATTAAATAAATTTGTTATTGGCATTAAATCATTTGCATATTTATTCCAAGAACCATGGCGAAAAACTGGCTCTCTAGACTTAGTCCAATTCAGGTTACCTAGAAGAGTATTTATTTCTCCATTATGAGCAATAAACCTCATGGGTTGAGCTAATGACCACTTAGGCATTGTATTTGTGCTAAATCTTCGATGATACAAGGCAAAGCTACTACAATAACTATCATTTTGTAAATCTAAATAATAATTAGACAATGCTTCTGAACGTACCATACCTTTATAAGTAATTAACTTAGAAGAAAAAGAGCAAATATAAAAATCTTTATATATCTCTGGATTAGTATTACTAATAACTTTTTCTATTTTTTTTCTAATAATATACAGGCTTTGCTCTATTTGCTCAATGTTATTATTATTAAATTTTACTATACATTGTATAACACAAGGCTCGGTTTTAGCAGAATTTGCTCCTAATATACTAGAGTCAACAGGCACCAAGCGCCAATTAATAACGAAGAAGTTATGTTCAGTTAAAATCCACTCAAACACATTTTTTATATACTCAAGATGATCAGAAAGAGTAAAAATCATAGCAATAGCTAATGACTTTGTTTTCTTTTCGTTAATATTACTCGAAGAAGATAAAAATAACTCCCATGGTATTTGAGTTGTAATACCAGAACCATCTCCTGATTTACCATCAGCACTACAACCACCTCGATGCTCCATACAATTTAGAGCATTTAATGCACTTAAAATAATATTTTTAGAAGGCAGAGAGTTAATTTGTGCAATAAAACCAACTCCACACGCATCTCTTTCATTAATAACAGAAGGAAAACCTAAAAAATTACTCAATCTATAGGTAAAACTTTTTAATACTTGCATATATTCAATATAAAATGTGACTTTAATACATATAACTAAAAACAAAAATATAAAATGGTATCTATCAAAAAAACAAACACAGAATTAAGTATTTATTTTATAATGAATAACAGTTCATATAGAAATTATTATTTCTATAGTATTGCATATATTTAAATAAAACATACACTTTTAAGTTATTTACAACATCAAATGAATAAATATGAAGAATACAATAAAATTGAATTACAGTATATAACTTACAAAACTGAAGAACTTTTAGAATTAGCACAGAACAGATATAAAATAACGATACAGGTAGCTAATAGAGCTAAGAGAAGAAAGTACGAGGATATAGACATAATAGATGATCCAGTAAATAAACCAATAATTAAAGCAATAATTGAGATGGTTGATGAAGTCACAGAACCAGAGCTTTTAGAAGAATAGAACAATTAAAGACACAGAGAAACAACCATTTAATATTTTTTAATAAAAAATTTAACACATTATTATAATATTATATCTAAATAAGAATACAAAATAGATATTTTAAAGATATAAAATAAAAGGAGAAAAATATGTTAGACGCTTTTGCAAAAGTGGTAGCACAAGCTGACGCACGTGGTGAATTTTTAAGTAACAAACAGCTTGATGCTTTAGAAGCAATAGTTAAAGAAGGAAATAAAAGACTAGATGCTGTAAATAAAATCAACTCCAATGCATCTTCTATAGTAACTAATTCTGCACGCGCACTATTTGCTGAACAACCTCAACTAATTCAACCAGGAGGTAATGCATATACAAGTAGACGCATGGCTGCATGTTTAAGAGATATGGAAATTGTTTTAAGATATGTAAGTTATGCAATGATAGCAGGAGACTCTAGTGTATTAGATGACAGATGTTTAAACGGACTGAGAGAAACTTACCAAGCATTAGGAACACCTGGTTCATCTGTAGCAGTAGCAGTACAAAAAATGAAAGAAGCATCTATTAGTGTTGCTAATGAACAAAACGGTGTTACAGCAGGTGACTGCAGTTCATTAATGTCTGAACTTAGCGTATATTTTGACCGTGCTGCTGCTGCAGTAGTATAGATAGCAAAAATATATATAAGAACAATAAACACAAAGCACATAAAATTAAGGAAGAAAATAATTATGAAAACACCTATTACAGAAGCTATAGCATCAGCAGATAGTCAAGGTAGATTTTTAAGCAATGCAGAACTACAGTCAATAAACGGACGTTACCAAAGAGCGTCAAACAGTCTAGAAGCAGCTAAAATATTAACATCAAATGCACAAAGATTAATAACTGGTGCCGCACAAGCAGTATACACAAAGTTTCCATATGTGACTCAAATGCCAGGACCAAGTTATGCATCTAGTGCGATTGGTAAAGCTAAATGTGCAAGAGATATTGGATATTATTTAAGAATGACAACTTATTGCTTAGTTGTAGGAGCAACTGGACCGATGGATGAATATTTAGTTGCAGGTTTAGAAGAAATTAATAGAAGCTTTGAACTATCTCCTAGCTGGTACATAGAAGCAATTGAATATATTAAGAATACTCATGGTTTATCTGGACAAACAGGAAATGAAGCAAACACTTACTTAGACTACGCAATTAATGTACTAAGCTAATAGTATTAATAATAATAAATATATTTATTACATAATTATAGAAATAATACTTTAAACAATATTATTTCTAATTGTATAAACTAAAAAATATTATAAAAACAATATTTATTCATTCCTGTAAAATTTTAAATTAACTTAAATACTAAATAACTTGCTTAGTATGCATAATCAAACTATTTGTCCTATTATATTAACAATACTAGATGGCTGGGGTCATTCAGAAGTAACTAAAGGTAATGCAATTAAATTAGCAAATACTCCAAATATAGATAATATATGGAAAGAGTATTCTCATTCCTTACTAAGCGCATCAGGTGATGATGTTGGTTTACCAAAACAACAAGTTGGGAACTCAGAAGTAGGCCATACAACAATTGGCGCTGGAAGAATAATAAATCAAGATTTAGTACGTATACAAAAATCAATAGAAACAAAAGAATTTTTTAACAATCAAACAATTCACTCATTATGTGAAAAAGTTAATAGAAGAAATTCTAAATTACATGTAATAGGTTTATGCTCTAATGGCGGCGTACACTCTCATATAAATCATTTAAAAGCAATTATCAAAATAATTAGTAAATATAATAATGAAATCTGCTTACATCTAATAACAGATGGAAGAGATACAAAAGCAGAAATGGCTATTGAATTTTTTGATATTGTTAGCAAAGAAATCGAAGATTATAATAACATAAATATCTGCACTATAAGTGGTAGATATTATAGCATGGACAGAGATTGTAGATGGTCCAGAACAGAAAAAGCATATCAAGTACTTACAGAAAATTATATATCAATCAAAAAATCTAATTATAAAGAGATTATAAATAATTTTTACAAAAATAAAATATCAGATGAATTTATTACACCAACTAGAATATATGAAGGAAACATATCTAACAATGATGGTATTCTATTCTTTAATTTTAGACCTGATAGGATTAGACAGTTAGTACAATCTTTAGCTAAACCTAATTTTAAAGGCTTTAAAACAAAACAAATAAACAATTTATTATTTACAACATTAACTGAATACGACTCCAGTTTAAAATTTCCTGTCGTTTTTCCACACTCAAGTCACAAGAATTTTTTGGGTGAAATACTATCTAATAACAATATTAAACAATTGAGATTAGCCGAAACTGAAAAGTATGCACATGTAACTTATTTTTTTAATGGCGGAATAGAAGAACCATTTCCCGGTGAAGATCGAGAATTAATACCTAGCCCAAAAGTAGAAACTTATGACTTAGAACCAAAAATGTCAGCTGATAAGATTACTGAAAGTATTATTAATGCAATAGATAAAAATATTTACCAACTAATAATTGTCAACTATGCAAATGCTGATATGGTAGGTCATACAGGTAATATTAATGCAACAATCAAAGCAATCGAAGTCATTGATAAGTGTATTAAAAATATATCAAATAAAATTCAACAAGTTCAAGGGACATTGATTATTACTGCAGATCACGGCAATGCAGACTATATGATAACAGAAAATGATGAACCCTGTAAGTCACATAGCAACAACTTAGTACCTTTTATAATAATTGAACATAACAAAAGTAGAACCTATACACTTAAATCCAAAGGTAATTTAGCTGATATAGCACCAACAATACTAGAAATGTTAAACATTAATATTCCAATAGAAATGAACGGAACATCATTAATAAATAATAAACAGAAAAAATCATTAAAAACAATAAAATAAATAATAAAAATACCGGGTAACTTCAAATTATATGAATAGAGTAACTCCTATTTGCATTATATCATTAAAAAATAATATATTTATATCTAATCAAATATCGAAGTCTATCACAAATCCATTAAAATTAATTGCAATAAATGAAGGATCACATACTAGATTAATAGAATATATAACTAGTAATCAAGTAAAAATAAAAGTCGTGCAACAACATAGAATAGAATATCGTGAAACTTATAGAAAAATTAGATACGTATGGCTAAAAACATCAGCCTACACAATTATGACATTAGCTAAATCATTATGGAAGATTAAACAAAAAAATTCACCTATTAATTCAATAAAAATAAATAATCCAATAGGCCAATCTTTTATAGACTTACAAGTCGATCTTAACAAAAATTTTGGAGAGTTACACTATTCTTATTGCAAAGATTTTGAAAGAAAGTTAAGATCTAAAAGACCAATTTGGGGAAGAAAATATAGACTCAGCAATAATAATGATTTAAATATAATAATACAAGAGTTTTTTTCTCCAGATATTTTTTTTTAAACTAAGACTCAAATAGACAAATAACAACAAATAAACCAAGGTATAAATAAGTGCTTACACTATTCCCCTATAGTACTATAAACAGATCAAAGAAAACAGTAATCAATATTAATAAAAAACAAATAATTTTAAGTAAATATCCAGATATAGAGTTAAAAAAACAAACTGATACACTAAAACTAAAAATACACAATTCTAATTTAAATAAAGATGAAATATTAATAGAAGCTTTTGCAACTATCAAAGAAGCTATTCAAAGATCCCTGAAAATCACCTTATTTGATGTACAAATCTTAGGAGGAATAATTTTAAATAATAATAGTATAGCAGAAATGAAAACTGGTGAAGGAAAGACATTAGCTGCTTTACTACCAGCTTATCTAAACTGCTTAATGGGTAAGGGTGTTCATATAATTACAGTAAATGATTATTTAGCAGAAAGAGACGCTAACTTAGCAAAGATAGTTTTTTCATATGTTAATATTCAGATAGGAATAATTACTCAAAAAACACCTTTAAATAAAAGAAAAGATGAATATCAAAAAGATATTACTTATATAACAAATAGTGAACTAGGATTTGATTACCTAAAAGATAATATGGCAATTCATCAAAACAACATAATACAAAGAGATTTTTATTATGCAATTATTGATGAAGTAGACTCTATTTTAATAGATGAAGCTAGAACTCCACTCATAATTTCAGGAGTTACTGAAGCTAACAATAAATTTTATCAAGATGCTCAAAATTTATGTAAATTATTACATAATAAAATACACTATAAAATAGATGAAAAGTCAAAAAACATTATCTTAACAGAACAAGGCATCGCATATTGCGAAGAGCTGTTAAAAATAAACAATTTATACGATATAAATACCCCTTGGATAAAATATATAATCAACGGTTTAAAAGCAAAAGAATTATTTTTAAAAAATAGAGACTATATAATCAAGAATAAACAAGTAGTTATAGTAGATGAATTTACAGGAAGAATCATGGAAGGTCGCAGATGGAGTGACGGGCTTCATCAATCAATTGAAGCTAAAGAAAATATTAATATTGAATCAGAAAATAAAACCTTAGCATCTATTACTTACCAAAATTTATTTTTATTATATCAAAAGTTATCGGGTATGACAGGAACTGCTAAAACAGAAGAAAACGAGTTTTTAAATATATACAAGATGGATGTTATAAGTGTTCCAACTAATAAAAAATGCCTTAGAAAAGATCTTTCTGACTTAGTTTATAAAAATGAGTATAATAAGTGGGAGGCTATAGCAAAAGAATGTATGGATATGTATAATATTGGAAGACCAACTCTAATTGGCACTACTAGTATTCAAAAATCAGAGCTATTATCACAAATGCTAAAAGAGATGAATATTCCACACAATCTATTAAATGCTAAACCAGAAAATGTGTCAAAAGAGGCAGAAACAATCTTACAAGCAGGTAAAAAAGGTTCAATCACAATATCAACAAATATGGCTGGAAGAGGAACGGATATAATATTAGGAGATCATACAACAAATATTGTAAAACAAATTTTAGAACAATATAAATCCACGCAATACAGTAAGCTTAATAAATATCAGAGGATTGAGACAATATTAAATCAAGATGAACTAAAAGTTTTATTCAATACGATCAAACATCAAAATCATAAGATAACAGAGAAACAACTAACACAATTAGAAAATAACTACGATATCAAAATTCAAACAATTTATACTAAGTTAGTGAATCAATGTCAAACATACTCTAAAGAAGAAAAAAAAGAGATTTTAACACTAGGCGGTCTATATGTTATTGGAACAGAAAGACACGAATCAAGAAGAATTGATAACCAACTTAGAGGAAGATCTGGTAGACAAGGCGATAAAGGAAGTTCACGTTTTTTTTTAAGCTTAGAAGATAACTTGTTTAGAATTTTTGGCGGAAAAACAATAGAAAACTTAGTGACAAAACTGAATATAGACGATACAGTACCAATAGAATCAATTTTATTAACAAAAAGTCTAAATTCAGCACAAAAGAAAGTTGAAGCATATTTTTATGACATTAGAAAACAGTTATACGAATATGATGAAGTAATTAATAACCAAAGAAAAGCAATATACAATGAAAGGAAAAAAATACTAAAATCAGCATCAACAAGAGACTGCATAATAGAATATGCAGAATGCACTATACAAGAAATGCTAAAGATATACACAAAAACAAAAAGAAAAGAAAGAACTTTAAGACAAATAATACAGATACTGAACATCAAAATTGAAGCTAGAGATTTATTATCAATGAACATAAATCAGATGCAAAATTATATAAACGAACAGTTTAGAATAAGTTATGATTTAAAAGAAATATATTTAGAACAACTTAGGCCGGGATTAATACGACAATTAGAAAAATATTATTTGCTACAACAAATAGATAAAGCTTGGCAAGAACATATAGACAAAATTAATCTTTTAAAAGAATATATTGGATGGAGAAGTTATGGACAACAAGATCCAATAATAGAATACAAAAATGAAGCATTTCACTTATTTATTAATATGATCATGAATATCAGACAAACAGTTGTATATCTTATGATGAGATCTAGATTAATTATAGATCTATAAAAGAGTTAAAGTATGTAAAAAAATGTTGACATCAAGTACAAAATTGTTTATTATTAGCTTTGTTCATGCCATGCCCCCATCGTCTAGAGGCCTAGGACATCTCCCTTTCACGGAGGTAACGGGGATTCGAATTCCCCTGGGGGTATTATTATAGTACAAGTTGATAAATCCTACATTATTGCTTCTTTCATTTGTTCACAGAAGTTACCTAATTTATTTATAGTCTTAGAAAAATCTTGCTTATCATTGCTATCTTTAAGAAATATATTAGTAAAAGCACTACCAACAACAATACCATCTATATTTAATTTAGATTTTGAGATAAAAGATACTTGTTCCGGAGAAGAGATGCCAAACCCTAGCATAACTAACTTATTAGCTTTTAATTGAATATAGTTAGATGTACAATTAATATTACTATTAAGAGAATCCCTCATACCAGTAACGCCTGTAGTACTAACTAAATAAACACATCCCGGCGCTTTGTATACAATATTAGCAATTCGACTATTAGAACTTGTCGGAGAGATAAACAGTATTAGTTCTAATTTATAACTTTCACATAGAGATAAAAGATAGTCTATTTCTTCAATAGGTAAATCAGGAATAATTAAACCTTGTGCACCACGCTCAGATATTTCCTTTATAAAACGAGATAAACCACGTACTAGAATAGGATTATAATACGTAAATATGATAATTGGAACATTTATTTTAAACTGTACATCTTCAAGTATATTTAAAACTTGATCTATATAAACACCATTACGCAAGGCTATTTTAGAAGCATGCTGTATCAAAGGACCATCAGCCAACGCATCTGCGTAAGGTATTCCTAACTCAATAATATCAGCTCCTTTTTTATCAAGGGTCAAAAGTGCTTGTATAGTTAAACTAATACTAGGATAACCAGCTGTGATAAATGGAATTAAAGCTAAAGTTGAGTATTTTCGCTTGTGTTGTAAAATTTGAGAAATTGAGTTCATAAGTAAATAGATTGTGTTAACAAAATAATTATTTGGTAGACTTAAAGTGGGACGCCCGGGACTCGAACCCGGAACTAATCGGTTAAAAGCCGAGTACTCTACCATTGAGTTAGCAACCCATCTATATAAATAAATAACACAATACTCTTATTATAACAACTATAAAAGATTAATGAAACAAGACAAAATAAACGAAATTAAAACTTTAATTAACTTTTTTATCGACAAGTATCAAATTAACAGTATTTTAGTAGCACTTTCTGGTGGTCAAGACTCCATGTATTTAATAAAAACTTTAAAAAACTTAGAAAAACTAGAGTTTAAAAAAAAAATCACAATATCTTACATTTATGTAGATCACCAATGGAAATACTCCAGCAATAAACAAGTAAAACATATAATAAACTATATAAAATTCATTAATACAAATATTATAATTTACCAAATCAGTAAGAATACATTATCCGAAGATGAATGCAGGAGATACAGATATAAAATTATCCTACAACATGCGATAAGATATCAACATAGATTAATAATTACTGGACATAACAAAACAGATAAAATAGAAACTTTCATACAAAACATAATAAGAGGAAGTGGCATAGAAAATTTGAATAACTTGGCAATGAAAACTAAAATCACTAATAATATATTTATTTTAAGACCACTACTAATATTAAATAGAAACATAATATATTGGCTATGTAAAAAATTTCATTTACCGATATGGTCAGATAACACTAACTATATATATTCAATTCAAAGAAACCGAATTCGTTGCGAATTAATACCATATCTTAAAAAATATATGCATAACAATATTGAAAATAATATTCAATATTTATTAAAGCATTATTATCATCAAAATGAATATATAAAGCAAAATGTTGTTAAAATATATTTAAGAAGTAAACACGACGTGCGCATAGCTATCAATTGTAAAAAAATAAATACCCAAAATTTAGTTTTACAAATGAGAATAATACAAATGTTTTGTTTTCACAATTTTCAGATTTATATAGAACATCAAAAGATTATAAGAATAATAAAAGACATAAATACCTTAACAAAAGGTTTAGTAAAGATTACTCAATATGAAGGGTTCAATTTTTTAGTTACTAATAGTTGGCTCTATTTAACAATAAAATAATTATATTAAAATTTATATGAAATTGGGAAATCACTAATAATAAATACTATAATTAGTAAATAAAATTACTTTGTATCAATTAAAGATTTTTAAATAAAATAAATAATAAGGATTTTTCATGATTAACTGGCTAGTTATTGGACAATTAGTATCATTAGGTATAATTGTTTTCGTAGGACCAGCTGTAATTATTTTATTATCTCTAAAAAAAAGCAACTTGTAAACAATAAAAATAACAATTTTTGCTTTACACATCAAGTATAAATAAATAAGATTAAATAGATCATTTAACATCAATATTTAACTTATTTATGCTTCATTTATTCAATTAATCGAATTTAACAAAACGTTAATATCAATTAATTGATGAGTTCCAGCAAAATCATTATTTTTAGATAAAAACAGCATACAATGACACTCACGTCTTTCTCTCATTGGTACACAGGGACAATTCCAATATGTATTCGCAACTTCAGCAGCTTTATCATCATAGTGACGACAAGGACATAAAGGAGCTCCATATTCATCTTTATGCTTTGCAAGACCTTCAATAACTACAGCAGTAACACTAGTATCTATACAAAAAAATGTACCAGTTCTTTTAGCATATGCTTCAGAAAATTTTAACATCGCCTCAAAACTAATAGGAGTATTATAATTTTTCACATTAACCATAAAATTTTATAACCGGATATATAATATAAATATAATTAAAAATATATACAAATAAACGTAAATAAGGTAAGCACATTCAACAAAATGTTAAGATTAAGAAGATATTAGATCAACATCTAATATAATAAAGTGTATAACATATTAAAAATCTAATAGTATAGAATATGACATCATCATACTTACCATCTATCTTAGTTCCTTTAACAGGAATACTATTTCCTGGAATAACTATGGCTTTACTTTTTATATATATTGAGCAGGATTCAATTTCATAAAAATAAAATAAACCATTTTATACGTATTCGTATATATGGTTTATTTACACTAACAGATATTAATAAACTATATCAAAAATTTTAAAGGGATGATCCTATCCCAGAATAAGAACCATAAATAAATATTCCTAGTAAAGTAATAACTGCTATACCACCAACAGTAGCTACTAACCACAAAGGTACTCTACCTGTATTTGACATTTTACTTAATTCTCCAATAATTAAAGTATAAAATCACTAACTGATATAACTAAAAAAACAAATTTGCATCAATAATCTCAACTATAAAAAATCTAATTAAAAAAGTAACTAGAAAATAAAACCGCTAATACAAAAATTAATAGTAAACCCCAAAACAAAGATGTACGGTTTAATTCAACTGGTTCCTTATTAGGATTAGGACCACTCATAATAATAAATACCTCCTATCTTTGAATAAACTGCATAGACGTTATAGCACCTAAAAAAAATACTGTTGGAATAGCTATACCGTGTATAGCTAGCCATCTAAAAGTAAAAATTGGATACGATATCGGCTGATTAGCACTTTTTTTAGTCACATTTCTCTCCTAAATTAAATACCTTTTGTTAAATCTTCAAGCTCTTGTTTAGCACTAAAACGATCATTAACTAATGGAACCTGTTGACGATCTTGAGTGAAATATTCATTAGGTCTAGGAGTTCCAAAAACATCATAAGCTAAACCAGTGCTAATGAATAACCAACCCGCAACAAATAAAGCAGGAATTGTTATACTATGTATAACCCAATATCGAATACTTGTAATAATATCAGAAAAAGGGCGTTCGCCCGTTGATCCTCCTGACATAAAAATACCTCCTAGCTAAAAATGCATAAATAATACATATAATTAAATATTAAGATATATACCTAAATAATATATATGATAATATTGTAATACATATAGTATTTATTTTATTACATAGTAAATATTCTTCTTAAATATAAAAAGCAAATTGAAATTTGTTATAAAACTTCAAATGAGCTTGATAAGTTGCTAAACATAATATATGATAAAATAAAATTTAATATAAAGGTAACAATAAGTGATGTAACAACAGAAGAAGTTGTAGATAAACCCACGCCTTGAGATCCGCCATTAGTAGTTATACCCCATACACAACTGATAATAGAAATAAAAAAACCGAAAATCAAAGTCTTTAATGTTGACTTAAAAATATCAATATAGAAACAACTATAGAACAAAGATGAAAAAAAAAAACTGGGGTGAATAGCATAAAAAGTAAAACAAGTAAAAGAACTACTCATAAAACCAGTAAATAATGAACAGAAATTTAGCATCGGCAACATTAAAAGTAGTGCCATAACCCTAGGTAAAATTAAATAACTAATAGGATTAATACCTAAAATAAATAAAGCATCTATTTGTTCTGTAACCTTCATCGTAGCAATTTCAGATGCAAATAAAGAACCTATTTTACCAATAGCGATAATAGAAGTTAAGACGGGAGATAACTCACGAATAAAAGCAATAGCTAAAATAGAGCCTACTGAACTTGTAGCATTTAAATATAAAAATTCTTTCACTATCTGTAAGCTTAATACCAAACTAATAAAAAAAGAAGTCATCATAATAATTAAAACAGAATTAGGGCCAATTAATATAATCTGCTTCAGTAAACTTTTATAACTAAAAAAGCTAAATATACTAGGATTAGCTAAAGACATTAATACTTTAAAAGAGAATTTAATTCTGTCAACAAATTTATTCATAAATAATTAATCATCAATATAAAATTGTTATTTAAACATAAATGATATTTTATTAAATAAGAACAATAACTTGACAAAAAGGTATTGCTTTTTCATAAAAAATTGATTATATTTATATCGTATAGGGCGGTTAGCTCAGTGGTAGAGCGCCTGCCTTACAAGCAGGTGGCCACTGGTTCAAATCCAGTACCGCCCACTTAAAAATTATTAACTAAATAACAATGGGCTTATCGTCTAAGGGATCAGGACAGGGACCTTCTAAGTCTCTAATGTAGGTTCGAATCCTACTAAGCCTATATATTATATATCAAGTTAAGATAAAATTTCATTTACAATTTTATCTACTTTTGTACCAGAATCTGTAGTATCTAATGGATCTTTACGTAATCTGTGACGTAAACATAAAGTAATAACTTTAATGATATGTCTAACTTCAACCTCATATTTATTTTCATATGCAGCAAAAGCCTTTGCTGCTCTGTTTGTTACAATGTCTCCACGCAAACCATCAACATTTAAAATGCCACAAATTTTAGATATTTTAACTTTTAAATCATAATCAATTACAACATTAGGTAAATTGTTTTGAGCTACTACAATAGATTCTTTTAATTGATTTTGTTTATCACGAAACTCTTTAATACAAGAAAATGGATCACGGTCAAAATTAGTTCTTTGTTCAACAATTTGAACACGCAAAGAAGGATCTTTAACAGTTGTAATCTCAGCGTGCATTCCAAAACGATCAAGTAATTGTGGTCGCAGTTCACCTTCCTCAGGATTACCAGAACCAACTAGAACAAACCTTGCAGGATGCCTTATAGAGATTCCTTCTCGTTCAACAGTGTTCCAACCCGAAGCAGCAGAATCTAATAAAATATCAACTAAATGGTCATCTAACAAATTAACCTCATCAACATAAAGTATACCTCTATTAGCTTTAGCTAATAAACCAGGTTCAAAATTCTTCACTCCTTCATTTAAAGCTTTTTCGATATCAATTGTGCCACACAAACGATCTTCTGTAGCTCCGAGAGGCAAATCTACCATTGGAACTTTAATAAATTCAGTACTAATATTAATTTTGTTTTCAATTTGATTTTTAGTAATATCTGACATTAAATCATAATCACTGGGATGTGAATTAAACATATCATCAGTTACAACTTCTATTTCAGGTAACAGATCAGCAATTGCTCTAATTGTCGTTGATTTTCCAGTTCCACGATCTCCCATTATCATAACACCACCTATCTTAGGATCGATTACATTTAAAATAAGAGCTAATTTCATTTCTTCTTGACCAATAATAGCTGTGAAAGGAAAAATAGGACGAGTTTGATTTTTGATTTGATTCACAATACTTTTAAAATTAAATTAAATAAAAAAGGCTACTTTTAAAAAAATTTATATTTTTAACCACAGAAATAAATAATAATAATGGCTTCAAAACAATATATAAATTATCAAAGTAGCAAATATAAAAACTCATTATTTATAAAATACTCAATAAATAATTATTGATAAAGATCATTACCTAATCTTATAGCTAAAATTGCTGAGACTAAAGCAAACAACAATGCAATAAAAATTTGACTATCACTAATCATAACTAAGCCTCCAAGGCTAATAAAAAACTTTTATAAAGTAAACAATAATTATTATCGATAATATACACTATAAATAAAAATGAGTATAATGTTATATTAAGTAAAATTAATAAAATAGCTATTAAAGGTTTAATATATATCAATCATATTGATTGTATCTTGTTTAACAGTTAAATATCTAACTATATTATCATTAAAACGCATAGATTTTTCTAAAAAACTAATCAATTTTCCACTAGCTTGGTAATTCATTTGAACATATACACCATCATAATAATGAAGAATATTATAACTTAAATGTCGTCTTCCTCTATGTTGTACAGTAATATTCATAGCACCTTTTTCTTTAAGCAAAGACCTATAAGAGTTAACTAAAGATAAACTAATATCATCAGTAACATCAGGCTTAACAATATAAATTGTTTCATAATTATTTAAATATGTCATAATTTTATCCTTATTATTAATAAGCAACATAAATAACAACTCATGGGCTATCAATTTGTATTCTAACAGCCTGAGAAATAACAGGTATTTTAGAATATTTACCTTGTATAGATTTTGCAATTGAATATGTAATTGTAGATAAAACAAACCAAAATAAAGTATTACATAATATTAAACCATAAAGACTAACTCTAAACTCTATTGGAAGAGCTCTAAAAGCAGAGCCTAATAAAGAATTAATTAAAAATAACAAAATTGCTTGTAAAACATTAAAACGAACAAAAGGACGATTAGGTATTGGACTCTTTGATCTCACAAATAAGTAATAAAGAACAAAAAATATAATGAAAGCCAGAGCTGGATGAGTAACATAAAAAATTACAAAAGGCATTAATGTTTTTTTATATATGCTCATTAAGCTAAGAGGATAATCAGGCAAAATCTGTTGTCCAAAATTTTGTAAACCTTCTAAAAGCGGTAAACCATAAGGAAACATTGAGATGAATCTATCAAAAAAAGTTATAGAATCAATATTATCATTATAGTTCTTAAAAAAAAGCACGTATAATCGATAGAAACATAGAACAAATAAAAAAATAAAAGCTATACTAATAATAAAATATAGAAGATAATTAAACATATTAACAAATCAATAAGTAAATATACACAAAATAGATATAAAAATATGAAAAATAAATAGATTTTGCATCATAAATTAAAAATATTATAATTCAACATTAAAGAAAACAAAAGCGAGAGATAGGAATAAAATAAAACTAGTAATTAGAAATGAAATGGATACAAAATATATAGAAGATGATTTAATTATTGCTAATAAAAGATTTGGGTCTAGACTTATGCTAGGAACAGGCAAATATAATAACCTTAAAGAAGCAATTGAAAGTATTGAAGCAAGTCAGACATCAATTGTAACTGTAGCTATCCGTCGAACACAACATGCAAAAAAAACGGGTAAAAGTAATATAATAGATGCACTAAACTGGGAAAAATTATGGTTATTACCTAATACAGCTGGATGTGAAACTGCAGAAGAAGCTGTTAGAATAGCTTGTTTAGGTAAAGAAATTAGTAAAAGTATTGGGCAAATAGACAATAACTTTGTAAAACTAGAAGTTATTTCAGACTCTAAATACTTATTTCCTGATCCTATAGGTACACTAAAAGCTGCAGAATACTTAGTAAATAAACAATTTCATGTATTACCGTATATATATCCAGATCCAATTTTAGCAAAACAGCTAGAAGATATAGGATGCAAAACAATTATGCCACTCGGTTCACCAATAGGATCAGGTCAAGGATTAAAAAACCTAAATAATATACAAATGATCATAGAGAATGCTAAAGTTCCAATTATAATAGACGCAGGTATAGGTACAAGTAGTGAAGCAACTCAAGCCATGGAAATAGGTGCTTCTGCCGTATTATTAAATACAGCAGTAGCTCAATCAAAATCTCCTAAGACTATGGCAACAGCAATGAAACTAGGAGTTATTTCCGGAAGACAATGTTACTTAGCAGGAAAAATGAATAGAAGACAAGAAGCAAATGCAAGTTCTCCTAATAAAGGACTTCTTAAGTTAATTCAGGCTTAAAATATTTTTAAGGATAAAAATAGAATTAAAAATGATTATTATAATAGATAACTATGATAGTTTCACTGAAAATTTAGTACAGTATATAGAAACACTAGGTTATGAAACTAAAACATATAGAAATGATGAATTATCAATAAAAGAAATAGAAAAAATCCAACCTACACATATCGTACTATCTCCAGGACCTGGGAGACCTGAAGATTCAAAAATTTGTTTAGAAATTATAAATATATATTCAAATAAAATACCAATATTAGGTATCTGCTTAGGACACCAAGCAATAGGCTATGTATATGGGGGAAAGATTACAAAACTTAGTAAACCTATGCATGGCAAAATTAGCACAATTATTAATAACCAGAAGGATATATTCAATCAACTAAATACTTCATTTCAAGCTACTAGATATCATAGCTTAATTATAAATAAAAACAACTTTCCTAAAGATCTGGAAATCACTGCGTGGACATCAGAAGGTATAATTATGGGATGTAGACATAAAGTTTACACAAAACTTAGGGGAATTCAGTTTCATCCTGAAAGCTTATGGACAACAGAAGGAAAATCTATATTAAATAACTTTTTATTACATTAAAACATTATTTACTTTACTAATATCATGAGTAATATATTTTAGATAATAAGAATAAATTACGTTTAAATAACTAATATCTTGCTCAAAAAATAATGATGCTCTATTTGTCGAGCCTAAGAATTGCAAAGAAATTAAGCTACCATAAATCCATATTTGAGAATAAGAAATATAACTTATAAAAGTACTTAACATCATTATAAAAAAACCAAAATAAACAATAACAATTCCTGGATCAATCTTAGCTTGTAATCCGGTATTAGTCATTACATCATATACCTTTAAAGATACATTATTAACATAGAATTTTTCGTTCAAATTAACTCGATTGAGAATTAATCCATTATTATCACAAATCAAAATTTGACTATCTAAACTAAACAAAAGAAAAAATATTTGATTATTTTCATCTATACGAAAACTTGATAACCAACAGCTTTTTCCATTAATATTAGTCTTTATAATTCTTTGTTGGATGATCAAATTTTCACCCAAACCAATTCTCATTGCCATTATCTGCCAATCAGTTTGGTAAATTGTGATTGACCGCATATTTAAAGGATTATTAACTGAAATAATTTTTGACTTAAATATTATTTGATTTTGCAAATATACAGATATTACCGAAAGAAACTGACCAATGGAACCGTTTGAATTATATTTAATAGAAAAATGATTTACACGAAAAAAAATATCTAATGGTAGATTACTACAAAAACCAGCATGTAAAATATTTTTAAAATGAAATATTTCACCTTGAGGCACTATTTCTTGCACTACAAACCCACACGAAACACTAATCAAAGATCCTATTAAAATTGCAATAATACTGCAATGAACAAATACTGGAGCGATACGACCATAAAGACCTTTATAAGAATAGATTGAACCATTTCTATAGAAAACAAAAAAATTTAAACGAACTAAAGAGTAAATAATATTAATAAAAGAGTATTTAGAACTATATCTATACTTAAGAAAAAATTTATTAGTCGGATTATCACTACTTTTGTAAATAAACTTCCAACGCCTAGCATTCTTTAAACTAGGTAACTGTGTAGAAAATGTACATGCAATTAAACTAAAAATTAGAATAGTCAGTATTAAAATAAACCACCAAGTACTAAAAATATGGTCTATCCCTAAGAAATTAATAACAAAGTTATACTTAGGATAATTAATTTCATAATAAACAAAATTTTTATCTTGCTCGATTATAGAACCTAAAAAGCAGCATATAATAATAGTTGATAAAATAAAAATAGAAAAATTCAGATTCGCTAGTCTTTTCAAAGACTTCCAAAAAAAGTTTTTATTCATAATAAACATAAAAATTCAATCGTCTAATTTATATAGTATCTAATCTAAACAAACAAAAATTTTAGCAGAGAGAAAAAAGAAAAAATAAACAGAAAAGAGCCACTCAGTGGAAAAATAGATTTCCACACAAAAGATAAGAAGTAAGAACTGCTATAATTAAACTTCACTTTAAAAACAAATATTAGTGGCAAGATACAACCCAATAGATAAATTAATATATATAATGAACTAAAAAAAATATTATTTACATTGTGTATAATAAAGGTAACAATAAACAGTATATAACTATTACAAGGTAGAGAGCTCAACCCTATAGTAACACCTATTAAATATATTTTAGGAAATATAGTATCATATAAAAAAATAGAAAAATACCTTTCAAAGGGAATATTAAAACGCAAAACTTCCATAAAGTTTAATGCAACTATAATCAATACAATATAAGATATTATTGGTAGATTATAGCTAACTACAGAAAAACCTAATAAATTCGTAAAAAGCATTAAAACAATAAAACTTGTTAAAAGACCACAAATAAAAAACAATATATCTAAATTATAGCTTTTCTGTGAATTAATATATGATACAGCCAGAGGCAAAATAGAAATAAAGCAAGGAGTCAGAATAGTTACAATACCAAGAAAAAATAATATTACGTATATAAAAATACTTTGTGGACTACTTATTAAAAATAGGTAGCTAGATAAGTACTGTTGTAAAGCATAAAAAAAGATGTAGTAGTTATCAAGTAAACTATATAGTGATAAAAAAATAAACATTAACAATTTATTTATATACAATAATATCTATCAAATTTGATGTGACATTACACTCCTCAGGAAGGATTTGAACCTACGACCAATCGGTTAACAGCCGATCGCTCTGCCACTGAGCTACTGAGGAACTAAAACAAAAATAGTTTAGCATTAAAACAGAAAAAAAGCAAATCCTTGAAAAGCTTGTTTTTCAAATACAACAATGATACTATAATCGTACACAAATATAGTAAATAAGGCGGACGTGGTGAAATTGGCAGACACGCTAGATTTAGGTTCTAGTGAGAATATCTCGTGAGAGTTCAAGTCTCTCCGTCCGCAATAAGATAAATAATTAATAAACACTCAACTAATTATTATTCCATTTCTGAAAAGTTAGTTGGATCGAACCATCTTGACATACTACCTCGTTAATCACTTGAAAATCACTACTATAACTAGTATTAAGCACAATATTGTAAGCATATTGCTGAAATAAACGATCAAGAAAATAGTTAAAATCAACACCTAAATTCCATAGCTGTACATCAACAATCAAGTTATACTCACAACCATTCCATACGCAACTAAAAATAGATGTATCTTTATTAAATTGATATACTAAAATATTTTTTTCTTCACCTTCGGCTTGTATATCATTATCAGTATTATGAAAAAATTCATAACTAAAACCCAATTGCTTGAGAGTTTTAAGAAGAATATTTAAATTAGTAATATTTGTTTTAATCTTGCTGAAATGTGACATATAATAATAGATAAGATAGTTAAATTTACTATATTATAAAGTAAAGGAATTAACAAAAACGACTTATTTATTAATAAATAACTACCTTAGTGAACTAAGTAACTTTTTTTTGCTAAAAACTTTACATGTTATTCATAATCTTGTAATAATATATTTAACAAGAAAAATCAGCTTGGGAAGTATCCTTAAACAAAACTAAACAAAAATAAATTTAATATGACTGCTACTTTAGAAAGACGCGAAAGCGCAAGCCTGTGGGAACGTTTCTGTACTTGGATTACTAGCACTGAAAACCGCCTTTACATCGGTTGGTTCGGTGTTGTAATGATTCCAACACTATTAACTGCTACATCTGTATTCATCATTGCATTCGTTGCTGCACCTCCTGTAGATATTGATGGTATCCGTGAACCAGTAGCTGGTTCTTTATTATACGGCAATAACATTATCTCTGGAGCTGTTATTCCAAGTTCTGCAGCAATAGGTATTCACTTTTATCCAATCTGGGAAGCTGCTTCTCTAGATGAGTGGTTATACAACGGTGGTCCTTACCAACTAGTTGTTCTTCACTTCCTATTAGGTGTATTATGCTATATTGGTCGTGAATGGGAATTAAGCTACCGATTAGGTATGCGTCCATGGATCTCTGTTGCATTCACTGCACCAGTAGCAGCAGCGGCAGCAGTTTTCCTTGTTTATCCAATTGGTCAAGGAAGCTTCTCTGATGGTATGCCTCTTGGTATCTCTGGTACATTTAACTTCATGCTTGTATTCCAAGCTGAGCACAACATTCTTATGCACCCTTTCCACCAATTAGGTGTTGCAGGTGTATTTGGAGGATCTTTCTTCAGCGCTATGCACGGATCTCTTGTAACATCAAGCTTAATTCGTGAAACAACTGAAAATGAATCAGCAAACAACGGATACAAGTTTGGTCAGGAAGAAGAAACTTATAACATCGTTGCAGCACATGGCTACTTCGGTCGTTTAATTTTTCAGTACGCAAGTTTCAATAACTCTCGTGCATTACACTTCTTCTTAGGATTATGGCCAGTAGTAGGTATTTGGTTTACAGCAATGTCTGTAAGTACAATGGCTTTCAATTTAAACGGATTTAACTTTAATCAATCAGTTGTTGACAGCCAAGGTCGTGTAATTAACACTTGGGCAGATATTTTAAACAGAGCTAACTTAGGTATGGAAGTAATGCATGAACGTAATGCTCATAACTTCCCACTAGACTTAGCATCTGAAGAATCTTTACCATTAGCTTTAGTTGCACCATCTATTAACGGATAATTATTATTCGTAAAATATATTAAAAAGCTACAGTGAAACTTTAAAAAATTTCACTGTAGCTTTTTATATTTATTTTTTATCAAGTGTAGAAGACTGTTTAAGAATACTTATAGTATTTTTACAACTTTGAACCTTTACAAATCTAGAGTAAAATAATAAGGGCAAAATGTAATTAGCTTTAGGATAAAAAAAACGCAATACACTTCGATGATCCATAAATATAAAATACTTATTGAATAAAGCATGAGAAGAAATTATAAATTTATTGTCTAAAATTTTACATAAACCAAATTGCTTACTAAAAAATAAAGAGCAAATATTCTTATTTAAAGAATACTGATTTTTTAAATTTTCACGTGAAATATTAAACAACATTTTAGAATACAAATCATCAATATAGAACAAACGAGAAGAATTCACACTATTTACAGGAAGAAAGCTAAATATTTCACTAAGACTTTTACTTCTACGACGACGAGTCAACTCAAGTAAACCTAGCTCAGATAATTCAACAACTTGTGGACTACAATCATCATAAATTAATAATTTATTAAAATGCTCAAGCAATTCTAATTGATCTTTCTGAGAATACATATCAATAAAATCAATAATTACAACTCCACTAATATTGCGAACCCTCAATTGATAAGCAATTTCTATTGCAGCATAGAAATTAATTTTTACAATAGTCTCTTGAGAATTATGCAACTTATTAAAAGAACCAGAATTAACATCAATCACAGTTAAAGCTTCATAATGTTCTATAAATAAATATCCACCATACAATAAGTTTACCTTCGGCCTTAGTAACTGATCAATTGTTTGTTTAATATAAAACCTATCTAAAATACATGCATGCTTATCATAGAGCTGAACTTTAGTTTTAATAGTTGAAGAAATATATGACCACTTTTTTAAATAGTAATATGCTAACTTTAACGCATCTTCACAATCAACTACTATTTTTTTTGTACTCTTATCATAGTAATCCCTAACTACTTTTTTTATTAAATCTTCATCTTTATATAATATAGAAGGTGAAGAACTAACAAGCATTTGCTTCTGAAGAAATGACCACTGCTTAATCAGCAAATCTAAATCATCTAAAATTAACGATTCAGATACTCCTTGAGAGCAAGACTTAATTATTAAACCCATTAAGTCGGGCTTGATTAAAACTGCTAAGGAATAAAGATGTATTCGTTCGTTATCGTCATAAATTCTATTAGAGATTAAAATAATATTGCATAAAGGCATTAAAACAACATATTTACCATGTAAATGAATATTAGAGGTTAACCTAGGACCTTTATATAGTGTCGGCTCTTTAATAACTTGTACTAGTACTAATTGATTAATAGATAATAAATCATTAATAGACAAAAAGTTTTGTCCTTTATTTAAAGTTTTAATATCACTAATATGTATAAAACCGCTTTTACCATATTGACCCAAATTAACAAATGCTGCATTAATACTAGAAAAGATCTTTTGAACTACACCAAGGTATATATCATTAACCTGATAAGCCTTATTAACTAAAATAACCTCTTGAACTTTACTAGTTTGCAAAATAGCTGCAAGACTATCGAAATAAGAAATTATAATTTTTTTGACCATTCATAAAATAATAAAAAATTCATCTAAATGAATTCTAATATAGCTAAAATAATATTATAAAAAATTGTTATATATGAAATAATAAGTTTTAAATTGGTTGCACACTAATACGACGTTTTTTGTGACTAATAAGCTCAAACTTAACTACCCCATTAACTAGCGAGTAAATAGTATAATCTTTACCTTGATTAACATTTGTGCCTAACTTAAACTTATTACCTCTTTGGCGAACTATAATTTGCCCAGGTTTAACAGATTGACCGCCATATATTTTAACTCCAAGTCTTTTAGAATTTGAATCACGGCCATTTTTAGTACTACCGCTACCCTTTTTATGTGCCATATGTATAAAATTTTTTAATGATTAAAGATGAATAAAGTATAAGTCTTGATTAAGAAATAATATCTTCTACAAAGATTCTCGTAAGTTTTTGACGATGACCTTTTGTTTGACGATTATTTTTTTTAGGCTTGACCTTAAAAATTTTTATTTTTTTACCTTTTACATGCTTAAGTATTGTTGCTTTTACCAATACTTGAGTTAAACAAGGCGTACCAATGTGATATACATTTAATTTAGAAAAAAATAAGACTCTTGTTAAATTAATTAAGTCACCAGGATTAGCATCAATATAGTTAACATCATAAAATTTTCCTGGCTCAATAATTATTTGGTTACCACCGACATCAATTACAGCATAAGTCATAAATCAAGTTTAAGTATATAAATTATTTAATATTATGGATTAAATTAAAAATTATTATATACGATTTTTTTAAAAGAATCATCTGAATAATATTAACCTAGATTTCTGTACAGCTGTCAAAAACTGTGGTTTATAAAATAAAGATAGCAAACAACATACTTGGCAACCCAAAATACTTGTAGATGTAAAATCAGATCCATCTAGTACAAAACCATCAGGAAATAAAAAAATAGAACCTTTTTTTAATTTACCATATAAAGGACCAGGTAATAAATAAATACTTTTTGCTTTATCTAAGTAAAAAGTACCATACTGTTCAGACTGTACTATAAAAAATTCATAATTGGCATTATGGCCTAATGCATATACACGACAACTATACTGATTAATAATTAATCCTGTATTTAGAATATGAATATACAGCATATAATTAAAATTAGTCTTAGAATATTTTTTACCTAAATCTAGATAATATTTTATACCAATAGGAGCATAAATATGAAGAGGCTTAATTCTACCGATTAAATTTAAAGTTGATAATAAACCCAATAGTCCTGAAATACTTGATATGTGTAAATTAGGTATAATGATTTTGGATAAATTATTAATTTTAAAATTTTGATTAAAAAAATTAAATTGAGAACCCTCAGTGCAATTTAATAACCAAGTATCTTTAACAGTAGGTAATTTCAATAACAAACTTATATTATTTTTTTTTACAATATAAGTGTCAAGATCTAAATAACGCAACATCATAATAAATAAATATAATTTTTATTAGTTAATTAATCCAATTTATAATGTTCTAAAGACTTATCATAAACAAAGGTCGTAGATTTACCATTAATCAACGATTTTGCTAAAGAAAAAGCTTTTTGACTAGCGAATAGAGCTTTTTTTCTCCAAGAAGATTTACGAGACTTAGACTTCGAAGTTCTTTTTTTAGGAACAGCCATAATTTGCTTTAATAATTTAATATATTTAGAAGAAATAACAATAGATAAAAGTAGAAAATTTTAAACAAAAAATTCTACTATATAGAAAAATAAAACTTATTTTTATTACATTATACTACATACTACGAAATTGCTGAATAGCAACTCTACCTATATTATATATAGCCCAAGAACCAGCAGCTATTAAGGGTAAAGATACAATTACTAATCTCATGTCCATAAATAAAGTTTCCTTAAGTGTTGAATAAATTAACATTAATATAAAAAGTTCATATATATATATATATTATAAATACTATATTGAAATGATAATTAATATATGAAAAAATAAAATTTATAGTATACATTAACAATAATTACACTTATATATAGTAAATCAAATAGACACTAAAAAATGAGAGATTTACCATTTACGTTGGATCAACTAAGAATTTTAAAAGCAATTATTAAAGAAGGAAGCTTTAAAAAAGCAGCAAACAGCTTATATGTATCACAACCAGCAATTAGTTTACAAATACAAAACTTAGAAAAACAGCTAAATATACCATTATTTGAGCGAACAAGCAAAAAAGCTACAATGACGGAAGCAGGAAACTTACTATTAAGATATGGAGGTAGGATATTAGCTTTATGCGAAGAAACTTGTAGAGCATTAGAAGACATACAAAATTTACAAGGTGGATCGTTAGTAATAGGAGCAAGCCAAACTACTGGAACTTATTTAATGCCGAGACTTATAGGTCTCTTCAGACAAAGATATCCACAAGTCAATGTACAGTTGCAGGTCCATTCTACAAGATTAATATCATGGAGCGTTGCTAATGGTCAAGTAGATTTAGCTGTAATAGGTGGAGAAGTTCCAAACGAACTTAAAGATATTTTACAAATTACTTCATATGCAGAAGATGAATTGGCATTAATTTTACCAACATCGCACGCTTTTGCAAAAGTGTCGAATATACAAAAAGAAGATTTATATAGATTACGTTTTATAGCATTAGATACTCAATCAACAATTAGAAAAGTAATAGATAAAATATTATACCAACATGATATAGACAGTAGCAGATTCAAAATAGAGATGGAATTAAATTCAATAGAAGCAATAAAAAATGCTGTTCAATCAGGTTTAGGAGCAGCATTTGTCTCAGTATCAGCCATAGCCAAAGAACTAGAACTAGGAATTATACATTGGGCAAAAATAAAGAATGTAACAATAAAACGAATGCTTTCTATTATTGTTCATCCTAATAGGTATAGATCTAAAGCTGCTGAAACATTTAGTAGAGAAATTTTAACACTATTTGTAACACCATATGAAAATTAATTATCAAGCAATAGATAAAACCTAAGAAGGTAAAAAAATTGATTGTGATTCGAAGCTTCCAATATAAACAAAAACAAGTCTCAATTTTAACCATTGTATAAACTGCTTATCAAGAGATACGATAGCAGCAAATGCTTGATTTTTATGAAAATAGTTAACTGAATGATCTGATGAACTAAAAAAAGTTGGATTTAAAACAAACCAAAAATCAATATCTTTATTATAGCTTCTATAATACTGTGTTCTTTCTCGTAATATTTCTTCTATTGGTTCTTGATTAAGAAAAAAACTCTGACTAGCAACAGCAAAATGATAATTGTACATTATTATAATAGAAATAATTACTAAAAAATATAGCTTAACTCTAAAAATCATTGTAATACAAAATTACAAGCATGAAAAATTTTTTTAAAAACATATGATTTCTAATCAAAATATAATAAAATATTGGCCTAACCAACCAAGTATCAAACTCAATCATGCAGTAGTGGATTTATTTATTGAAACAGAAAGAAAACTTATATTGAGAACAAAAAACAAAAGCAATGAATATCTATATTTAGATATCTTAAACATCATAACAAAAACTGAACTTTTACAAACTATTTTAAGCGAACTTAAAGAACTAATTTTAGACATAATTGAAATTAATCTGAATTCTAAAACAATAGTAAAACTGAATAGAAAGATTCAAAAAATTTTTATTAATAGAGTTTCAAAAAAATTTTTTTTTAAATTTAGATATAGTGAAACTAAATTAAATACAATTGAAAACTTAAACGAAAATAATTTAGCCGATTATTTACTCACTTATTTAATTTTTGGATCATCATATATAGAGGAAAAAATTTTTTTATTTGAGACACTCTACACACCATATAATCATGTAAGAGTTTTACTAGAAAATTTTATTATTCAAATAGCAAATACAATAACAAAGAGACTAATCTATAGCTTAAATGAGACAGCAAATATACACCAATTTTTAAGAAAACAAAACATATCTAACAAACTATATACATCAAGTAGAACAATTGTATTATTTTTAAACAATTTAAAATGGCAAAATTTCATAAAATCACAAATATATGATATAAAATCTCTGTATAGCGAACGTCAGAAAGTATTGATTTTCAGCACAGAAGGCATAATTACAAAAAATATATATATGTCAAACAATAATAAAATTAAAAGAGTAAATAATATTAGTTTAATATTTTTATTTTGGTTGGAAATCAAAGACTTACTTATTCCAAAAACAGAAAAATTAGTTATACAAATCGCAAAATACTTATTATATTGTTTAATTAATTTACTTAGCAATTCAATTCTCATATTAATTCGCATACTAGTTTTTTATTTAAATAAGTAAAAACTTATATAATAAAAACAAAACTAAAATATAAAAAATTGTAATAGATCTTAAAAATGATTCATGACAAAACAAAAAAATAGGTCAATACATATTGACAAACAAATCAACACGATTTTCAGCAAAGACTACCAAATAATACTTAAAGAGATAGAAGATTCAATTGACAATATACTAATTAATAAAGAAGGACAAGAAATTATATTAGAAAAAATAGTAAAACGAGCTAGCAGTTCAAAAAATAATCCACAAATTATAGATGGATTAATATATCAAAAAATCATGGAAACTAGAAATAGCTATATTAAGGAACAGGTAATTAAAAAACTACCAAATGGAATCATAAATTTAAAAAAATTTAGTTATATTAACTATACAGAGTTACATAACTTATTACTTAATAAAAACTTTAAAGAAGCAGATAAATTGACTCAAACCTATTTATGTAAACTTGTAGAATTAAAAACTAATAGCAAAAAAAATTGGTTATATTTTACTGACATTCAATTTATACCTAAACAGGATTTATTTACATTAGATTTATTATGGAAGATATATTCTAAAGGAAAGTTTGGCTTTTCTATTCAAAAAAAAATCTGGATTAAGAGTAATAAAAAGTGGGACAAACTATGGGAAAAAATATGTTGGCTTAAAAAAGGAGTAATGAAAAGGTATCCACAAGAGTTCTCATGGACACTAGATGCACCCGAAGGTCATCTACCATTATTTAATCAACTGAGAGGAACACAAACTTTATCATACTTATTTGATAGCATTGAATGGTAAAAACATATTGTAACTAATTACACATTATGATCATATTTTTATTCAAACTTAATTAATCGAATAAGTTCAATAAAAACTCGAAATAAATACTCAGAATCATGCGGTCCTGGACTAGATTCTGGATGATACTGAACGGAAAAGACAGGAAGTTTTTTATGAAAAGTACCAGAAATAGTAGAATCATTTAAATTTAAGTATTTTGCTGAAAACTTATTTAATTCTTGATTATCAATAAAACAACTTGTACTAATAGCAAATCCATGATTTTGACTTGTAATTTCAGAATATTTATATATACCAGATGGATGATTTAAACCTCTATGACCAAATTTAAGTTTAAAAGTTTCTGCACCAAGAGCTAGATTTAAAATTTGATGTCCCATACAAATACCAAAAATTGGTACATTTGAAAACTTAACAAGCTTTTTAACAGTTGTAACAACATAGGTAGATAAAGAAGGATCACCAGGTCCATTAGAAAGTAAAATACCATCTGGATTATATTTTAAAATAGACTTATAACTAGAAGTAGCAGGAAATATGTAAATATTACAACCAGATAATAGTAATTTTCTTAGTATATTAAACTTTAAACCCATATCAATGACTGCAACTAAATACTGCTTTGATATAATATTAGGAGAGTACGGTTTCAAATATGTAGGAAAAGTATAAATTAAATTTTGAAAAGCACTACTACTACAATTATATACTTTTCTACTTGTTATTTTTCTCATTAAATCTAAATTAGGTAAATATAATGAGTTAGCTATTTTAGTATCATTATTAGAATTAAATAATACTGCAGTTGTTACACCAAATAATCTTAAACGCTGAGCTAAGGATCTAGTATCTAAGCCAAATATATGAGGAATTCGTTTGTATATGAGATAATCTTTAAGAGAAATTTTGGATCTCCAATTACTTGAAATAGAAGAAATATTTTTAGCAATTAGTGCTTTAATATGCACAAAATTAGATTCATTATCTTGTTTATTTAATCCAGTATTACCTATTTCAGGACATGTAAATACAACCATTTGACCAGAATAACTCGGATCAGAGAAAACTTCTTGATAACCAGTCATACTCGTATTAAACACTATCTCACCATAAATAAACGATAAAGGGAAAAAAGACCAACCTTTATAAGTAGTTCCATTCTGTAAACGTAAAACTGTTGTGTATAAACTATCTGACATTAAAAATATAAGTTTTTTGATTAATAAATTATTAAAAATACGAGAAAAATTAATTATTATCTTTTTCTCGTAACTAAAAAATTAGTATAACTACCAACTATTATTCTTAGCTTGACTTAGAACAAAATTAGCAACACTTGATATTTCTTCACCAGATAAACGTTCAGAAAAAGCAGGCATAGCACCAGCACCATTTTCAACCTGATAAATAATTTTATCAACTGTATCTTTACCATATTTATTTAGGTCTTCTAACTTTAACGTTTTAATTGGATTTACAGAATTTTCACCACCTGAATGACAAGCAGCACAATTTTGTACAAAAACTTGTTGACCAGCATCTAAATCAACTTCCTGTGCTAATACTACATAAAAACTACAAAAACATGCGGCAAATAAGCCTAAAAATAAAGACAATATAAATCTCATTATATAAAATCCCAGTATTATTAAATTTAGCAAATAGATTTTATGTTTTTAAACAATATAAAACTATCATATACCTTCATTATATCGTTTTTTTACATATGTTATTAAATAAAAATAAAAAACTAATAATAAATTTTACCTCCTCCCCATTTTTCCTGAGCTATTCTTGGTTGCAGCAAAATATATCCAGCCATAGATAATAAATCTTCATCAGTCAAATTTCTCATTTTAGGAAAAATTTCTGCACTTTTGATACTAGGGTGTAACTCGGCTATAGAATTTTGACCATCGTAACTCGTGGGATTTTTCATATAATCAATAAGATTTACTATGTTATCTCTAACAGGTGTAGCTAAACTTAAAGACTCTAATTCTAAGCCAATATTCGGATTTGTTTTAGTGATTCCACCATTATGACATTGAGCACAGGAGTTATTAAATAAACGCTTACCTCTTTTAACCTGTTCAGGAGTTAACGTAATTGTCTTACTAGCAGTATCAAAAGTGACTGTTCTCGTAGCTTCGTCTAACTCTACTGAATAAGCTGGTAATAATATATAACTAAATAATATAAAAATAGTTACACATAATAATAAGAAAACATTTTTTTTAATCATAGTTTACTCGCTTAATAAAAAATAATAAAAATATTAGAATATTAATTAAATCTGCTTTTAGAGAAAAAATTAAATAACTGAAATCAGTTACGTTTAAATCTTTAAGTAATAAATTGAATAAATTTTTTAAATATTACTATGATATATATATTACAATATAGGATAAAAAATATGCTTTAAAATTGATGAAGAGAACTAGAATATAAAGATAACAATCTATACAATTGTGTACGCAATTCAGTGCGAGGAATAATTAAATCAATGAACCCATGCTCAAACAAATATTCTGAAGTTTGAAAATTGTCTGGTAAATCTTCTTTAATAGTCTGTTCAATTACTCTTCTACCTGCAAATGCAATAACAGCACCCGGTTCAGCGATTATAAGATCTCCTAACATAGCAAAACTTGCAGTAACACCTCCAGTTGTAGGTGAGGTAAGAATTGTAAAATAAGGTAAAGACTTTTTACTATGCCGATATAGGGCAGACGATATCTTAGCCATTTGCATTAAACTAAGCATTCCTTCTTGCATCCTTGCACCACCAGAAGCACATAAAATAACTAAAGGAAGTTTTTCAGCTGTTGCTTTCTCAATTAGTCTAGTTAATTTTTCACCAACAACGGAACCCATACTACCACCCATAAATCGAAAATCCATAATTCCACACGCAATCTTAATACTATTTATGCAACCTATACCAGTTTGCACAGCATCTGATAACCCAGTTTTTAATTGCATATCAGACAATCTTTTACTATATAATTTACGATCAGAAAAACCCAAAGGATCTGTTGATGATAAATTAGTATCAAGTGAACACCAACTATTTACATCAAACAACAATTTAATCCTATCATGACTTGAAGTAGGAAAATGATAACTACATTTAGAGCAAACTTTACTATTTGTTTCAAGCAATTTATAGTACATCAAAAAACCACAGTTACTACACTTTATCCAAAGACTTTGAGATAAATTAAAATTCAGTTTTTTAATCTTATTATCAATCAACAAATTTCTTTTATTAGCCAACCATTTAGATAAAGACATATTACAAATTAAACTTAAAATAAAGATTGATAAGAAATAAATAATAAAAAGATAATAAATTAGATACGACTAACTTATTATCTATATATTTGAGTTAAAAAGAATATAATAACATATTTAATCACGTAAAGTTTTATCTTTTTGACTTACAAAAAACAAAGCCAAACTGATAGGAACTACTACAACTAAAGTTCCTAGTAGTAAACTATTAAAAAAGCTATATAAAGATGAAGTCATTCATATATCCTTATTCGATTCAATAATACAAAATAATTAAGCTTACAGTTAAACCTAAACTCTTACATAAGTATATAACTTGTAATAAAAAACTGATACTTATTATAATTATATATTAATATATATATTACTTACTGTTTTGATTGATAAAATAGAATAATATTATTACCAACGTAATACTACTGTTCCCCAAGTCAGACCAGCACCAAAACCAGCAATAACAATAATATCATTACTCAATATTTTATTTTGTTTTATAGCTTCATCTAATGCAAGAGGAATAGAAGCTGCAGATGTATTACCATATTTACATAAATTAGAGATAATTTTTTTACTACTAATTGATAATTTTTCAGCAATAGCATTTAAAATACGTTCATTAGCTTGATGTAATAAAAGCCAATCTACTTCTTCTATTGACATATTTAAAGAATTTAGACATTTTAATATACTTAAAGGAACTTGAAAAACTGCAAATTTATATACTTCTTTACCATTCATTGAAATATATTTAAAATAACCTTGATGTAGATTTAACTTAGGATGAGGAATAATATCTGTTTCATAAGCAATGGAAAGGTGATTAGCATAATTACCATCACTATTTAATTGAAAAGTCAGAACAGAGTTATCTACAATAGAACATGATTGTAAAATAACTGCTGCTGCTGCATCTCCAAACAAAATACAAGTACTACGATCAGACCAATCAATCCATTTTGATAGAGTATCTGCACCAACTACAAGTATATTACGATAAGCACCAGTATATAAAAATTGTGATGCTGTTACTAAACTTAAAACAAAACCTGAGCACGCTGCAGTTAAATCAAAAGCAACAGCATTTGATGCACCTATCTTAGATTGTATCTTACTTGCACTTCCAAAAAGGTCATCAGGACTAGATGTCGCAAGTATAACTAAGTCTAGTTGAGAAGGATGCATTGCAATTTTATCTAAAGCTTTTTTAGATGCAGAAACAGCTAAATCAATAATTGACTGATCTACTCCTTTTAGTAATCTTCTTTCTTTAATGCCTGTACGAGTAAAAATCCACTCATCAGATGTTTGAACAATTGTACTTATATCATGATTAGTAGTACTAGAAGAGGGAATAGCAGAGCCTGTAGCGAGTATTTTCGCTCCTTGAATCATAAATGATTTCATATAAATTTTACAATAAACATGGATTACAAATAATACTTAAAATGAATATTTCAAGATAATTTTATGATAACTAATCTTATATAAATTACAGAAAACGATAAAAACCCGAAATAATACCTCAATAATATAAGATTGTTGCTGCTACTTTTCAGTCCTGACAAACTTCACTTACTATCTACGTACAATTTCGAGCTTAGATTTAGTATAACACTTTTATTTATATCAATCAACTACATTTATAAGCTAGCTAGTTAGACATACCTTGTATAATAAAATTAAAATAAGGTACAGCACAATTAGACTGTGACTCAGATAAAAACTCTAAAGAAGCATTTCTTAAACATTCTATTGCATCTATCATACCTAAAACTGGAACACCTAAAGAATTATACATTTCTTTAACACCAATAACGCCAACTTGTTCAACAAACTCTTTATCACCCGATAATACTCCATAAGTAACTAATCTTAAATACCAACCATAGTCTCGTAAACACAAAGATCTTTTACGAGCTCCTTCAGCATTTCCACCTGGCGCTATATACTCTGGATGTATTTGAAAAATAGCTTTACTTGCTAACTTAATAATATCCTGTTGCTTATCTCTAATTATACGAGCAATATCAAGACGTTCCTCGCTTTCACAAAAATAATTTTGAAGCCCTTGAAGTTCGCCTATACTAGGATATCTTAATTCATTATCAGCATCGAGAATAACTTTAGTTACTACACTCATAATAATCAATATATAAAAAATTTAAAGTTCTATCATTTATTATTTATATTAACAAATATATGAAAAATTGTTTAACAAAATATACCAATATTATTAAGTTAATAAAAAAATAAATACGTTAAGATGATTAGAATGAAAAAGACAAAATATCAGGAAAAAAGCGATTAATCTCTATAATAAGCCCTGCAGTAAACGTTATCCAAATTGCACCTACAACTGGTACACTAGATAAATACTTCATTAAATTATTATTCATAATGATTCCTTAATTCTTTAATTAAATAAAAATCTGCTTTTATTAGCGTGGAGAAACAGTAATATCATCATTTTCAGCTAACAACTTACCACTAGTAAATTCTTGTAATGCAGCTAAAGGCCATGTAAATCCGGATAAAGAAAACTTCATTGCTAAAGGAACATCAATAATAATTTCTTTTTCTGTTGGTTTATTAGACAAACTAATAGCTTGTAAATAACCTCTACCAACCCAGCCAATCCAACCTGCTATATAAATGAACAACAAACCAGGTAAAACAAAATCACCTGAATGATTCCACCTACCATCTGCTATTAAGTGAGGTAAACCTTCAGAACCACATAAAATACCAGAATTACTATACTTATCAAATCGATTCTTAGTACTTGTAATTTGGCTATTAATTGCTAAATACGGTGGAGTATCTGGCTGATATTTCGACAAACGATTTTCCAATTTTTTTAAAGAATTTTTTAACCTTTTGTTAAAAGCAGGCGATTCCTTACAAGAAACTAAACCAGCAACATCAGCATGTGCTAATTGAAAATTTGACATAAACATTAAAACAGACATTAATATAATTACGTATTTTTTCACCAATATTCTTCCTTAAGTTTTAAAATATGAAAACAATAACAAAAAGTTACATTATATATAGAATAAAATAATAAACTATAATATAGGATCATAATATATATAAACATTTTATATACATAAAGTAACATTTTTTGAACAGAGAATTTAGTGATTTCAAGCAATAATAAAACATCAAAATTATGACATTTTGGAAGTTTTTCTTCAAATACAAAAATTCAGTAAAACTAAACACAGAAATCTTAGAATCAGATCAAGAAACGACTGTATTTATCACAAAAAAATACGATAATCAGGAACAAAGAAATATCTATCTTAGCATTAATAAAAAAGTAAATCTATACGATCTAGAAAGGCTATGCGATTCAGTTGGTTGGGTTAGAAGACCATTTAAAAAAGTTAAAATAGCTTTAGCAAATAGTTTTTTAACCGTATCTTTATTTTCTTACAAAAATAACAGAAAAAAATTAATAGGTTTTGCAAGAGTTACTTCAGATGGTTCATTTAACGCAACAATTTGGGATGTGGCAATTGATCCCGAATTTCAAGGAAAAGGTTTAGGCAAAACTTTAATGAATGAAGTAATAAAAGAATTACGAAATCAAGATATCGGTACAATTACACTATTCGCAGATCCAGAAGTAATAAAATTTTACAAACATATAGGATTTATTATAGATCCAGATGGAGTAAAAGGAATGTTCTGGTATCCGATTTAAAAATTTAAGCTATATTTACTTTATAGCTTATGTATTAAGTTAGTTTTAAGAGTAATTACTAATCTACTTAAAGAATAAATATATAAGACCATGGGTAGACACAAATAATAATATTTTATATAATTATTTGTGAAACGGGATATAGCGCAGCTTGGTAGCGCGCCTGCTTTGGGAGCAGGATGCCGCAGGTTCAAATCCTGCTATCCCGATTTAACTAAATATATATAAAAAATCAACAAGCAAGATGTAACAAATATTATAATTGACAATATTCTCAAGATATCACATTAAGTATAGAATATGCTTTTTTCTTATACCCCAGATTATAATACATAGCTCCTAAAGTCGAAGTTGCTTTCTCATCTAAAGGAGAAACATATAAAATTTTAAGATAATAATACTCAGCAATAGTATAAAAAGATTTTTGATAATAACAATAAGCCAAACAACCATAAAGTACATCTTTTTGAATTAAATTTTTATTCAGATCTATAACAAACTCTGATAGAACAATAGATAAAAACAAATTTTCGCGCAATAAATAAAAACTAAATAAATTTTCATACGTATACCGTATTGAACTATATCTTTTTTTTAGATCACGAACTATAAATAACAAACTTAAATTAGTATTTAACAAAATCAACAACTGCTTTGACAAAAAAAAGCAAAAAATCAACAAAAAAATTAAAATAGCTAAAAGATATAAACGAAAAAATAATATATTAGTAGACATAAATAAACTCAATAAGTATACAAAGTTAAATAAAAATATATATAATCAATAAAAAATTAATAATTTAAATCAATTATAAAATAATACTAAATTAGATGAAAACATCAAGTATATTAAAAAAGAAAAGAAAAAGTGGTTTTTTAGTACGTATGAAAACGAAGAGCGGTAAAAAGATCATTAATTTAAAGAGAAAAAAAAAGAGAAAAGTAATTAATTAAAAGATTTTTTCTCTATCTAATTAGATAGAGAAAAAAATAAAAGCAATAGTAATTAATCACAAATTTATATGAATTTTAAAAAAGAAATAAAAGATACATTAACATCAGGTAAACCAATAATTTACGTTTCAACAGAAGAAGAAGATAAGTTAGAGTATATTTTAAATTATATCATTCAAGAAATATTTAACCAACAAATGTTCTCATGGAATTTCATAGATGGCTATACAGGAAATCCAAATTACTCATTTAACTCTGCACAAAATCCACTAGAAGCATTAAATATAATTACAAAACACGATAATAATGCAATTAAAGTATTTTTCTTAAAAGACTTCAATCTTTTTTTAAAAGACGTTGGTATTAATAGAAAATTAAAAAATTTATATAAATACCTACAACAAACAAATCAATATTTAATACTCAGTGGCGCAACACACGATACTCCAATAGAACTTAAAGAATATATTAGTCATTTAACAATGCCGTTACCTAGTAAAAAAGAGATAACTATTGAATTAGACCGATTCATATCCAATAAAAGCATAGAGATAAAGATAGAAGAAGATAAGAAGATGATTTGTATGGCATATGCAGGTTTTTCAACAAACAGAATACGTGAATCATTATCCCAATTAACAACAAATAAACTATCAATTAAGTATATTATACAAAATATTTTAAAAGAAAAAAGTAAGTTGACAAAAAAAACGGAAGGATTACAATTTTATTCAACTAATCATGATAATTTAGAAATTGGAGGATTAGAAAACTTAAAAAACTGGCTAACAATTAGAAATTCAACATTTAGTCAAAAAGCCTATTTATATGGAATCACAATGCCAAAAGGAATATTGCTTGTAGGAATTCAAGGAACAGGGAAATCACTAAGCGCAAAAACAATTTCCAGTCAATGGAAATTACCATTATTCAGATTAGACGTGAGTAAAATTTTTACTGGGATACTAGGAACATCAGAAAATAGAATGGAAAAGATAATCAATACATGCATAAATAATTCTCCATGTATTTTATGGATAGATGAAATAGACAAAGTATTTAATGATTACAATAGTCATGATAGTGGAACACAACAGAGAGTCACAAATATATTTTTAACTTGGCTATCAGAAAAAAAAGAAAAAGTCTTTGTCGTAGCAACAGCAAACACTATAAATAAACTACCAATAGAACTACTGAGAAAAGGTAGATTTGATGAGATTTTTTTTATGGATTTACCAAATTTTAAAGAAAGATTAAAAATATTCCAAATACACATTAAAAAACTCAGACCCGTTACATGGAACAGATATAATATTTACTACTTATCTAAAATCACCAAAGGATTTTCAGGAGCAGAGATAGAGCAATCCACTTTAGAAGGAATGTATCGTGCTTTTTACGAAGAAAGAGAATTTACAACAATGGATATTAAGCACTCTATTCTAAATATGATACCACTATCAAAAACAGAACATGATAAAATATTAAAATTAAGAAAATGGGGATACTCAGGCAAAATAAAGATAGCTTAAAAATATACTAAATATTGCCTTGATATTGAACTACTTTCCCGGAGAGTGTCCTCTCAAGTATCATCGTCGCTGCAGAGTTTAACAACCAAGTTCGGAATGGTTTGGAGTGGGTCCACTGCGCTATGAATATCAAGACATAAATTATAATACTTATATGCAATCATAAGTTTAAATTTTATATAAAAATAATAGAAACTTATAAATTGAATCAAATTTAGATCTATTAGTACGTCTCAGCTAAATACATTACTATACTTACACTTAACGCCTATCAAACGGTTAATCTTACCGTGACCTAATAAGAGTACTCATCTTAAGGTAGGCTTCCCACTTAGATGCTTTCAGCGGTTATCCAATCCATACTTGGCTACCCAGCGTATACTGTTGGCACAATAACTGGTACACCAGCGGTATGTTTCTCCCGGTCCTCTCGTACTAAGGAGAAATCCTTTCAATACTCTAACGCCTACACCGGATATGGACCGAACTGTCTCACGACGTTCTGAACCCAGCTCGCGTACCGCTTTCATGGGCGAACAGCCCAACCCTTGGGACGTGCTACCGCCCCAGGATGCGATGAGCCGACATCGAGGTGCCAAACCTCCCCGTCGATGTGAACTCTTGGGGGAGATCAGCCTGTTATCCCTAGAGTAACTTTTATCCGTTGAGCGACAGCCTTTCCACTCAGAACTGTCGGATCACTAAGGCCGACTTTCGTCTCTGCTCGACTTGTAGGTCTCGCAGTCAAGCTTTCTTATGCCTTTACACTCTACGACTGATTTCCGACCAGCCTGAGAAAACCTTTGCACGCCTCCGTTACCTTTTAGGAGGCGACCGCCCCAGTCAAACTGCCCACCAGAAAATGTCTCTTGGCCGGATAACGGCATCAAGATTAGAATTCTAGTTTAATTAGAGTGGTATCTCACTGACGGCTACCTTACATCCGCAAATGTAATATCACAGCCTCCCACCTATGCTGCGCAAAATAAACTCAAACTCAATTCCAAGCTACAGTAAAGCTTCATAGGGTCTTTCTGTCCAGGTGTAGGTAGTCCGCATCTTCACAGACATTTCTATTTCGCCGAGTCTCTCTCCGAGACAGTGCCCAAATCGTTACGCCTTTCGTGCGGGTCGGAACTTACCCGACAAGGAATTTCGCTACCTTAGGACCGTTATAGTTACGGCCGCCGTTCACCGGGGCTTCAGTTATTAGCTTCGCAAAATAGCTAACCAATTTCTTTAACCTTCCGGCACTGGGCAGGCGTCAGCCCCCATACATTGTCTTACGACTTCGCGGAGACCTGTGTTTTTGATAAACAGTCGCTTGGGCCTATTTATTGCAACCCTACAAGGGTACCCCTTCTTCCGAAGTTACGGGGCTATTTTGCCGAGTTCCTTAGAGAGAGTTATCTCGCGCCCCTTAGTATTCTCTACTCACCTACCTGTGTCGGTTTAAGGTACAGGTGTTTATTGTTTAATGTATGACAAGATTTTCTTGGAAGCATGACATCAATCACTTCAATACCGTGGTATTTTGTACTCGTTGCTTGACTCAAAATATTTTCTCTATTTTTCTTAGTCTCACTAACTTAAACCAGTAACCAACATCTGGATGATTTAGCCTTCTCCGTCCCTCGATACGAACAATAAACAGTACAGGAATATTAACCTGTTATCCATCAACTACGTTTTTCAACCTCGCCTTAGGCCCTGACTCACCCTTCGTGGACGAACCTTCCAAAGGAAACCTTAGGTTTTCGGGGCATTGGATTCTCACCAATGTTTTCGCTACTCAAGCCGACATTCTCACTTCTGATCAGTCCACACCCACTTACGTTAGTGCTTCAAACTATAACAGAACGCTCCCCTACCGATGTAAAACATCCCACATCTTCGGCAAATTACTTAGTCCCATTCATTTTCGGCGCAAGATCACTAGACCAGTGAGCTATTACGCACTCTTTAAAGGATTGCTGCTTCTAAGCAAACCTCCTGGTTGTATAAGCATTCTTACTTCCTTTGCCACTTAGAAATTATTTAGGGGCCTTAGATGGTGGTCTGGGCTGTTTCCCTTTTGACAATGAAGCTTATCCCCCACTGTCTCACTGGTTGACTACACACTTAGTATTCAGAGTTTGCCTTGATTTGGTACCGCTCTCGCAGCCCGCACCGAAACAGTGCTTTACCCCTAAGTTATAGCATCAACCGCTGCGCCAAAACGCATTTCGGGGAGAACCAGCTAGCTCCGAATTCGATTGGCATTTCACCCCTAACCACAACTCATCCGCTGATTTTTCAACATCAGTCGGTTCGGACCTCTACTTAGTGTTACCCAAGCTTCACCC